CTGCAACTCGACTACATGAAGCCGGAATTGCTAGTAATCACCAGTCAGCCATATGGTGGTGAATACGTTCCCGGGCCTTGTCCACACCGCCCGTCACATCAAGGAAATCGAGTAATCCCCAAGCGGTTAATCTCAACTTTTTTATAAAGAGAGATACTTCCAAGGAGGGCTTGGTGACCATGATGAAGTCGTAACAAGGTAGGGCTACTGGAAGGTGGCCCTGGATCACCTCCTTCTCATTTTTATACTTGCGCCGCTCTCGCCAGAGAGCGTGCTAACGGTACGGCGCGCAAGCGCACCATTAGCCAGTGCTACTGGTGCGCTTGCGCGCCTTTTTGATTACTGCCAGCAAGTGCTGGCCGTTTTATCCCAGTGCTCGCTTAGTTTGACCGCTGCGCGGTCAAACTAAGCGAGCAATCGGCCGCGCTGTTTGCAACGTAAATAAAACGGGGCTATTAGCTCAGTTGGTTAGAGCGCACCCCTGATAAGGGTGAGGACGGAAGTTCAAATCTTCCATAGCCCACCACTGGCAACGCCACAATAAATCGTGCATCGTGTTGGGAACGTAGCTCAGTTGGTAGAGCACCGCCTTTGCAAGGCGGGGGTCGCGGGTTCGAACCCTGTCGTTTCCAGGCCTACAGCCGTAGGCGAACGTAGTTAAACTCGCTTTGCCTTTGCAAAGCTCGTTTCGCTTTAAACAAAAAAAGAAAAAAGGTCAAATGAATTTCGGCTTATGGCGGAGACCTAGGCACCCAGAGACGATGAAGGGCGCAGAAACCGGCGAAACGCTTCGGGGAGCTGGCAACAAGCTTTGATCCGAAGATCCCCGAATAGGGCAACCTGTCCAACTCTCCTAAAAAATTCATAATTAGGAGAGAGGCAACCCAGTGAATTGAAACATCTTAGTAGCTGGAGGAAAAGAAAGCAAACGCGATTCCCGTAGTAGCGGCGAGCGAACCGGGATTAGCCTAAACCCAGTAATGGGGGTAGTGGGAAGACTAATACATTGATCTGCAATGTGTAATAAAGAAAAAAAAAAACGAAGCAGCTGAATCCTGCACCATAGATGGTGAAAGTCCAGTAGTTGTAAAACTTTTTTTTATGAAAAGTCTTATCCCGAGTAGCATGGGGCACGTGGAATCCCGTGTGAATCAGCGAGGACCACCTCGTAAGGCTAAATACTCCTGGGTGACCGATAGCGAAATAGTACCGTGAGGGAACGGTGAAAAGAACCCCCGTAGGGGAGTGAAATAGAACATGAAACCGTAAGCTGACAAGCAGTGGGAGGTAACCTGACCGCGTGCCTGTTGAAGAATGAGCCGGCGACTTAGAGGAAGTGGCTTGGTTAAGGAGTCGAATCCGGAGCCGAATGCGAAAGCGAGTCTGAATAGGGCGTTATCGTGTCATTTCCTCTGGACCCGAACCCGGGTGATCTAATCATGACCAGGATGAAGCTTGGGTAACACTAAGTGGAGGTCCGAACCGACCGATGTTGAAAAATCGGCGGATGAGTTATGATTGGCGGAGAAATTCCAATCGAACTCGGAGCTAGCTGGATCTCCCCGAAATGCGTTGAGGCGCAGCGGTGACGATGAGCTATCTAGGGGTAAAGCGACTGTTTCGATGCGGGCTGCGAAAGTGGTACCAAGTCGTGGCAAACTCAGAATACTAGATACTGCCTTCCGTCAACCAGTGAGACAATGGGGGATAAGCTTCATTGTCAAGAGGGAAACAGCCCAGATCACTAGCTAAGGCCCCTAAATGGTAACTAAGTGGAAAAGGATGTGAGAATGCTGAAACAACCAGGAGGTTTGCTTAGAAGCAGCCACCCTTGAAAGAGTGCGTAATAGCTCACTGGTAAAGCGTTCTTGCGCCGACAATGGCCGGGACTAAGTTACCTGCCGAAGCTGTGATATTTCTCAATAAAAATCAAAAAGAGGAATAGGTAGGGGAGCGTTCCGCTCTCGGGTGAAGTTCTAACGTAAGTGGGAATGGACGAAGCGGAAGTGAGAATGTCGGCTTGAGTAACGAAAACATTGGTGAGAATCCAATGCCCCGAAAACCTAAGGGTTCCTCCACTAGGTTCGTCCGTGGGGGGTGAGTCAGGACCTAAGGCTAGTCCAAAAGGCGTCGTCGATGGCAAACAGGTTAATATTCCTGTACTGATTCTATTGGGAACCAAGGGACGAAGAAGGCTAAACTGGAACTGCTTGTGGATTTCAGTGGAAGCGTTTAGGTGTTGAGAGTTAGAATAAAAACTATACTCGAGCTAAGACGTGATCCCTACTCTATACTTTTAGTATAGAGTAGCCAGTGATGTCATACTTCCAAGAAAAGCTTGAACACCAATACAATAGAATCACCTGTACCTGAAACCGACACAGGTAGGTTGGTAGAGAATACCAAGGGGCGCGAGAGAACTCTCTCTAAGGAACTCGGCAAACTGGCCCCGTAACTTCGGAAGAAGGGGCGCCCTTTATCAAAGGAGGGTCGCAGTGACCAGGTTCTGGCGACTGTTTATCAAAAACACAGGTCTCCGCAAAGTCGTAAGACAATATATGGGGGCTGACGCCTGCCCAGTGCTGGAAGGTTAAGGAAGTTGGTTATCTGTTTTACAGAAAAGCTGACGACCGAAGCCCCAGTGAACGGCGGCCGTAACTATAACGGTCCTAAGGTTAACCGCTAGCCTTAGTAAAACTAAACTATATGCTGGAAAACCCTCGGCAGTGCTTGCATCGCAGTGACGCATTGCTGTGAATGTCTTTTACAGATGTTCGCAAAAACCACGACATACTTATCTTGTTTGCCTAGGTAAGTGACAACTGTCTGGACATGGGGGCAATCAGCCGGGAAGAATGTTTGAAGCACGCAGAGTGACTTGGCAACTCATATTCGGTCGACTTCAATAAACATAACCCTCAGAGACCAAACGTTTAGAAGAGCGGAACAAAAATATCAATACAAAACTCTAATTATGACTGCAAATTTAAATGCGCAATGGATCGTCGGCTTTGTTGACGGTGAAGGTTGTTTCTATGTTGGTGTTATTAAGAATAAAACAATGACGAATGGTTATCAAATTCAACCTGAGTTCACTGTAGTTCAGCATAAACGAGATATTCAGTTGCTTGCTGCACTGAAAGCTTATTTCGGTTGTGGCTCTGTTGGAGTGAATCACGGTGATCGATACCATTGGCGTGTTAAAAATCTCGATCATTTTATCAATATAATCATTCCCTTCTTTGAAAAGCACAAGCTTAAGGGAAAACGTGCGATTGAGTTTCAACGTTTTCGTGAAATTTGTTTGCTAATGAAACAAAGTTATCACTTAACACCTGCAGGGTTCGAAGAAATTCGAACAAAAGCCATTAACTTAAGAGTACGTAATTAATGTTTCTGTTCTTATCTTAAGATAGAGTCCAGCCTTGTTTGAAAGAACTAGGATTATCTGAGCGAAATTCATTGTCGAGTAAGTTTCGACCTGCACGAAAGGCGTAACGATCAGAACGCTGTCTCGGAGAGAGACTCGGTGAAATAGACTTGTCCCGTGAAGATGCGGACTACTTACACCTGGACAGAAAGACCCTATGAAGCTTGACTGTATCCTGGAATTGGGTTCGGGCTTTTCTTGCGCAGCCTAGGTGGGAGGCTATGAGGGTTCCCTTCCGGGGGGACCGGAGCCATCATTGAGAGACCACTCTGGAAGAGCTAGAATCCTAATGGTGATCTTTATATCAAGACACTTGACAGTTTCAGGTGGGCAGTTTATCTGGGGCGGATGCCTCCTAAAAGGTAACGGAGGCGTGCAAAGGTTCTCTCAGTCTGGACGGAAATCAGACATTGAGTGCAAAGGCAAAAGGGAGCTTGACTGCAAGACCAACAAGTCGAGCAGGGGCGAAAGCCGGCCTTAGTGATCCGACGGTGCCGAGTGGAAGGGCCGTCGCTCAACGGATAAAAGTTACTCTAGGGATAACAGGCTGATCTTCCCCAAGAGTTCACATCGACGGGAAGGTTTGGCACCTCAACACATCAGGGGTCTCCTTACAGTAATGTGAGGATGGCAATCTGGCTATATGCTGGGAAAAGCTTCTTCTTAAACGAAGCTTAATCAGCAGGGAAGTTCACTAGTAAACTGGTGTAACCCCTCAACGACTACACGCCGGACACCCTCCATTAAAAAATAAGAGGGCGAAGCTCTCTTATTTTGAGGGTGGTGATATAGTCTGAACTACTGTGAGAGCAGTAGGCCGCGATAGCGGCACATTTAATAGAGAAAACATTTAAATTCATAAAAAATATGACAAACTTAATAAAATTAACGCAAGAACAGCAAGACTTACTAGCTGAATGAAGGCTCGGCTTTAGATTTTGCTGAAATCATTAAACCTTATCTAGTCCCTTGTATGCGTTATAAAGTTACGGATGGTCATTATGGCAATCTGTAACATCTTATCTATTAAATGAACATATTTGCGATGTCGGCTCATCACATCCTGGAGCGGTAGTACGTTCCAAGGGTTGGGCTGTTCGCCCATTAAAGTGGTACGTGAGCTGGGTTCAAAACGTAGACACACTGCGTGTGTAGGTAGCAATACCTACTAAGTATTGGCTTATATCGGTGAAGCCTTCCTATAGTTCAAACTGCTATAGATGGTAATGCCGAGGGAAGATTGCGATAGTTTGCTTTAATAAAATTAATTCATCAAATATAATAACACAATTAAATACAATATGACACTTTTTAAATAAAGGAAAAGCTTATATGGTTAGCAGGCATGGTTGATGGCGATGGCAGCATTTACGCACAAGCTAAGAAAAACACCTCTAACTATTATTTTGGTTTTCAGATAGAAGTTACTTTCCAAGTAACACAATCTGTGAAGTTTTTGGATATTTTGGAATATGTTAAAGATATTGTGGGCGTTGGTAAAATCAGGATTCGTGGCGATGTTGCGGACTTTGTTCTAACTAAAGAAGAACAAGTTCATAACTTGCTTACTCAATTGCGTCCTTTCTTTTTCATTCAAAAACAAGCGGACCTAGCACTGAAGATTCTTGAGCAAAAATCAGCGGCGATGAAATCACGTGATGAAGCAAAGTTTTTAGAAGTCTGTGCTCTTGTAGACGAGCTATCTGCGATTAAACGCAGAACTGGCGGCACGCAAGCAGTAAAAAACGTGACTTCTTATTTTCAATCAAGTGAATATAAAGCAAAACGAAAACAATCCCCGTAGAGACTTCGAACTTTGTTCGAGAAGCCGTAGCTTCGCTATAGCTTAATACGCCAACTCCTGAGTATTCGGGATGAAGACATAGTCCATGCTCTGCGAAAGCAAGAGGTTATCATGCGTGAGACAGTTTGGTCCATATCCGGTGTAAGCGCAAGAGTATTGAGAGGAGCAAACCATAGTACGAGAGGACCCCCGGTTTGTTGAGCCACTTGTGTATTGGTTATCGCTCCAGCGGTAAACGCCAAGTAGCTATGCTCAAAGGAATAACTGCTGACAGCATATAAGTAGGAAGTCCACCTCAAGATGAGTACTCTCCATTAGGTCGCGGCAAGATAAGCCGTTTAATAGGCGTTAGGTCTACAGTCAGTAATGGCTTCAGCCGAGACGTACTAAAGACCGATTGATTTTGATCTTTTATTTGCTAGATTGTTCGCTTTGCGAACAATTTGGCCAGCGTTAGCTGGCGCCCAGGCCAGCAAGCAAAGCTATAATCTCAGCGTATGCTGAGATTTTGGCCAGCGTTAGCTGGCGCCCGGGCTTCTCTTTTTTAGCTCTCTGTCTTTTTTTGCGGACTTCGGCAGAGAACTACGTGCTGAATCATTAGCAATGATTCAGACTACGTCCTTGGTGCTCTAGGCTCAGTTGGACCCACACCAATCCATCCCGAACTTGGTTGTGAAAAAGCTGAGGGGACATCGTAACTTGACGGAAGCCTGTCTGGAACCGATGTCCTAGTGCCAGGGCGAATGTAATGTTTTTTTGTTTTGACACCACTTCGTTCTCTAGCGAATCGCTAGAGGTCACTTCGTTCCGACGAGCATAGCTCGTCCAGAGATAGCCATAAAATAGAATGGTTTCAGGGAGCAGCGAGTACGCGAACGTTCGCGTTTTTATTTGCGAGACGAGCATAGCGAATTATTTTAAAAGTTTGCCATTTTATTTGCTTTATTTTAAAAGTTCGCCATATCTCGCTAGAGGGCGAACCAATAGTTTACTATCAAATTATTATCCCAAACCCCGTTTGGGGTTTTAAAAAAGGCGAGCGTAGCGAGCATAAAATAGAATGCCGCGAAGCGGACACGAGCGAAGCGAAAATGCCGCGAAGCGGACGCGAACTCAACTATCTTCGCTTTATAAATAAAAAGCATTTAAAAAGCCGTTTTATTTGCGAGCGTAGCGAGGAGAGGACGAACTTTTTATGTGAGTACGCTTTTTTATTTTTGAGCTCATTACATTCGCAAATAAAACGGCTTTCTTTTTTTATTTTTTTTTTTTGTTTTTTTTGCTCTTTTTTTAGAGTACAATGAGCCCAATATTATATTGGCTTTTAAAATGCCATAAAAATATGTTGGTAGTGGTATATTCGCACTTTTAAAAGCCAATATAATATTGAGAGGATGAGCTTACGTACTCGCGAAGAAAAAAACGTTCTCGACGTAGCGAATATGTGAGAAAAAAAGAACAGTGAGCACGCTCTCGTCTTCACATATTTTTGCAGCGAGGCCTCGCAGAGCGAGCAAGGGCCGAGCGCAGCGAGGCGAGCTCGCTGACGCTCGCCCTTTTTAATAAGATAAAAAAGCGAGTTCGCACATTCTAATACATTATATTTTTATGGCATTTTAAAAGTGGTATATTCGCTTGCTAATATAAAGTATTCGTCGCATTCGAGCCATATGTCCGCTTCGCGGCATTCTATTTTTATGGTGCAGAGCATGGCTCAAAGAGAAAAACAAGCTCGTCATTTTTTTTCATTGCAGAGCAACGACCGCTTCGCTGTAAAAATCTAGAGAATAGCTGGACGAGCATAACGAGCTCATTACATTCGCGTCCGCTTCGCGGCATAAAAAAAAATGAAATAAAAAAGCGAAGATAGTTGAGGACGAAAAAATAAAATAAAAAGAGCAACATGCTCTGCACGATAACGAACTCAAAAAAAGTCCGCTTCGCGGCATAATATTTTAAAGGACGAACTGGAAATAAATGAAAGCGAGCAAATAAAAAAGCGAAGATAGTTGAGCCTGTAACTTTTTGAAGTAAATATTGATCTCGCAAATTCTTCTTTTATAATCTCGCTTCGCTCTCGCTGCGCAAATACTTTTTATTTGCTAGAGGCGCGAGTTCTAACGTACTTCGAAGACGAAGCGAACGCCGCGAAGCGGTTCAAATAAAGCGAAGCGGACGCCGCGAAGCGGTTCTTATATTGTTCACAGAGCATGTTGCTCTGCACCTATAAAAATATAAGCAGAGCAACGAAACTTTATTTTCTTTTTCTTATTTTTTTTAAATAAAAAGGCGAACAAAATTTTTTTCTTGTCAAGTGATATTATCACTTTAATTTTTACAAGTGTGACTTGTAAATGTCACACTTTACTTGTAAACTGTGACTGTGACCTGTGTCACAGGCTGAAACCTTGCATGTGTGATGGAGTCACACACCTCATGTTGAACCTGTGAAATATATCACAAATTTATTAAAATGTGACTGTGACTAGTCACGTAATATACATTATGTGACTAGTCTTAACTAAATAAAAACGTATCATAAATTTATTAAAATGTGAAAAGTGGTGAGTACGCGTTTTTATTTGCGAAGCGTTTTTATTTGCGACCATACATTTTAAAGCCCGTTCTCTAGCGAATAGCTAGAGAAGGGCCGCAAAAAAAAAGGTGTTACTCGTTCGCTTCGCAGGCTACGCTCATCCTCGCTTCTCAAAAAAAAGCATTTAAAAAGTTTAAAGAGCGAGCAAGATATTATTGCGAAGTCTCGTTTGCGACTCGCTACGCTCGCAAATAAAGAAAAAAAACAAAATGGCTATCTATGCTAGAGGGCAAATAAAAAGTATTTAAAAAGGATGAGCGTAGCGAATACGCAGTAGCCACGTAGCCTCACAACAACTCGCAAATAAAAAGTATTTATAATATTGTCTTTAAAAAGACGAACAAATATAATGGGTTTCTTTTTCAAGTTCGTTACACATATAATATAATAACTAACGATAACGAACTATGGCGTTACGTTTGTAACACGAGTGCCCAATAAAATAAAATAAAAAGTAAAAAAAAAAGTTTCACCATAGTTCGTTACACTCACCATGGCGTTAGCTATGGTAACGCCATAATATTGACTTAAAATTGGCGAAAAAAAAAAATAAAGGTTCGCCATAGCGTTGCCATGCTCTGCACGTCACATTCTTTATTTACGAGCGTAGCGAGAGCTCGCTAGGACGAGCGAAGATAGTTTATCAGCGAACTCTGCAATGTCAACTTCGCAGAAGAAAAAGAGCCTTAAAAAAAGAGCTTTTTATTTTATTTTTTTTGTTTTTTTTGTTTGACGCAGTGAGTCAATAAATGTGTCTTCTTTTTTTGATCTCGCTAACTCACTGCGTTCGGAAAAAAAGAAAGCGGGTCCTCCAGACTTTTTTATGCCGCGAAGCGGACCGAGTGTAGCGAGCCATAAAATAGAATGGGAAAAAAAATATGTATTTACTTTTTATGTGAGTACGCGAATATACAAAAAAAGAACAAGATATTATTGCGAAGTCTCGTTTGCGTGACGCAAACGAATCTTTGAGTACATAGAGAGACCGAATATAACGGTCACTCTATTCAAAAAAATCAATTAGTTAATAGAAGGAGCTTCAACAGAAGCTAAGTCTAGAGGGAAATTATGAGCATTGCGTTCGTGCATAACTTCCATACCTAAGTTAGCACGGTTGATAATATCAGCCCAAGTGTTTAATACACGACCTTGTGAGTCTACTACTGATTGGTTGAAGTTGAAACCGTTTAGGTTAAATGCCATAGTTGAAAGACCTAAAGCAGTGAACCAAATACAGATAACTGGCCAAGCAGCTAAGAAGAAGTGTAATGAACGAGAGTTGTTGAATGAAGCGTATTGGAAGATTAAACGACCAAAGTAACCGTGTGCAGCTACAATGTTGTATGTTTCTTCCTCTTGACCGAATTTGTAACCAGCGTTAGCTGATTCGTTTTCAGTTGTTTCACGGATTAAAGATGAAGTTACTAAAGAACCGTGCATAGCTGAGAATAATGAACCACCAAATACACCAGCAACACCTAACATGTGGAATGGGTGCATAAGAATGTTGTGTTCAGCTTGGAATACGATCATGAAGTTGAAAGTACCAGAAATACCTAAAGGCATACCATCTGAGAATGAACCTTGACCGATAGGGTAGATGATGAATACAGCAGTTGCTGCAGCTACTGGAGCTGAGTAAGCAACAGCGATCCATGGACGCATACCTAAACGGAAAGAAAGTTCCCACTCACGCAAAATAAGAGACTATGTAAACACTCGCTGTCGTGCTCGCTGTACTTAGCGAACAAGCAAAGCACCAGAGCGATAGCTTGGAGGCGAAGTGGAACATTAGCTCCCTAGCAATTTATGCTAGATCCTAATATTTCTATTAGGTTTAGACTATACCTTCAACTCATCACTTACCTTAGATCCTCGGAAAACTTTTTATGAATCGACAATATTTTATTGTGCGTAGTAAGCTGAAACCTGATGAGTGCTGACGTGTTAGGCCCCCGTCGAAATCCTCTTTCGAAGCTCTAGGGAAACCTCTCTTCTTTCGAATCAGTCGTTACAGGGAATTAACAGCTGGACACGCACGCTTCACATTCCAAAGCAAAGATGACGTTTGATGACGTAATCTAACTTCATAAAACGTCATAAAACGTCAAATTTCGTTAAATTCGTAAAAAAAAAACAAAAATCTTTAATTTTGGTTAGCGCGTGTCGGATTAGGACTTGCTAACACAGTCTAAACTGTGTTAGGACTTGCTAAATCTGGTTTCTAAATGACTGTTAATTCTTCCCACGGTATTCCCTTAGCTATTGCACTAGAAAGCAATAGCCTTAGGGTTCACCGTTACTTACAAATGTTTATATTTATTGGGTAGAAGCTTTTTCTTGAGCAATTTTAAGTCTTCCGGCTTATCATTGAAATAAGTACCGGCTTCTCTATTCGATATTCTAACGCCCTGAAAGTTTTCGTGCAGAGCATGTTGCTCTGCACATTGCAGAGCAACGAATTCTTCGGGTGTTAGACCTTTAAGAATACCCAGGTCACGCTTTATTCGAATATAAACATTAGTAAGCCCCAAAACCAATCCCGGGCTAGGGATTAATGATTAGGTTGAGTCAGTATAAAACAAAAGGTCACCCCTTTGGTGGGCCGCGAAACCCATATATGAACAGATACCTAAGAAGAAGTGGCAAACGATTAATTGGTAAGGACCACCATTGTATAACCATTCGTCTAAAGAAGCTGCTTCCCAAATTGGGTAGAAGTGAAGACCGATAGCGTTAGATGTTGGAACAACAGCACCTGAAATGATGTTGTTACCGTATAATAATGAACCTGAAACTGGTTCACGGATACCATCGATATCTACTGGCGGTGCAGCAATGAAAGCGATGATAAATACAGAAGTTGCAGTTAATAAAGTTGGGATCATTAATACACCAAACCAACCGATGTATAAACGGTTTTCAGTGCTAGTAATCCATTCACAAAAACGAGCCCATAAGCTAGTACTTTCACGACGTTCTAAAATAGCTGTCATAGTTTTTAAATTGAATAAAAATATGTATTTTCTCCGATAACGTTTAAAGTCTATCAAGCTTCTGTAGAAACCTGGTAATAATATTATACCATAAATGGTCTATGGTCACAAGCAAAATATAAGGCGAAGCGAAAAAAGTAAATATCTCATCTTTTTACCTACTATTTCAAACTCGCCCTCGCTACGCTCATTTAAAAAGAAGAATTTGCGAGTTGGGCGCCATAGCTCACCATAAAATTGAAAAGCATTTAAAAAGCCGTTTTATTTGCGAGCGTAGCGAGGAGAGGACGAACTTTTTATGTGAGTACGCGAGATAAAATAGACATTTAAAAAGGGGCGAGCGTCAGCGAGCTTTCTTTCTTTTTTATTTAGGCTTTTTACTTTTTTTTTTCACCATAAAATTCAAAAGGTTCGTCCTTAAATATATGACCGAATATACATTTTAAAAAGTTTCTTTCTTTTTTATTTTTTTTTTTTGTTTTTTTTGCTATTTTAATGTATGGAGCCAAATATAAGGCGTAGCGTGTTCGTTTTTTCAAACAATTTGTGATATATAATTTGAATAAAAACACTTTTTGATTTTTTAGAGAAAAAATTTGATTATTTCTTTCTATTATGAATTTTGAACTAGTTCTTCAATTAACTTCTTTACTTCTTGTTGTTGCTGCTGGTCCTTTAGTTGTTGTTTTATTATCTGCTCGTGGTGGTAACCTATAACTCACCATAAAATTGACATCAAAAAAGTCTTTTTGATTTTTACTTTTTATGTGAGTTAGCGAGTTACTTTTGAATAGCTTTCTTATTTCTCGCTATGCTCGCCTTGTCCGCTTCGCGGCTTTTTATTTACTTTTTATGTGAGTTAGCGAGTTCAATGAATAGCTCTCTTATTTCTCGCTATATAGCGAGCTTTGCAAACTTAGCTGAAATATTATCTGCAGCGCTAGCTGGCAGTTAGGACGAGCATAGCGAGTACGCTTTCAGGGAACGAAGTGACCTCTAGCTATTCGCTAGAGAACGAAGTGACCTCTAGCTATTCGCTAGAGAACGAAGTGACCTCTAGCTATTCGCTCGAGAACGAAGTGACCTCTAGCTATTCGCTCGAGAACGAAGTGACCTCTAGCTCAACTATCTTCGCAAGCGAACCTTTTCAATTTTATGGTGAGCGAGAATTCGCTATTAAAGCGAACTTTTACATTCGTAGCGAGGACGAACGCAGTGAGTACGCGAACTTTTACATAAGGAAAGCCGAAGGCGGATTGCAGAGCAACGAGAGCCTTAAAAAAGAACTTTTACATTCGTAGCGAGGACGAACGCAGTGAGTACGCGAAGCGAACTATGAACGTCATTTATTTTCACAAATAAAAAAGCGAGACGAGAGCTCCCACTTTTTCTTTTATGTGAATTTAAACTTTTTAAATGCTTTTTATTTACCGAGTTGAGCGAAGCGGACTGAAGACGTATTCGCTACGCTCATCCTGAAATTATATGGGTTCTTGTGCAAAGCACAAGCACGCGAGCACTATCGTTATCCTATCATTTTGGTTTTTTATTTATCAGACCTTTTATGGGCTTTTTGTCTTCTCTTCAAAAACTTCAAGGTTTGATTTACAATATAAAAAATTTTAACATATCGATAGTTTATGTAAACTCTAAAATTGAAGATAGTGCATGAGCACCGAACGCTCATTCAGAAGACGAACAAAGTAAGTATTGCAAGCTAAGTGAACAGCGAGCTCTGTAAAAAAAAACCACTATTCTTTTAGATTCCACTTGTTTGTTTTTTGTAAATTTGGGTTACCTGGGATTCGAACCTAGAACTTATCGGTTAAAAGCCGAGTACTCTACCATTGAGTTAGTAACCCTGTGATTCTGTAATAAATAAACAAAAAAATCGTTATATTTAATAAATAATATTACTTTAGATTTTCAAAATTTTCAACTAATCTCAGAATGTTATTCTTGTATTAACGACTTTTTGTTTTTCGTACAGGGTGAGCGTAGCGAACACTTGTTTTTCCTATTAATCTAAAAACTGACAAGGACAAGCGTCAGCGAGCTCTCGAAGAGGGCGAGCGTCAGCGAGCTCTCGAAGAGGGCGAGCGTCAGCGAGCTCTCGAAGAGGGCGAGCGTCAGCGAGCTCTCGAAGAGGGCGAAGCGAGTTGGGCGCCATAGCTAACGCTTATATATATATATAAGCGTTAGCTATGGCGAACGATGTGAGCTATAGCAATGCAATGGCCCGCGTTAGCAGGCTCTCCCCCCCACACAGTCCCAAACTGTGTTTGGATGAGCGAAGCGAACTAATGCCATACTCTGCACGTTGGTTCTTACAGCCAGCGCTAGCTGTAAGAACCGGCTAATGCTCATCCAAAAGCAATATTATTTTTTGAATTCAGTAAAACGTGAAACATAAAAATCATTAACAACAACATGATATGTTGAATTTAAACCTTTATTTAATCGTTCACGAACACGATTCATAATACGTGAAACGATATATAAATAAGCTTCTTTAAAAGCTTTTTGTTGATAAAATTGAATAGTTTCTTGTTTAAATTCTTCTAAATTTGCTAATCGAATTTCATGTTGGCTAACAACACTATTAATTTCTTGTGTAGCTCGCTGCGCTCCTTCTTCACGAATTTCTTGTGCTTTCTTTTTAGCTAATTCTAATTGTGCTTTTGCTTGATTTAATTTCTCTTGTGCTTCAATAGCACGTTGATTTGCTTCTTGTAAATTATTTAAAATTGTTTTTCTACGATCTTCTAATAAAGCTTTTAAATTGTTTCCAACAAATGAAACAACAATACCTACAACAGCTGCTAAGTTTATAATGTTTGTTTCGAAAATATTTGTATTAATTCCAAAACCACCATGACCTAATGGAAGAAGTATCATATTATTATTATTTTTTTTTTTTATGTATGATTTTAAATTGGCACAAATTTGAGTCTATTTTGTGTTTGAGTTCGAAGGACGAGCATAACGAGCCTTTTTATTTGCGAGCAGGCGAGTACGTGAGCACGCTCTCGTCCAGAGGACGAACTTTTTATGTAAGTACGTTCTCACCGACTTGCTATTCATTTTCCCCGCTGCTCACTCCTCTAGCTCAACTATCTTCGCAAATGAGACTCGTTTCGCAATAATATCTTATTCGCCTTTAGGACGAACATAACGAGTCTGTGAGCAGCGAATACCGAAGTGAGCTCTTGAATGATTAAAGACACACAGCTAACGCTGCCAAAACTAATGTCTAAAGTATTAGTGCAGAAAAACTAAAACCAGTTGAAGTGCCTATAACAATATTTCATAAATGTGATTTGTTTGATTCAAAAATGGATATCTTCGTGGGCTTTTTTATGTCTTGTTCAGCCGGTGCTCACGAATTCGCTACGCTACGCTTTTTATTTGTTTAAAATTGTATGTACTTTATCTTTTGTCGGGAACTAAAGTTCTTTTGCATGACACAAGTACGAGCATAGCGAGTTTGCTTATTTCGTTCGCCCTAAACTAACTGCTATCAAATAAACGAAATATTGTAAAATTGAATAAATTCGTTGCAAACAACATGCTCTGCACGAAAGATATAAATTTCTAATTTATTCAATTTATCTAAGCATTACATGCTAATAGATTTCTCAGGCGATCAAAACTCAATTCAGAACAAGAATTGCGAGTATCAGCAAACTCTGCTTATAGGAAATAAATGACGGCCATAGCTAACACCATGCTCTGCACGTAGTAAGCACCTGCGTTAGTTGGCGCTTTTGGCGAGAGTTGATTTTATACACATAGTGCTACGCACTTTGTTTAGACCTCACTGAAAGCCCCGAAGGGGCTCAGACATTCTTTTTAAAGCTACGCCCATTTAAAAAGGCGAAAAAGTGAGAGTTAACGAAAACTTAGCATTTAAAATGCTCTCCCGGCAAAGAAGCGGACCTAAAGGAAATATAAAATTCAATCAAAAATCCTATCAATCTAAAAAAGCCAATTATAAGGCATTGCGAGTCCGTGAACAGCGAGTGTGTGCAGCGAGTACGTGAGCCAATATAATATTGGGCGAGTTCAATGAATAGCGAGCACGTGAGTAGGCTCCAACAAAACTAAAACCAGAATAACGTTGCTCTGCAATGTGCAGAGCAACGCTATGGCGAACCTTCCTTATATAATAGTGAACGCTCCACAGCTCCGAACAGTGTTTGGGCGAACGAAGCGAGCTAACGACATGTTCAGCACAGTAAAAGGTAGCTTTGTACTTTTTCAAAATTAGACATCACGCTTAATCAGCTTCGTATAAACTTCGTTGACGGTATTCTAAACCTAAAGCTGTCTTTGAGAACATAGTTTATCTAGCTTCGCTAGAGGATGAGCGCAGCGAACTCTCGCTCACCATAAAATTGAAAACAATTTAAAAAGTTTAAAAAAACAAAAAAAGGGGACCAAATTATTTTTATAGCGAGCTTAATAAGGCGAAGGACGAGTATAACGAGTTAAAAAAAAAAATCGTAAAATTTTAAATGTCAACGACAACGAACTATGGCTAGCGTTAACTGACGTAATAAAAGGATGAGCGTAGCGAATATACCACGAACGTAGTGAGCACCTCTCGTCCAGAGCCCCCTTCGGGGCCTGTTTCAGGACGAACGCAGGATGAGCGTAGATAATAGTTTTATGTGAGTACGCGGGCGGACAAGAGCTCTCTGAACTAGCTAGCTAAGTTAACTTAGCTAGCAGGCAAACGAAGTGAGCCAATTTTAAGCCAATATAATATTGGGCGAGTTCAATGAATAGCAAGTTTAATGAATAGCGAGTCAAATGAATAGCGCGTAGCTCTCGATATTTTTTATCGAGAGCTACAATCAAAAAATTAACCAGCAAATGGGTTTGCGAATAATAAAGCAAGAGCAACAACTAGACCATAAATAGTTAAAGATTCCATGAAAGCAAAGCTTAATAAAAGAGCACCACGGATTTTACCTTCAGCTTCTGGTTGACGTGCGATACCTTCTACTGCATAACCAGCAGCAGTACCTTGACCCATACCAGGACCAATAGCAGCAAGACCAACAGCTAGACCAGCAGATACAACAGATGCAGCAGCAACGATAGGGTTCATTATTATTTCCTCCTGTAAAATAATCAATAAAATTATAACAACCAATTTAATTATAATTTAATTATAAAAAATAATCTATAACAAATTATTCAAATTTCGAATTCTTACAAAAATAGCGTACTCACTTCGTTTGTCCTTGTGATATGTGCTTTTGTACGCCCGTGTACTCACATAAAAATATTATTTTTTTTTTGAATTTGCGAGTTGGTCGCGGTTTACTCGCTATACAAATAAATGTATGGCTATCTATGCTCGTCAAAAGAAAGATTACACTCTAAGTAACTACAAAACGACAAAGTACCTGTAGCAAATGTTATTTAGTATTAAAACGTTAGTGAAAACTCGCAACTCGCTCCGCTCGTCCTTTAAAATATAAAGGTGAGCGCTATGCTCTGCATAGCGTTAAGATTCACTGTGAAATTATGAAAATTTATTGAACGGGACTGACGGGACTCGAACCCGCAACTTCCGCCGTGACAGGGCGGTGCTCTAACCGATTGAACTACAATCCCGACTGTTTATTAATAATACAATAAAATTCAATAAAAGTCTATACTAGACTTTTAGTCTTTTAGATTGGAAATAAGATAGACTCGTCTTTTTCTCGCTAACTCACTGCGTTCGTCCTCGCAAATTCTTCTTTTTATTTGTGAATGTTAAAGGCTCGCTATGATTTTAAATAAACGAGCGTGCTCATAGAAGCTCGCTAGTGTGAGCGTAGCGAATACAACGCGAATTTAATGAGCTCTGACGTGCTCGCTGACGCTCGTCCTAAGCGAGCACGTGAGCACACATAAAAAGAGCTAAGCTCAGAGGGCGCGAGCTTTCTTCACAAGCTGCGTGTTCACTTCGTTAATCACGCGAAGCTATATAGTTAAAGTCTCTTGTTTGCCAAATTGTTCACATAACGAACAATTTGGCAAACAATAGTTAATTAGCTCGAAACGTTTGTTGTGTGTATTTTATATTAGGTCACTCCGTTCTCTAGCGAATAGCTAGAGGTCACTCCGTTCTCTAGCGAATAGCTAGAGGTCACTCCGTTCTCTAGCGAATAGCTAGAGGTCACTCCGTTCTCTAGCGAATAGCTAGAGGTCACTCCGTTCTCTAGCGAATAGCTAGAGGTCACTCCGTTCTCTAGCGAATAGCTAGAGGTCACTCCGTTCTCTAGCGAATAGCTAGAGGTCACTACGTTCTCTGAAGCTTACGCTAATTTTTTTTTCGATAATACAGATAATTTTTGAGCTAATCGAATACGGATAATAAATTGATTTAAAATATATTTAATAGAATTTCGCGAATCATCATTTGCTGGAATGATATGATCTGATAATAAAGGGTTGCAATTTGTATCTACAATAGTAAATAGCTTCGCGCCTAATTTTTGACATTCACGAACAGCGTTCATTTCTTCAGATTGACCGACAATAATAGCCACATTTCTTTCAATTCTTGTTTTTGCTTTTTTAGTCATATTAGCAATACCACCAAAATATTTCTCTAAACGCTGCCATTTTTTCTTGCGTGCTGTTGCGTCTTTAACAGAATTTGTGCTTAATTTTGCATCATAAATACTATCAATAGAATATTTTAGTTTAGGATCTACTATTTTCTTTAATAGAATTTGAACAATTTCTCTTATTTTTGTTTGAGGTGTTGGTAAATATCTTAAACGTGGAAGAAAAGCTATTAATTTTTTCTGTGCGTCTAACACGTCTTTTTTGCGTTTAATAATACGAATCATAGTACGCTCAGTTCCTAATTTTTCTTTTAAAAATTGAAACTCCTTGAGTAAAGTATTTTTAATACTTACATAATTCTGTAAAATTGTTTTAATATTAATTAATGATGAATAATAGTTTGCACATTGAGTTTCAATTTGTTTAATATTCGTTTGTGTTGTTTTAATTAATGTTTTAATATAAGAACCGAAACGACTAAATTTAGGAATTAATTTACTAAAAACTAAAATAGCGGACATACTTTCTGCTTTAGCTCCGATACGTTCTGTTACTTGGTTAGATTGACCGTCTCCCGAACCATATTTATTTTTCATAGTTAAAACAATACGGTTTAGTATTTCTTTAGGTGGATTAGGTACAATCCAATCAACGTTATCTTTAGACGTTACTTCTTTTAATTTACCGTAAGAAATACTGTATACATTACGATTTTGTTGAATAGCTTGTTTTTGAATTTCTTTATAATTTTTGATTAAAATTAATAAAGATTTTAATTCACGTAATTTTTTTGTATAGACAGTTAATTGAGTGAATAAAGTTTTAAAGTTAGTATTTATTAAAATTGCTTTTTCTTTTAAAAGTTGACTTTGTAAAACAAGTTCTCTACGTAAATAAATTGTGGATTGTAAAGAAGCTAATACCTGTGAACCTTTAGTTGATAGTAGTTTAACAAGCGAACCAGAAAGACGAGTATCTTTTTGTTGAGTATTAAGTAATAATTGTAATATTTCATGTCCTTTTGTTAAAATAACTTTACTTTTATTTTTTAATAATAATGCTTTTTTGATTAAACGAGTTTTAATATTTTGACGTTTTGTTAAAATATCACGAACAACTTTTTGTTTTTCTTTTAATATTGGACGAATTTTTTGAATCGATTTGCTGATTGTCTTCCAATTTGTTAACATACCACCTAACCAACGTGTATTTACAAAAAAAGAATTTCGGCTAAAATACGAAGCTCTTTCGATTAAACCAGCAGCTGGTTTTTTTGTTCCAATAAATAAGAACGTTCTCCCTTTTAAAGCATATTTGCTTAACTGGATTAAAGCTTTATTTAAACAACGTCTTGTTTTGAACAAATTAATAACATGACGACCTTTTTGAACTAAAGGTCGACGTTCGTTACGTTCACCAATTCCGAAAGTCGGTACGTTCCCTTTACGATTTTTATCGAACATATTTACTCTGTTCGCTAAAGCTCGTCCTTCTGCACGAGGCCCCGAAGGGGACTGTAAATAATATGTTTGGTGAGACGAATTCGCTACGCGAGTCAAGGCTGAACGAGAACCAATTTGCCAAATATAATTTTTCATACGAGCATGACATTTTACAGCTTTTTCCCCAAAATGCATACCATTTTTAACCATTTGACGAATACTATAACGTACTAAAGCTTGTTTTTTTAGATTCTTTGTTGTCTGTATGTTAAGGATTTTACCAACTGCTAAGTTCGGTTTTCCTGGGCGATTATAATTTTTTACAATTTTGATTCGAACTTTACCTTTTATAAGGCCGAATTCTAATTTAACAAATAAGAAGAACATATTGTTTAGCCTTAAAGGTTCGTCCTTTGGCGAGCGAAGCGAGCTATTCGCTTCTACCTTTAAAACTAAATATTTCCCATATTGTTTAGCCTGCTGAGGAAGCGTAATTGTCATTTTAGACGGTAAGCCAGTTACGTTTTTTCGTTGCTCTGCTATGTGCAGAGAAACATGCTCTGCACGAATTTTATTATTCTTTATACGTGTGTTAGAACGTCCATCTTGCACAATTTTAGCAAAAGCATACGCTTTTTTAACTCTTGTAATACATACTTTCACGGATTGTGCTGGTTTGCTAGCACCTAGCACAATTATTTTATAAGAACTTGTATTCGTTGAAGTTTTATTTTCTAATTCTGCAATAGCAGCTCCTTTTCTATTCAATTTTTGGATAGGTAATTCTAAAATATCTCCAGGATTAACAGGAGGAGATTCGTTTGGAATCGAACGATTATTTACGTCAGAAACACTAATATTTTCAGTAATTTGTGCGATTGCATATTGTGGAAGTAGACCATTAGAAATAATTTTAACAATTTTAGCATTTACTCGTGCTCCTAAAACAGCATTTGGAACAAGAATAGGAAAACGATATGAATATTCATCGATACCTACACTTTGTGAACTTGTTTCACTTGCTCGTCCTAACGCCGTAATTGTTAATTGACACATATTTCCTACAGTTAAATTTTTTTCTCTCCTTAATGATTTTTTATTAATTGTCATAAAATTTCAGTAAATAATTTGAGTCGATTTTTTTCTAACGAGCATTGATAGTACGCCTTCACCTAACAAATAAAAAGGTTATCTATGCTAGAGGATTGAGTCTAACATAAAAGTCAATAAGAGAGCTACGCAAGAAAAAAGGAGCTTTACAAGCTAAGTGTGCAACGCTAGCTTTATAGCTTATTTCGATGCTCGCTGAAAGCGTACTATCTATGCTCGTCCTTTAAAGAAAATACACCGCATGCGGCTTACCCGCTTCGCGGCGTTCAAGTGTCACTACGTTCTTACAAAAGTCGCGTACTCACATAAAAAGTTCGTCCTAAACTTTTCGATTTTTTTCTTATTTTTGTGTTTTTGAGGGCGAGCGTCAGCGAGCACATGAGCTCATTGTGGTTTGTTACTCGCTAAACTCGTAACTTAAAGATATGCAGTCAGAAGCTCTGTTCTAAACGATATTCGCTACGAAGAATTGAATATTATCTAAAGAATCCTTTTTCTTTACTAACAAAAGGTAATAATCCCATAATTCGAGCGCTTTTAATTGTTTTTGCAACATAACGTTGTTGTTTTGCGCTTAAACGAGTTTGTCTTCTTGGTAAGATTTTCCCACCTAAACCAATATAACGTTGTAATAAACCACAATGTTTATAATCAATAATTCGACGGTTATAAACAGTTTTTTCTGGTTTTTCTTTTAATATAATAACTAATGATTTTGGTGGAATTATTGGACGAAGAATTGGTTTTTGTCGTTTTTGTAAACTCAATTTTTGTTGACGCTGTTTTCTAATACGACTTAATAATTGTGATAAAGATAAAACACGGCGACGTAATTTTCCAGAAGCATTACTATTTATTTTCGATTTTTTTTTGGATTTAATATTTTTCATATATATATATTTTTTTTTTGTTATCTAACAAAAGTATAACTCGCTGCGCTCGCTGACAATTTGGACTAACTAACGCTGGACCTGATTAAGGGCGAGCTTAGCGAGCTTAGTCAAGCTGGCTATTCATTAAACTCTGTACTCACTGCGTTCGTCAAATAAAAAGGCCATTTTCGCATCGCTCGTCCTTCTGGCGCAAGGCCAGCAAAGTGGGTGCTAACGGCCAGCTTTGCTGGCCTTTTGTACTTTGCAGAGCAACGTACTCCTAGAAAATAAATCCGTGTATTCACATAAAAAGTTCGTCCTTTAATTCACATCGGAGGCCAAATGTAGTGACACTTCCGTGTCTTCTTATAAATAAAGAAATTCTAAAACGATGATAATTTTAGAAACGCAGCTATAAACGTAAGTACGAATAAATAAAAAGCCAATATAATATTGGGCGAGTTCAATACAGTGTTCTGTTAGAAAAAACGATAATTGCATAAAATGATTTTCGAAGCGAACGAAGCGAGTACTAACTTAAATATAAGGACGAGCATAGCGAGGGCTCTTCTCTTTATAATTATTATTATTATTTATTTTCGTTAAATAATAATAATATTTAGATATTGTTCTTAACGAGAACCGACGTGCTGAGCATAGCTAACGCTTAAAAAAATAAATAAGCGTTACCATGGCGAAGCTATGGCTTCACTTCCTTATATATAACCGCCATAATAAATAAAAAGGCGACATGGCGTTAGCTGTACTCGGTCCCCTTTTTTTTGTTTTTTTAAACTTTTTAAATTGTTTTCAATTTTAAGGTGAGCTATGTTACTCTGCACATTGCAGGGCATCGTTCTCCTAGAATGAACGTTCGCAACCGACGCGTGGTTGCGCACATTTAACATTCAAACTTTTTTTAGAGCATTTAGTAAATATTAACTTTTTTTTAATAAGTTGTCTAGACATTGTTTTCTCTATGCTAATTCTAAAAGCTCTCTGATGAGAACTGTATTAAACAAATAAGATACAGTTACTCGTATTATTATAATTTAAAGCTCACGTATTCGCTACGCTCATCCTTGTCTCGCGTCAGCGAGCTCTGGCACAGGCTCGATCCGCTTTGCGGCATTCTATTATAAAGGACGAGCGAAGCGAGTTGGTCGCTACGCTCATCCTTGTTGCTATGCTTATACTCGCTACGAATGTAAAAGTTCGTTCGCTATAGCTCACCATACTTTTTAAGCTTAAGCGAATCGGTGAGTTTTTCGCTAGTTTAAAGTGCTCGCCACTGCTCGCGTACTTACGTATTCGCTACGCTCATCCTCGCCCTTCTCACGTATTCGCTAGGCTCATCCTCTGGCGAGAGGTGCTCATTATGCTCGCTATGCTTGCCCTCGCTGCTCACGTGCTCGCTATTCATTAAACTCGCTACGCTCGTCCTTTAGTAACAGATTACAAATAAGGACGAGTGTAGCAGTATATACCAAACCTTTTAAATATATTATGAACAATATTGTTGGCGGTAACTTACCAGATTTTTCAATGCCCACATCGTTAGTTTTCAACAGAGAACTAACAATGTGAGATTATAGGCAATGCTTACAATATAGTGAAAGCAAAATAATCAAAAATAGAGCTTTAGCTCTATTGTTCGCAAAGCTAACAATAAAGCTAAAACTAACAAGAAGTAACAATTAGCCAACCGCAATAATACGTGCTAAGAAGAATGACCATGTTGTTGCAATACCACCTAATAAATAATGTGCTACACCAACAGCACGACCTTGAGTAATACTTAAAGCACGTGGCTGAATAGCTGGAGCTACTTTTAACTTATTATGAGCCCATACAATTGACTCAATAAGTTCTTGCCAATAACCACGACCACTAAATAAGAACATTAACGAGAATGCCCATACGAAGTGTGCACCTAAGAACATTAAACCATAAGCAGATAATGAAGAACCATACGATTGGATAACTTGTGAAGATTGTGCCCATAAGAAATCACGTAACCAACCGTTAATAGTGTTTGCACTTTGACCGAAGTTACCACCTGTAATGTGTGAAACACCAGCATCAGTAACAGTACCCCAAACATCAGATTGCATTTTCCAACTGAAGTGGAAAATAACAATAGATAATGAGTTATACATCCAGAATAATCCTAAGAATACATGGTCCCAAGCAGAAACTTGACAAGTACCACCACGACCAGGACCGTCACAAGGGAAGCGGAAACCTAAATTCGCTTTATCAGGGATTAAACGAGAACTACGTGAGTAAAGAACACCTTTTAAAAGAATTAAAACAGTTACGTGAATTGTAAATGCATGAATATGGTGAACTAAGAAGTCAGCAGTTCCTAATGAAATAGGCATCATAGCTACTTTACCACCAACAGCAACAACATCACCACCCCAAGTTAAACTTGTAGCAGCTAATGCGTTTGGAGCAGTTAATAAAGGTGCATTAAAATGAGTATTTTGAATCCATTGTGCAAATACTGGTTGTAATTGAATTGCAGTATCTGAGAACATATCTTGCGGACGACCTAAAGCACTCATTGTATCGTTATGGATATATAAACCAAAACTGTGGAAACCTAAGAAAATACATACCCAGTTTAAGTGTGAAATAATAGCATCACGGTGACGAATAACTCGGTCTAATAAGTTATTATAGTTATTAGTTGGATCATAGTCACGAACCATAAAAATAGCAGCATGAGCACCAGCACCAACAATACAGAAACCACCAATCCACATGTGGTGTGTGAATAGTGATAATTGAGTACCGTAATCAGTTGCTAAGTACGGATACGGAGGCATTGAATACATATGATGAGCTACGATAATTGATAGTGAACCAAATAATGCTAAGTTAATTGCTAATTGTGCATGCCAAGAAGTTGTTAGAATTTCATATAGACCAACATGTCCTTCACCTGTAAATGGTCCTTTATGAGCTTCTAAAATTTCTTTAATACTGTGACCAATACCCCAATTTGTACGATATTGGTGACCTGCCACTAAAAATAAAACAGCAATAGCAACGTGGTGGTGTGCTGTATCACTTAACCATAAACCACCTGTTACAGGGTTTAAACCTCCTTTGAAAGTTAAGAAATCACTGTATTCACTCCAGTTTAAAGTAAAGAAAGGTGCTAAACCTTTTGCAAAACTTGGATATAGATCAGCAATAATTGATGTATTTAATAAAAATTCGTGAGGTAATGGAATTTCTTTTGGATCTACACCAGCATCTAATAGTTTGTTAATTGGTAACGAAACGTGAATTTGGTGACCAGCCCATGCTAAGCTACCTAAACCTAAAAGACCACCTAAATGGTGGTTTAACATTGATTCTACGTTTTGGAACCATTCTAATTTAGGAGCTGCTTTGTGATAGTGGAACCAACCAGCAAAAAAACAAGCTGCCGCTAAAACTAAACCACCAATTGCTGTAGTATATAGTTGTAGTTCGCTTGTAATACCGCTAGCACGCCATAATTGGAAGAAACCAGATGTAATTTGAATACCTTGGAAACCGCCACCAACATCACCATTTAAAATTTCTTGACCAACAATAGGCCATACTACTTGAGCACTTGGTTTAATGTGAGTTGGATCACTTAACCAAGCTTCATAGTTTGAAAAACGAGCACCGTGGAAATACATAGTTAGGATCGAGCTTTTTGATATTAAGAAAACTTTAAGAGAGAACTCAAGTATTCGCTACGCTCATCTTGTTTGTGTACGCGAACTGTGAGCTTCGACACAATATTTTAGTATATTGCTTCGCTATAGCTCACCATAATATTTTAAAATTTCTTGGTATTTTTTTTTTGTTTTTGCTCAATCCTGAAGATCCGTGCATGCAACTTACATTGCACACGGCTCGAATTCGTGATTTTTACCTAATTCAATTTTGTTTTTGCATACGCAAGCTCCTAACTTGCCTTTTTTTTTGTGATTTTCAACTGTGTTAGATATTTTCTGTTGGAGCGAACTGGCTAAAGCTCTCCTACTCCGCAGTCAATGCTCACAACGTGCCGAGCATGGCCAGCTTTAGATGACTATGGTGAAGCCATAGTTCGTTACACTCACTCCTTAAATATATGTATAAGCGTTAGACGTAGCGTCTCGCTACGCTCGCCTTCTATGTTGCTCTGTATAAGCAGACCGCGAAGCGTCCTAAACTCGCTATGCAAAAAAAAAGCGCAGGCGCGAAGCGATCACAAAGAAAACAAAAAAATATATATATATTTCTATAAAAGTATAATATTTTTTTGTTTTTTAACCAAGAAGCGCAGCAAGTATCAAATACGCGTTCCCATACAATTAATTTCCCGCGAAGGCTTACGCTATATTGTTTGCCCTTCTCACTTACTCGCGGTATACGTGCTATCTATGCTTTTTTATTTGCATAGATAGCCATACATTTTTAAGGCGAGCTAAACCGCGTGCAAGCACAACCGACAAAGAATAAAATCCACATTAGGACGCGCAGCGGTTAACGCCAGTTTTTTTATAGTTTTTTTGTAGCTTTTACAACTTGATAACGTGCTTTAGCACGTTTATATAAGAAATTAGCTTCAACTTTTTCTTTAATACCTTCTGCTTTTTCTAACGACAATTTTGCTGATTCAAAGGCATTTTTTGCTTCTTCTGGGTCGATACTAACAGAAGATTGAGCTTCATTTGCTAAAATTGTAACTTGGTTTTGTTTAACTAAAGCAAAACCACCCATAATAGCATAAGAGTTCCATTCTTCTTTTGTACGAATAAGCATAGCACCTACATCTAAACCAGTAATAATAGGAGCGTGATTTTTTAGAACACCCATTTCACCAGTTTCTGTTGGTAAAATAATTTCATCAGCTTGACCTGTCCAAAAAGGACGTTCTGGTGTTAAAATCGAAATTTGTAAACTCATAAAAAATAGTAAAAAAGAAATCAAATTTTAATGGATGCAAAGTTTCTTCGAATGGAATGAAATGCGTGTTCGAAGAACACGCAGGAGACTGAGATCAAGAGCTCAGAGAGTTCGCTGCTGAATAAAAAGTATTTAAAAAGGGGGAGCGAGCTCTCGTTGCTCTGCAATGCGCCATAATAATATAATGTATTAGAATGTGCGGACTCGCTGCTCACGGACTCGCTATTCATTGAACTTGCTACGCCGCGAAGCGGACTGAAGACGAGAGTTAACTAATACTCGGAAAATAAAAAGCCAATATTATATTGGCTTTTTATTTACTTTTTATGTGAGTACACGAACGAACTTTTACGTAAGGAAAGCTGCGCTAGGACGAACGAAGTGAGTTACATTCGCTTTTTGAATTTTTCGCCTTTTTATTTGCGAGTACAGCTAACGCCGTGGCTTCAGCAATGGTGAAGCTATAGTTCGTTACACTCACTCCTTAAACATATATAAGCGTTAAACGTAGCGTCTCGCTACGCCTTATAATTGGCTCTGCACTTTATACAGTTCGCTGATACTCGTTATGCCTTAAAATTTACATTATATTGGCTTTTTTTATGGGTATATTCGCTACGCTCATCCTTTTATTAAGCCAGCTAATGCTGGCAAAATTGTTAGCAAAGATTACCATTTTGCCAATAAAATTGAATCATTAAAATTTTCAAAATCTATAATAAAAAAGAAAAACTTGTTAATAAAAATAAAGTATCCTCAGAACAGAACGTGACTCTTACGAGCATTTTTTTTTTTAGAAATGTTTTAACACCGAAGCGCACAGTATTTTAAAACCATCTAGCTACGCCTTATATTTGGCGAGTTGAGAGCTCGCTGAGGGCGAGCGTAAGCTAGCACGTGAGAGCTCATTACATTCGCGTTGTATTCGCTACGCTCATCCTAGCGAGCTTCTATGAGCACGCTCGCTAGTACTCACGTATTCCCTACGCTCATGTGCTTGCAGTTCATTATGCTCGCTAACTCACCATAAAATTCAAAAGGTCCTTAAAAAAGAATTGGCTTTGATACTTATCAGGCGAGGTAGCGGCCTATAGCCTTTGGTATTTGCACTATCGCAAAGAGGCAAACGGAGGTTGCGACGGCGAACAAAGAAATAGTAGGGCGAATGTAATGAGCTTCTCTTGTGAGTTCTCGCTAGACGATGAGCGTTGCGAATACGTGCGCAAATAAAAAGGCGTCAGCGAGCCTTTTGATTTGCGAGTACAGCTAACGCCATGGCGAACTTTTTATGTGAGCCTTTTTATTTGCTAAGCTCGCATCACTCGCTTCGTTCAAATTTATGGAGTAATTTGGTTAATTGCATTAATTACTGTTTGTGGTTTTTTCGCATACATTGCGTTATTTATTGCTATTTTATGTAATTCTTCTTTTTTACGAATAGCATAACCTGTTTTTTTATAAGCATCTAGAATTTCATTTTTTAATCTGTTAAGCATTGGTTGTCCTGAACGCTTATGACAACCTTCTAAAATCCATCTTAATGCTGTTGCTTTTGAACGATCCCCTGTACGAAGAACACGAGGTACTAATTGAATAGCACCAGCACGACGACGTGGTTTTACTTCTACACGAGGAGTAACATTATCTAATGCTTTTTCGAAAATTTCTACAGGGCAAGCGCCTGTGCTATCTCCAACTTGTTTTAATGCATTATATACAATACGAAAAGCTACTGATTTTTTACCACTTTTTAAAACACGATTTATTAACATATGAACAGTAACACTATTGTAAATTGGATCTGGTAATAAAGAACGTTTTTTAGTTAACGGACGACGAGGCATATTTGTTTTTTTGCATTCAATAAATGCTTTATTCTTTTTTGTTTTCAAACCAAATAGGCATATTAATTTATGAAACACTTTATACTAAGCGTACGACCAACCTAAATGATAAAATGAGCTTACGCATCTCTCAACTCGCTTCGCCATTAAAATAACTCGGTAAATAAAAAGCATTTAAAAAGTTTAAATTCTTTTCAATAAGAGAAAAAAGCGAGTACGCCTTCACTTTTTTTTTGCATAGCGATTTTAGGTCGCTTTGTGGTCTGCTTATATAGAGGCAATTATAAGGCGTAGCGAGACGTTCCATTTTTTGAGTGTTACGTTTTTTCCATAACTCACATAAAAAGTAAATAAAAAGGCGCTTATAAATATATTTAAGGAGTGAGTGTAACGAACTATGGCCAGCGTTAGCTGGCGCCCCAACAGCCATTTATTTACAAGATATTATTGCGAAGCGAGTTATTCGTTGATATTCGACTTTATGCCGCCTTTTTATTTATTATGGCGGTTTTCAATATTATGCCGCGAAGCGGACAAACACAGTTTTTGGAGCGCAGCGAACTCACCATAATATTGAAAAGGGCGAGCTCTGCGAGCTCGTTCCTTGCTATACTCACGTGCTCGCTTAAAAAATATATAAGCGTGAATGTTAGGATGAGCGTAGCGAATAACTCGACGCTTAAGCGCTTTTGAAATAAATCTCAAAATCAAATCACATTACCAACTTGATTTTTTAACACCAGGAAGATAACCTTGGTGGGCCATTTCACGTAATACATGTCTTGAAAGACCAAAATCTCTAAAGTAACCTTTAGGTCTACCTGTAATCATGCAACGATTGTGTAATCGTACACTCGAACTATTACGTGGTAATTGTTGTAATTTTCTATGAAGTGCTAATTTTTCTTTTAAAATACTTGTTTCTTTGATTCGTTTTTTCAATAATTGACGCTTTACAGCGTATTTCATAACTAATCGTTGACGTTTTTGTTCACGTTGAATCATACTTTTTTTTGCCATATTATAAATAACCTATTTTTTTTTTTATTATTCATAGCTCACTTCGTTCGACATGGCAATGCTATGGCGTTACCATCGTGAGTGCTACGAACTATTGTAACGCCCATTAAAAAAGGCGAACGCCATGGTGAGTGCAACGAGCTATGGCGAAGCCATAGCTTCGCCACGGGTTACTATGGGAACACCGAAACACAGTGTGAAACTGTGAGGCACTCACTAAGCTCGCCCTTTTCACATCACTCGCTTTTTATTTGCCTTTTTATTTGCTCACGTGCTCGCGGACGCTCGCCCTCAGCGAGCAAATAAAAAGGCGTCAGCGAGCTCTGGCACAGCCCCCTTTTTATTTGCTCTGACAAAGGGAGAGCGCCAGCGAGCTCTCGAAGAGGATGAGCGCAAGCAAATCTGTGAGCTTCTGAGCAATCATAAATAAAGAAAAGAGTTTTCTTAAAATATTCGATATATATATATATTATAAATTTATCATACTTTTTTTTTTAGACAATAATAAAGAAAAAACAACTCACGTGCTCGCTACTCGCTCCGCTCGTCCTGTATTAGAAACACAAAAAAAATGTATAGTTCGTCCTCGCAGAGCGAGCCTTTTGTAGCATTTTATTTTATTGACGGTGCAAGCTTCCTTTGAAAAATCAATTCTTTAATGGAATAATTGATTTTTTTCAAATTATAAAATGGCTCAAAGTAAGCTGTACGAGGCTTAGCAGTAGCCTCGTCGCTTTTCGAACCACTCACATAAAAAGTTCGTCCTTTTGGTAGGGACTGGTGATGTAACTTTTTGAAGTTAGACCTTAAATAGACAAGCTTCTGTGCTTAAAGCACAGAAGCTTGATTTATTGACCAAAAGTTTAAGCGTATAAACGTAAATTGATACGGCAACGCTATAGACAGCTAACGCTCGCTTTTTATTGTTTGGGCAAGGGCGAACTTAGCGAACTTAGCGAGCTAAGCGAGCTAGCGGGCTAAGTGAACTAGCAAGCTAAGTGAACAGCAAGCTATGACTTCAGCAATTGCAATAAAGAGTGCTATCATATCGACTTAGTTTTTTTTTTTTATGATTTAAGCATCACTAGTTGAAGCTGTTTTAACATATAAAATTAATAAAAAAGAAGTAGGAATTAAAATAAATAAAGCAGTAGCTGTTAATCCAAAAATATTTACTTCCATATGTTTAGTTAAAAGAGTTGTGAATTATTTTTGTAATTAAAGTACTCGATATTTTAAACCATAAATAAGGCGTTCGCGTAGCTTGCTCTCGCTGCGCCTTAGTTATGGTTTAAAAACTATCGACGTTAAGTGTTACAACAGCGCCGGAGAGCAGATAATTATTATTGTGCTCACTTCTACAAATAGTTGGCAAAATGCGCTATGTGAACCAAGCTTAGAAAAATCTATTGAACAACGTGCAGAACATGACGTTAAGTAACGCTCACAGAGTTGCTTGCGCTGACAAACTGTGTTTGGGCTTCACCATAGTTCGTAGCACTCACCATGGCGTTAGCTATGGTAACGACATAGCGTTGCCAGGGCGAGGGTAGCGAGCACGCAACGTTTAAATGTATCAAATAAGTTGTTTGCGTAAAGAACAACTTAGTTAAAACAAAAAATACTTTAATTCTACAGTTTTTTAGTGTAAAAACAAAGAAAGTTTTTTTTTGACTTTCTAGCAGAACCGAATTTGGGAAAATAACATTCATTCCTATACTAACCGAGGAAAATCTAACACCGTAGTGGTTTTGGTGTGAACTTAAAACATGAATAATGTATTCGCAAATAAAAAGGCTCGTTCGCTTCGAAATTTATTATGGACTACACTCGCTAAAGTCAATATTTGGTTGTAACACGAGTGTGACAAAGACGATAGTTCGACTATCTATGCCCGTCCTGTTACAGAACTCACCGCGTTCGTCCTTCATCGAGAACTAAAGCTCAAACAGCCAGAGTTTAAAAAATAAGTAAGCGACTGCTAACGTTAGAAACTCTCTTTATTCAGGAAATTCTTAGTACTGTGCTTTAAGAAAAAAAGCCAATATAATATTGGGCGAGCACTTCGCAGAAGCTTGTCTTGTTTCAGAGGCGCTCGCTTTTAAAAAGGCTGAGGACGAGTATCAGCGAGCTTAGCCTTTTTAAAAGCGAGTTAAATGAATGTCGAGTTTGTTCACGTATTTGCTACGCTCATCCTCCTTTTTTCTTGCGTAGCTCTCTTAGTTACCATAATAAATAAAAAGAAGAATTTGCGAGCTCTCATTGCTCTGCAATATGCAGAGCAACATGCTCTGCACCCTTTTTATTTTCATAGCGAGTATCAGCAAGTTAAAGTGAGTTCTGAAACATCTAATTTTTTGCTTGACGTTTACGCGTCGGCTGCTAAGCTACCAAGGCGTAAACGCCATTTTTGAATAGGATGAAGTTCTTAAACTACAAATGAGTTAAAAATACCAACTGCGAATACTAAAAGAAACCACACGCTTAAACCAGAGAAAACAATACCTTTATTTTCTGTCCATCCGTTAGGAGATGCGAAAACAACTGGTACACCTACTACTAAACCAAAAGATACTAAAATTAGAGCAAAAACTGCGATTTGAAGAATTGATGTCATAAACCTTCGGTTTTTACATAATTGCTTATCAAAATATAGATCTATATTTTTTGAATTGTATGGAATTTTGTTTTATAAAATTAATGAGAGTTTTTTAAAACAAGAGACACTTTTAGCGATGGCAACGCTTATATTTATTTTTAAGCGTTACCATCGCTTTGCCATAGCTCAGTTCGTTCGCTATAATCAGAGCATATGCTCTGATTATGGCGAACAAAGGTCACTTCGTTCCCACAGTTTGGCTTTTTATTTACGAGCGAAGCGATCTAAAGCCATGTGTCAAAAAGCGAGACTTGTCATAACATCTACTTGAATTGACAAAAGCCTTTGCTTAAGCTCTATAAACAAGTACTCGCTTAAAAAGTTAATCCAAGAATACAAAAATATATGTATATTCAAAATTTTTGACAAGCAAAAGATAATTATATTATTTTAAATCTTACAAGGCGAAGCTATGGCTTCACCTTTGCTGAAGCCATGGCGTTAGCAATGGTAACGCTTAAAAAATATATAAGCGTTGCCATGGCGAAGCTATGGCTTCACCATAGTGAAAACATGTTGCTCTGCACATTGCAGAGTTCGCTGCGCTCACCGTCTTCGAGAGCTCGCTGACGCTCGCCCTCCTCGAGAGTTCACAACGTTCACCCTCGCCCAAATGCAGTCCCAAACTGTGGCCCGCGAAGCGGGCCTTCGTTCGCCATTGTGTTACCATTTCTATGTTAACACTGTATTCAAAGACCTAGTTTGTAACCAAGTCCGTGTCATTTTATTTTATAATTTTTAAATTTTATTAAAAAGCATATCCTACTTTGGAACCTAGACAGGTTTTTTATAACGTTCATTCCTATAACTTGTTTACAATATTCACAAGACAAACTAATCTATTCATTTAATGAATAAATGAATAGATGTAGTATCATTTTAGCTATAAGTTTTCGTTGTTAAAATATAATGGTGAGAGTAATAAAAGGACGAACGAAGTGAGTTACATTCGCCTTTTTAAAAAGTTTTTTAAAGGGTGAGGGGGAAGGCTCGCTCTGCGAGTCCGCTACACACGAAAAAAAAGAGTTTAATAAGAAAACTCAGAGCTTCGCTATAATCAGAGCATATGCTCTGATTATAGCGAAGCTCTGGTGAAGCCATAGCTTCACCATGGCAACGCTATGGCGTTACCATAGCTAACACCATGGCAACGCTATGGCGTTACCATAGCTAACACCATGGCAACGCTATGGCGTTACCATAGCTAACACCATGGCAACGCTATGGCGTTACCATAGCTAACACCATGGCAACGCTATGGCGTTACCATAGCTAACACCATGGCAACGCTATGGCGTTACCATAGCTAACACCATGGCAACGCTATGGCGTTACCATAGCTAACACCATGGCAACGCTATGGCGTTACCATAGCTAACGCCATGGCGAACTAAATGAGCTATGATAACACAAAAATCAAAAAGTCTCTACAGTTACAAGTACTTATATCAATATTCTCCTAAAGAACCTTAAAGCCGTGGATCGGAGGAGCATTAGCTTGCACTCATCCTAGGCTTCTTCAGCTCGCAAATTCTTCTTTTTATTCTTTTTATTTGCTTAGATAGCACGTGAGCACGCATTAGCTCATAAAAAAGAATAAAGTTCCGACTTTTTATTTAAGAAGTGAGTACGCCTTTTGGTCCGCTTTGCGGCCAACCAAATATTGACTTTGCAATGTGTTCACATAAAAAAAGCCTTAGTTCAACCATCCATAACTATGTAAACCTTCGCCTAATAAATTAACACCTAAGTAACAAATCCAAACAACAATAAAACCTGTTGCAGCTATAATTGCAGAACTACGTCCTTGCCATCCTTTATTTAATCGAGTATGTAAATATATTGCAAAAACGAGCCATGTTAATAATGCCCATGTTTCTTTAGGATCCCAACTCCAATACGAACCCCACGCTTCATTTGCCCAAACAGCACCAGACAAAATTCCAATTGTTAAAAAAGGAAATCCTATTCCTAATATTCGATAACTTAAGTTATCTATTGTCATTGCTAATTCTTTTCGAGAGCGCGAGCGTAGCGAATACGTGCTATTGTTTACAGGGCGAGCATCAGCGAGCTGTCCCAGAACTTCGTTCTCTTTTCCGAATGTCAATATTAAAAAAACAATAGCTAAAAGTGATCCGGATATTAAAGCAGCATAACTTAAAATCATAACAGTTACGTGCATCATTAACCAATTTGATTGTAAAGCAGGAACTAAAGGTGAAGTTGCTTGCATTTCAGGAGGTAAACTAAACGTAGCAAAAGCGTTTGTAAATAAAGCGCTGGGTGTCGTTATGGCACCTAAAGGGCGAGCGTAAGCGAGCTCTGGAACAGGGCGAGCGTCCGCTAACTCGCTACGCTCTTCCTCTATCCTAATACTAGATCTATCTAATATAAGATGAATTAAAGTAAAACACCAGGATAAAAACATTAAAGACTCATATAAATTACTTAATGGAAAATGACCAGATTCTTTCCAACGAATTAGTAATAAAAACACTAAACAAATATTTGATATTAATATTCCAATATAACCTAATTTTCGAATTAGATTAGAAGAATTTATGGCCACCGAAGACGCATTGGAACTCTTGTTTGTTTTAAATAAAAACGAAGAGGTATCTATCCAATAACAAATCAGAGAACATAATAAAATTAAGAAAGAAAAATTTGCGAAAAAGTTTTGTAAATATACATTCATATCATAGATTTATTTTTAAATCCCATTTAACTTAAACTCTAAGCATAAAAGCAACAGATTATTTGTGAAGCAAATAATAGTAAATCATGTTCGAGCGTAGTTCACTAAGCCTTTTTATTTGACGAACGAAGTGAGTACCGAACAAGATATTATTGCGAAGTCTCGTTTGCGAAGATTGTTGAGCTAAGGACGAAGTTTCTCAGAGCTTTGCTCAAACGGTGTTTGGGCTTCACCATAGCCATCTAAAGCAGGCCATTCAATAAACATTTATGTACAATTTCATCTATTAATTAATGGGAGCTTAGTCTTTACGTTTTTGATTAACGAAAAAAAAAGGGCAATAAACTACTAGTAATAAAGCGACTTACACATTGAAAACTTAATCAATTACGAAAAGTACCGTTAGTCTATATATATATAGACTATATATAGACTACGTATTTTCATAGAAATTCAAATATGCTTAGATATATACATTTTTTCTTAATAAGATTTAGAATAGTTTGTCAAGCTAGTGAACAAACTAAAATACTAAAATCAGTTTGAAATTCAATAATACATTGTTCATTTATATCGAATTCGTTTTACTAAAACGAATTCTAGGTTAAGCCAACATCTTTTTATGTGGGAGAATGTTTAACATACATCCAATAAGAAGATATTCTTTTGCGTACACTATGCCGTTGCTGACACAACTAAATGTTTTAAAGCTCACCTTTCTTAGTGGTGAGCTAAGGAAAGATAAATCAATGCATAAGATTTTTTATAAAAAAAAATTTAGAGAGTTTTTTATTTCCCCAAGTAATATTTTAATTTAGTTATTAAATTATATTTCAAAATTATTAGAAATAAAAGATTAATATTGTTCCATTATGGACAGCGTTAGCTGGTCACTTTATTTGTCTTGAAAGAGAAGGTGATTAATAAATAGGAGGGAGCGTAGCGAATATTTAAACTATAAATAATTTACAATTATGCAAATTTGAATCCAATATATTTTATTAAGATATCAATAAATTCAAACAAATGTAGACTTTATCATAGTTAACGCAATGGCAAAGCTGTACTTGCTTCGCTCGTCCTTTAAATATAATGGTGAGATTAATAAAAGGCTGCGCTAGCAGGAACAAAGCTATCATCTGAGCGTATGCTCATATTTTGACGAAGTTCTGAGGTCACTCCGTTCTCTAGTGAATAGCTAGAGGTCACTCCGTTCTCTAGCGAATAGCTAGAGGTCACTCCGTTCTCTAGCGAATAGCTAAAGATCACTCCGTTCGTTTTGTCACGTACTCATTTCGTAAATAAAAAGGCGAGCATAGCTTGTTTAGTGACTTCCTCTCGTCCTCTAGCAAGGAAGCTTACGCCTTTTGTAACACAAGTGTTACAAAAAAGCTTGCGCCCTACGTAACACTCAAAAAGGGAAGCTTACGCCCTTTTGCGAGCGTAGCGAGAAATAAAAAAGCGAAGATAGTTGAGCATTATAAACAAGCAGATTTAACATAATTGAACGGACGAGCAAGACTCTGGTGTTAGCACTGCCAATAAACACGGATTACTTGAATAACAAAGTCTGCTCCGTAATATATCTATTAAAAGATATACCCAATTTAATGGGTAATTAGCAGCGCTCACCTTATCTTAGTAAACAAATTGAGTTATCGTGAATGATATTTACGAATAAGCAGATGTTTTAGAACCAGTTTATGTAGGGCTAGCTTTAGATGGCTAGGACGAGCATAGATAGCACGTAAGTATAGCGAGCCGCCTGCTCCAGAATTCGCTTTTTTTTTTGAGGACGAGAGCTCACTATGTTCGCTCCTCAAAGACGAACAAATATAAAGGCAAATACTTTTTATTTGCGAGAACAACTCACTGGTTCGTCCTCTGGACTCGACTATCCTCGCCCAATATTATATTGGCTTTTTTTTATTTGGCGCGTGAGAAGGACGAGCACTTCAAACTCGCGAGGAACGAGCGAAGTCACTCCGTTTGCTTTTATCAAGGCAACGCTATGGCGTTACCATAGCTAACGCCATGGTGAGTTCGCTGCGCTCCCCAAACTGTGTTTGGGCGTTAGCAGTACTCGGTCCCCTTTTTTTTGTTTTTTTAAACTTTTTAAATTGTTTTCAATTTTAGGGTGAGCTATGGCGAAGCTATGGCTTCACCATAGTTCGTTGCACTCACCATGGCGTTAGCTATCGACGAGTGAGCGTAGCGAGGAAAAGCAAACACGCAGGCCCCGAAGGGGGCTCTTGACAAGAAAAACTCACTACATGCAGAGCATGGCCAGCTTTAGAAGGCTATGGTTCGCCATAGCATCGCTAAAAAAAAAAATATATATATAAGCGAACCATACATAAGGAACGAGCGTAGCGAGGACGAACTTTTTATGTGAGTACAGAGTTCGCGCCCTCGCTATTCGTTGAACTCGTTCGCTTTGCCTTTCTTTAAAAAACTTTTTAAAAAGGCGAATCTCACTACGTTCGCCTTTTTAAATGTCCTCGCTATTCATTGAACTCGCTGCGCTCGTCCTAGATTTGATCTTGAATAGTTTAATTTTAAGTTAATTCGCTTCGCTCCCTTATTTTTGAATTTCTATGCCAACTCATAGATATTTTCTGAATGATTTTGTTGAAATCCAACGAAAAAGTTTTTTTGATCTTTTAGAAAAAGGTTTAATTGATGAAATAAATAAAAGAAATCCAATTACTAATGCTAAAAATGATTTTGAAGTCTATTTTTATCCAGAATATTATAAATTAACACGTCCTGAATATAGTCCTCGTCAAGCTATTATTTTATCGAAAAGTTATACAGGAAAATTATATATACCTGTACAATTTACGGATAAAAAACAAAAAATTAGCAAACTAAAATGGGTATATATAGGGAATATACCTTTAATGACTAAACGAGGTCATTTTATATTAAATGGTGCTGCTCGAGTAATAGTCAATCAAATTATAAGAAGTCCTGGTATTTATTACCAGCAAAAATTATATGAAAATTTCAATAAAAAATGGAGTCAAAAACCAGAAGATTCCTATATTCGCTATTATGCTGACATTATTTGTCAGCGAGGTGCTTGGCTTCGTTTAGAAATTGATAAAGAAAAAAATATTTGGGCTCAAATGAAAAAAGGTCCTAAAATTCCAATTTTTGTTTTATTATTAGCAATGGGAATTCCTGAGAAAAAAATATTCCTTTCTATAGAAAGTCAACGCAGTGAACTTGAGCGAACTTCAAACCCAACAAGATTAGTAGGAAATTTAGATATAATTACAAAAGAACAGTCTGCTGACTTAGAAAGAAACAAAAAAATTAAAAAAAAGAAAACAAATTATCCATATATCAAAAATCCGTCAGAGGCTTGGAAAGTTCTCCATAATCTTACTAAAACGGATAAAAAACAGAAAAAAAATGTTGGGAAAATCGAAAAAAATGACCAAAAATCATTATATGGTATGCCAGTCGCTTCGCTCGTTTTGTCGCATTCGCTCCCTCTTGAAATTGCGGGTCGTCAATGGATATATAATAAATTTATGAACCCACGAACATATGATTTAGGAAAACAAGGACGCTTTGCTATTAATAAAAAACTCGGTTCTGGAGCTAATTCTAATATTTTAACATTAACACCATTAGATATTTTATATGCCACAAATTATTTAATAAAAGTTGAAAAAGGAGCGCAGCCAATTGATGATATAGATCATTTAAAAAATCGTAGAGTTCGAACTTCTGGAGAATTAATTCAAATACAAATAGGTGTTGGTCTAGTACGTTTAGAAAAGTCTATTCGAGATGCTATGAATAAACGTTCTTTTATCAATATAGATCAATATATCAATGAAAATATCGGACAACATTCAAAAACATTGCGAGTATCAGCTTTTTTTCGAAGCTCATTCTCTACTACGTTAGCAAAGAAGGACCAACCTATCTCGCCTCCTCACAGCGTTCGTCAAATAAAAAGGCTTAGTGAACCACGAGCTCTCTTTGCAGAGCAACATGCTCTGCACCATAAAAATATAATGGAGGGCGAGCGTCAGCCAGCTCTGGCACAGTTCCCGAAGGGGGAGCGAGCTCTCGAAGAGGATGAGCGCAAGCTAATCGGTGAGCACGCTCGCAGAACTCACGTCAAAAACGTAAAGGTTCGTCCTGTCGCTTCGTTCCCTAAAGTGACTTCTAATAAAGAAGAATTCAAAAATTACAATCTTTCAAGTTTAATTAATACCAAAGGTTTTAATAGTGCAATTCGAGAGTTTTTTGGAACAAGTCCACTTTCTCAATTTATGGATCAAATTAATCCTTTAGCTGAGATAACTCACAAAAGACGTTTAAGTTCGATGGGTCCTGGTGGAGTAACTCGCGATAATGCAACGTTAGATATTAGAGGTATTCATCCAACGCATTACGGACGCATCTGTCCAATTGAAACACCAGAGGGTAAAAATACTGGTTTAGTTAATTCAATGACCGCATATGCCCGTGTCAATCAGAATGGAATAATCGAAAGCCCTTTTTACAAAGTTTATAAAGGTCAAGTCCAAAAAAAAGCAGGAATGTATTATTTTTCAGCAGAACAAGAAGAAAAAATAACATTAGCAGCAGCGGACTTATTTGTATCTTCGATAGGGTTTTTGCCAAAAGCATCGATACCTGTTCGAATATCAGAAGATTTTACAAAAAGAGGACGTAATGAGGTTGAATACATAGGTGTTTCACCAATTCAAATGATATCTATAGCAACCTCTTTAATTCCTTTTTTAGAACATGATGATGCTAACCGTGCTCTAATGGGTTCAAATATGCAAAGACAAGCAGTTCCTCTTATACGTCCAGAACGTCCCATTGTTGGGACTGGATTAGAGGGCCGTGCTATTAGTGATTCGGGTCATATTCTTCAATCAAAACAAAGTGGTTTAGTAACTTACGTAAGTGGGAAAAAAATATGTATTTATACATTATAGTCAATAAATGTGCAAATAAAAAGTATTTGCTCACATAAAAATAGCTCATAAGGCTTTTTATTTGCATAGATAGCACGTGAGCACTTTGCTACTTTATTGCACTAAAGAAAAAATGTTTTATGATATACACCAGTGTAAGCTATTAAAGAATAGAACAATAAAAAACAAACATAATTATTATGAAAAAACATACGAAATTTTTAACAAGGTCCGTATCTTCTATCCTGACTTCATCTCGTTTTGTACAAAGTGAGGTCAGATCTTTATCATCTTCTAGTTTAAGGCCGAGCATTGCGAGCGTTCTCGCTACGCCTTATATTTGGCACGTAATGAGCTCTCGCTCGAGGGCGAGCATAAGCGAGCACGTGAGCTCTGGAAAGAGTTTAGTGAGCTCTGTGAGCACGCGAGCTCTGGAAAAAGGGCTTTTTATTTGCGAGCATTGCGAGCGCTCAGCTCGTCCTTGTTTAAGTGAACAACTAAATTCTTGCGGAGCGTCAGAATATAATTTAGAAACTTTTCATAGATCCAACCAAGATACGTGTTTAAATCATAAACCTTTAGTAAAAGAAGGTGATTGGGTACAAAGTGGTGAAATTTTAACAGATTGTTCTTCCAGTATAGGCGGTGAGCTTTCTCTTGGTCAAAATCTTTTAATAGCTTATATGCCTTGGGAAGGTTTTAATTTTGAAGATGCTATATTAATTAGTGAAAGACTAGTTCTTGATGATTTATATACTTCTGTCCATATAGAACGTTATGAAATTGAACCAAAAGAAACTAAATTAGGTAAAGAAGAGATAACACGTGATATACCAGATGTAACTCCCCAAGAATTAGAGCACTTAGATTCACGTGGAATAGCTAAATTAGGAAGTTGGATTGAAGAAGGTGATATTTTAATAGGACGAAGTTCTCCAATAAATAAAAAAGCTCAATCGCCTTATCAAAAACTCTTATATACTATATTAGAAAAAGATTTTCTACCTATTCGAGATACATCGCTACGTGCTCCTAGGGGTATTAAAGCAAAAGTTATAGATATTCAAATATTTCTGAGAAAAAACCAAAAAACAAGTGAAAAACCATTACGCAGTCAAATAAAAGTTCTCGGTGCTAACTTTGGTTCTCGCAGGGCGAGCGAAGCTAGCACAATGCCCGAAGGCGCTCGTCCAGCACTTACAAGCTCGCTGAAGACGAACCATAAAAATAGAATAAATAAATGTGATCTCTGGCACAGCCCCCGAAGGGGGAGCGAGCTCTCGAAGAGGATGACCGCAAGCGAATCTGAGAGCACGCTCGCCTCGCTTCGCTCGGCCCTTCAGTTTGCTGCGTTCCCTAAGTATGTAACAAGTAGACAAAATTCTTATACTTTTAAGGAGAGAGAGTTTTCGCTAAAGAACGGAGTTAACAAACAAGAATCAAAACCATTATATGCGATACTTAATCTAAAAAAAAGAAACACGAGAAGATCTTGTACCGTTTCCAGAAAGCACACTCCACAAGAACGAATGCGCCTTGAGTCGCGCAAGCAAATACGTGAGCTGCGAAGCGCATCTCGCTTTATTTCGGTTGAGCTCGCTGAAGAAAGCAAAACTCGCAACTCGCTCCGCTCGTCCTTTAAAAATGTAAAGGTTCGTCCTCTTTTTAGAATTCGTTTGGTTTCAAACATCAAAAATGTAGCGAACCTTCAGGCTCACAATGCTCGCCTCTCGCTGCAAAGTCAAGAAATTGCAGGGCAAGCGTCAGCAAGCTCGAAAACAGATCAAGCGTCAGCGAGCTCTCCATTAAAATTGAATGCCGCGAAGCGGACACGAGCACATGAACTGCAAGCTTTGGAATATCAATCAAATCTGCTGTCTTCGGACTTCTCGAAATTTGGAGAAGTTATGTGTGCTAGCTACGCTCCTAAGGCTAGAAGATATCCGAGCTATTCATCTCCACGAGTAATTCATGGAGGACGAGCATTGCGAGTATCAGCGAGTACGTTCGCTGTTGTTAATAAAGGAGCCGCTTCGTGGCCTACGTTCGCCCTCGCCTCGCTTCGCTCGGCCCTTCAGATTAATAAGAGCTTCACACGTTCCTTTTCTTACTCTATGCCTAGATTTATATCGAAAACAGAAGCGAACCTTTTCTTCGTAACTAAAGGCGAACATAGCGAGGACAAACGCAGTGAGTACGCAAGAGAGTTTCAAACGAAAGCAAGAGAGCGATTAAGTTTTGGTCGTACAGGTTCACAAGCCAAACAAAGATTTATTGTAGTCAATAAATGTGTTCGCTTCGCGCGTCGTGTTAAAACGAAAAGCAGTAACATCTTCAAGAGCTCACTAGGCTTCGCAAAGCGAGGCTCGCAGCACTCACGTGTTCGCTTAAGTTCACTGAGCTCGACTCGCTTCGAATGTAAAGGTTCGTCCTTATCGACTATTCAAATTTTTTTAGCTGAGAAAAGAAAAATTCAAATAGGTGATAAAATGGCAGGACGTCACGGTAATAAAGGTATTATCTCTCAAATTCTCCCATTAGCTGATATGCCTTATTTACCAAATGGAAGTCCAATCGATATGGTATTAAACCCTCTGGGTGTTCCGTCTCGTATGAATGTTGGTCAAATATACGAATGTTTATTAGGTCTAGCTGGAAAATTTTTAGGTGAAAATTATAAGATTTTTCCTTTTGATGAAATTTATGGTGCAGAGGCTTCTCGAAGTTTTGTTTTTTCAAAATTATATGAAGCACGTCAAAAAACAGGCTGTAATTGGTTATTTAACCCAGATTCTCCAGGGAAAATAAGAATTTTTGATGGTAGAACAGGAGAAGGTTATGACCAACCGGTGACAGTAGGAATTGCTTATATGTTACGATTAGTTCACATGGTCGATGATAAAATACATATGCGTTCAACAGGACCATATTCTTTAGTTACTCAACAGCCTTTACGCGGAAGATCAAAACAAGGGGGTCAGCGTTTAGGGGAAATGGAAGTATGGGCTTTAGAAGGTTATGGAGCTGCGTTCACTTTGTTAGAGATGTTAACAATAAAATCGGATGATATGACAGGCCGTATGACTCTATGGTCTAATCTAATTAGAAATAAAGATATTTCTATCGGAACACCTGAATCTTTTAAAGTTTTAATTTGTGAACTTCAAGCACTTTGTCTTGATATTGGAATATTTCGTTACAATACAAAAAACTTAAACGATGTAGGCGTCAAAACAACTCACCATAATATAAGGTCCGCATTCGAGGCCCAATTGGGGACTTCGGGGATTGCAAATAAAGAAGTGAATAGAGGCTTAGCGAGAACTTCGAGTTTGAATTTAATCGAAATTAATAATTTAATGAATTTGCCTTAAAGAAGTTATTATTTCTCAATTGAGCTTTACTTTTTTGGGAACTCAAAAAAGCAAAATTCACTGCGCTCATCCAAGTTAATGATTTATATCAACCCATTATCGAGAGTGGTTCGTAAATAAAAAGGCATAGATAGCCATACATTTTTAATGACGAACAGAGTGACCGAAGTGAGCAAATACTTTTTCTTAGCACCTTTCACCAGAAGGTGAAGTAGGCACTGTCTTTTTTTTTTTTTTAACAATTAGTTTCTTTGTAAAAAAAAAATACTTTGTTATAATCAAATAATTCAAATAACTCGCTATGCTCGTCCTTATTTAATCAATGGAAGTGTGTAAACTCCACTGTTTTACTTCTACACGTATTCACTACGCGTACTCACTGCGTTCGTCCTCGCAAATTCTTCTTTTTATTTGCTCGCGTGAGCGCGGATGTTTGGAACTCAAATCCCAACGGAAATCGCAAATTGGGATGGACAACAGCTAATAATGTTATTACAGGCTTTGGAGATCTGTAGAAAGATTATGGCGAACCTTTTTAATATTATGCCGCGAAGCGGACAGAGTTCGCTTACTCGCAGCTCGCTATACTTACGTATTATCTATGCTCGTCCTCATTATCTTTCTAATTTAGTATCTATTAATATCTAATATGGTTGAACCTTTATTATCTGGAATTGTTTTAGGGTTAGTTCCTGTTACTATTGCTGGTTTATTTGTAACAGCTTATTTACAATATCGTCGTGGAGATTTAGCTAGTTTTTAACTAAAACATTTTGTTTGAAATTCTTTGACCAGCGGGAGCTGGTGCTCCCGCTGGTCATTTTATTTTTTGTGTTATAACTTTATATTTTTATTATTTATAATGAGAACCTTACCTCTGGCGAGAGGCGCTCACTTTAACTAGTTATGCTCGTGCTCACGTATTCGCGGCTCACTTTAACTAGCTATGCTCGTGCTTCTTTGGCCGCTTTGCGGCCAAAGGGCACGAGCATAGCGAGGATGAGCGTAGCGAATATATTGAGCAACTCACTACGCGAAGAGCATAGCGTTAGCTATGGCCGAGCTTTGCGAGTACGTGAGCTCTTGCCACGCTCGTGTCCGCTTCGCGGCATTCTTATTGAATTTATATGTTGTTGAATTCAACGGCGAACCATAAAATAGAATGGTTAGCCTTTTTTAAAGTGAGTTAAATGAATAGCGAATATCAGTAACTCGCTCCGCTCGTCCTTTGGTCCGCTTTGCGGCCAAATATAAGCAAAAGTAATAAGTCATTTTAGTTACAAAAGGTTCAGTAAAAAGTCTCCTAAAGTAACAGCTACTTAATTTTAATAACAGCTTTTAATACTTTGATCAGGCTTTTTTTTATTTTTTTTTTATTATGGGTCAAAAAGTACATCCTCTTGGTTTCCGTGTTGGTATTACAAAAAAACACCAATCGCAATGGTTTGCACGTTTTAATAAATTTAAATATTCTCAAAGTGTTTTAGAAGATACTATGCTTCGTAAAACATTAATGAATTTATTTCCACAGTTGTTAAGTAATTCGAATGATAAATTTTCACAAAGTTCAAATTCATCTAAAATGAAAAAAGGAAAACGTGATGATGAAATTACATTAACTCCTCGAATTACTCAAATCAAAATTGAACGTGGTTTAATTCCATATGAAATAGGGATTCAAATACATGCTGAAAATTGTGATTTATTAAAATCATCTATTAATAATTTAAAAATTAATAGAGACTTAGTTTTTTTACTCCAAAAAACGCGTCGTTATTTACAACATTTACGTCAAAAAACAACTACAGTAAGTTCTGATAACAATAGTCTTGGTTTTGATACTATTACTAGTACTTCTGTTTCTACAGAAAAACAGACTAAAAATGCAAAAACAACAAAAAATAAATATCAAAAACAAAGATTTGGAGCGGCAGCAGGAACTCGATTAACAAAACAACAAATTCGTTTCAAAAGATTAATTCGTAAACGTTTTAAAAAACGTCAAACAATTCATCGTAAATATCAACAGTTAATTAATAAATTCAAAATCCGTAGTTTTTTAAGAAAAAAAGGAACAAAAATTGAAAGAAAAATTCTTTTTAAGCGTTTAAAAGGCCGAAACATTTTTGAAGGGGGCTCGCTACGTCGCACACAAAAAACTAAAAAATTGGGTTCTTCGAATGCTAATCTTCTTGCCCGTATGACTACTCCTAAAGGGCGAGCTCTGCGAGCTCCTTCAAATATATTCCGCACGCGAGTTTTAAAAAAATTTGCAACAATTTATGTCAATAAAATGAATCATAAGTTTTTAAACACTTTAAAAAGTAATATGAAAAGTTGGCACGAATTAATGCAAAATTCGAATGAAAAAACGTATACTGCATTAGGTACTAGTCGAAAATGGAGTTTAAATCGACTAAACTCTTTAGAAACAAAATCAACATCGTCATTAACTAAACTTGTTACAGTTCTTGAACAAAAATGTCTATTAAAAATGCAACTTTTAAAGAAAGAATTTTTAACATTAGGAAGCGTAGCGAAAATTCATAGTTTTGGGTACTACCAAATGGTAACATTTTTAAAACATTTAAAAGAATTAGTAAATAAAATCAAAAGAAAACAAAAACTACAATTTGCTATTATGAAATTAAACCGCTCTGCGGTTCGTTCAAATGAATCTTCTTTATCTTCGAGTGAAAATCAAGGCGAGCGAAAAAAAAGAAATTATTATTTATTAAAAAAAGAACAAAATGTTTTCTTATCAACTGTTTTAAATAAAAAACTTAATAATATTGAAGATGAATGTCGTAAAATTCAATTAATTGAATATTTAAAACAAATTGTTAAAAAACATAGAACAGAAAATATTTATTTTTATTTATCTACAATTGCAGATGCTCGTAAAGATTTACGTAAAATCAAACAATTCACTAAAAAGCATGCTGCTTTCTTATTTGGTTTAAATTTAACAAATAATAACGAACAAAATAGTCTATTAACGGAAAAAGTCAAAGAACGTGTAAGTCGTGTTTTATTAAAAAATAATAATAAAGAAGTAGATAAAACGTTACAAGATATTTACTTAGAACAAATTGAAAAACAAAGAACAATGTATAAAGAAAATGCACAATTAACTCCTAAAATTACTATTCAATTTTATTCAGTAAAAGAAAAAAGTTTAAAAGCAAAGGCGTCAGTTGTTTCTGATTCTATTGTAGATGCATTAGAAAAACGAAAAGCCTTTAGAAAAGTTATTAAAGATGCTAAAGAAGAACTAATGAGAACACCAGGAGTAAAAGGTGTTAAAATCCAAGTGTCTGGTCGTTTAAACGGTGCTGAAATTGCTCGAAGTGAATGGGTACGTGCAGGCCGTGTTCCTCTTCAAACTTTACGTGCAAATTTAGATTATTCGTATAAAACAGCAAGTACTATTTATGGTATTATTGGAGTTAAAGTTTGGATTTTTAAAGGATACACAAAATTAATTAATTAATTAATTAATTAATTAATTAATTAATTAATTAAGGTCACATATTCGCTACGCTCATCCTTCGTTCGTCCTTCTGTATGATGAGCTATAGCGAACGAACTTTTATGTAAGGAAAACTGCGCTCCCCAAACTGGGTTTTGGCGTTAGCTATGGTAACGCCATAGCTAACGCCATAATATTGAAAAGGACGAGCGAAGCGACAAAACGAGCGAAGCGAAAACCTAAGGTCACATATTCGCTACGCTCATCCTCGTTTGCTCAGCTCGCTCGTTCGAGCATAGCGAGTATCAGCGAACTCTGCTTATACTCGCAAATAAAAAGGACGAACGCTAACGAACAACTCGCTTCGCCCTCCATTAAATTTTTATGGAGAGTTCGCGTACTCACATAAAAAGTTCGTCCATTTAAAAAGTGCCCCTTCGGGGCCTTTCTTTCTTTTTTATTTAGGCTTTTTAAATGCTTTTCAATTTTATGGTGAGCTATGGCTTCACTATAGCCATTTAAAGCTGGCTTTATTTTAAAGGTTCGCCATAGCAACTCGCTAGTTCACTAAGCTCGCGATACTCACAGATTCGCAATTTAAGGCGCAGCGAGTTGTAACACTCGTGTTACAAAAAAGCTTACTCACATAAAAAGTTCGTCCTCTATTTCTAATCTGCTTTACTAACTTCGTTAGCTCACCATAAAATTGACATAAAAGTTAGCGAGCTCTCGAAGAAGGCCAAGCGAGTTGGCACATTCTAATACTCATTCCACTCGCTCTGTGTTATCATTAATCTGTTTTTGATTTTAGAACTAGCTAGTTAAGCGAATCTATCACTAGGGCGAGCGTCAGCGAGTTCATGAGCACGCTTAAAAATGTATGGTTCGTTCTCGTCCTCAGGACGAGAGGAACTCACTAAACTCGCTATGCAAAAAAAAAACAAAATCTGAGCATACGCTCAGATTATCGCTTCGCTCCTCACTCTTTAAACTTTTTAAAAAGGCGAATCTCACTACGTTCGCCTTTAAAAAACAAAATAATATTCGGTATATTCGCTACGCTCATCCTTTTATTAAGCCAGCTAACGCTTGCCGTTAGCACCAGTGAACGTAAGGCCACGAAGTGGCTCTGCTCACGCTGTGAGCTCATTGTGATCGCTTCGCGTTTAAAAAGTCAAATTATTTGGAGCGAACGAAGTGCGCTTGCAAATCGAATTTAACTAGTCGTTATTTATAGTTTGTAATAAAGTATAACTATTGTCCGCCCGCGTACTTACATAAAAATATTATCTACGCTCACCCTTGTCCGCTTCGCGGCATTCTATTTTATGCTCGCGACGCTCGCCAGTTCGAATTGTCTATCTGCTCACTAGGCTTGCTCATTTAAGAGCAAAAAGAGGCTTTTAGCAGAGTTCCAAATATAAGCCAATATAATATTGGGCGAGCATAATGAACCGCGAGCCCCCTTTTTTTTATGAGCTTTTTATTTGCGCGTTAAATGAATAGCGAGCACATGAGCACGTTTAAACTCGCTCTCACTACGTTCGCCTGCGTTCATCCTGTACTTACGCTATATACTTTTAAAGTTGTTTGTTTTCTATAATGTGGAAAAATGTATTAATTAAAACTGAAAGCATTTTATTTGTTAACAAAAAAAAGCAAAATTCGCTGCGCTCCCGCGCAGAGCGAGCCTGTGTCAAAGCTCGCTTCGCCCTCTTCGAGAGCTCCCTATACTCACAGATTCGCGGCTCACGTATTCGCTTGCGCTCATCTTCTACAGAGCTCCCATTCTATTTTATGGGCTCGCTGAAGAAAGCAAAGCTCGCTAAGCTCGCTCACGCTCATCCAAATTTTCGCGAGCTTTTTATTTGTACGAACCATAAAAATAGAATAAAAAGCGTAGCGAGCATAATGAACTACACTCGTCCTCAACCAATGAAAAATACGAATTCAACAGTAGAGTCTAGCACAAATCTCTTGATTGAAAATAATAAGTTGTTTTGGAATTTTTGTTTTGATAAAGGTCGTTTAAAAAATATGGTTTTATGGTTTTTAAAGAAATACGGTGAAAATCGTACAATCCATTTGGTAGAGGAATTGAAAAATGTAGGTTTTGATTATGCTACTAAAGCTGGTATTTCGTTAGGCATCGATGATTTAAAAATTCCTCCAAAAAAATCTTTTTTACTTCTAGAAGCGGAAAAAATAGCAACACAAACAGTAAATCAATATAAAAAGGGTGAAATAACGGGGGTTGAACGTTATCAACGATTAATTGATACTTGGCATCGTACAAGTGAGATTTTAAAACAAGAAGTTATTGAAAATTTTGTAGAAACAGATGTATTAAATCCAGTATATATGATGGCTTTTTCGGGAGCACGTGGAAACATTTCACAAGTAAGACAATTAGTAGGTATGAGAGGTTTAATGGCAGATCCAAAAGGTCAAATTTTAGATTTTCCTATTCGAAGTAATTTTCGTGAAGGTTTAACGTTAACGGAATATATCATATCGAGTTATGGTGCTAGAAAAGGTATTGTAGATACTGCTTTAAGAACAGCAAATGCTGGATACTTAACACGCCGATTAGTAGATGTAGCCCAACATGTTATAATATCAAATTTTGATTGTGGAACTCAGAAAGGTATTTTTTTAAATGATATGAAAGACGGTAATAAAACAATTCATTCTTTACAAACTCGCTTAGTAGGGAGAATATTAGGACGAGATATTTTTTATGAGAAAAGAGAACGTGTCGAAGCTAATACGTTACTAGCTTCTCGAAATGATGAAATTTCCGCGGATTTAGCTTTTACAATTGCTCAGAGATTTTCTAAGGTATTTGTACGTTCTCCGTTAACCTGCGAAACAAAAAAATTAGTTTGTCAATTATGTTATGGATGGAGTTTAGCTCAAGGAAATTTAGTTTCAATAGGCGAAGCAATAGGAGTAGTAGCGGCTCAATCAATAGGAGAGCCCGGTACGCAGTTAACCATGCGTACTTTCCACACAGGTGGTGTTTTTTCAGGTGATATAAGTGAACAAATTCGCGCGCCATTTGATGGTATTATATGCTATACTGGTGCTATTCCGGGGACATTAATAAGAACTCCAGAAGGAAAAATCGCTTTTTTAACGAAAAGCGAAGGTTCGTTCATTGTTAAATCCGAAAATAAAGTCTCAAAAAAATATAAAATACCTAGTTATACACTTCTTTTCTTACGTAATGGTGCTAAAATTCAAGAAAAAGAAGTTTTAGCGCAAATTACAAATATTCGTGCTCGTAATAGAAATGCGACGGATGTTGCAGAATTAACGATTAAATCAGAACTCGAAGGTCAATTAATCCTTCGTTCTTTAATACTAAGAGAAAAAAAAATAGCTCCCATGCTCGCTGACGCTTCCCCTGATCCTGCATCGGGTCCTGATGACGCAGATCCAAAAACAAATATAAGGCATAGCGAGCTTAGTGAGTTTTTAAAATATTATGACTTTTATAGCGCTAATGCCTTAGAAACAACTGAGGATGATCGCAACAAACGGGATCGAACAGAATTGGTGTACGAAGCCTGGACTTGGGGCAATGCATGGATTTTAGCTGGTAAAATTTATCAATTAAATATTCCATCATCTTTTTTCCCAATAAAGGGTGATTATATTAACCGTTCAAGTTATATGAATAGAGTTAATTGGAATAGTACTCTTCGTTCCGTTGTTGGAGGATCTGAACTTCATTTAGAAATTCATTCGCATGGGAAAATATCAGAACCTAGCTTACCCGCTTCGTGGCCACTGAGCTTACGAGGTGTACCTTGGAAAACCGCAAAAGGTGAGCGTAGCGAATTCTCTGTTAAGAGACTAGCTAAACAGACAGAAGCTATAAAAAGCCAGAGAAAAAACAAAGCTCATAAGAACAGTCTAGTTCTTAATAATATTATGAATTTAGGGCTTGAAAAAATTCGATTTCAAAAATTGACGTATTTCTTAAAACTCGCCCTTAAAACAAAAACCCATCTTCTATCCGGAAAAGACGTATTATTATTATTGCGTTCATTATCTCCAGAACGAGACAACGAAAAGAGTTCCCATTCTATTTTAATGGCTCACGTGCTCGCTGAGGACGAACAAAAAAAAAGAAACCCTTTTAGCACATCTAATTGCCCCCCTTCGGGGGCGTTTTCTTATTTATTAAAATGGTTTCCGGAACATTCACAAACAAAAACGGGAGGCCTTATTTTTTATGAAAATCAAACAAACTATTCTAGGACGAACGAAGTGAGTTGCGAATCTGTGAGCACACTTATTGCAAAAGCTAATGCATCGGCTCTTATGCTCAGGTTCACGTATTCGCTTGCGTGGTTTCATAAATACGCAAATAATTTTGTTTCGCTTTTATCAAGAAAAACAACATTAAGTTGTTATAGTGCGCCTTTTGGTTTACGTTGGAAAAACACAGGCCAGCGCAGCGAGTTGGCTGGCGGACCGCTAGTAAGACCATTAACTTATCAATATTATGGTGGGTTTCGTAGTGAGAACGAGAACAAGAACGAGTCCAGCGTCTTTCAACCAGCTAAAGACTCGTATCCGAGTATCGAATCAGCCTTATCGACAAGGATGAGCGTAGCGAAGTGCTTTGTAAATGAGCTGAGTTCGACCTGTTCCAGAGCTCGCTTACGCTCGCCCTCTGGACGAGAGCTAAAGTCCTTTTCACACCGCTCGCAGTACTCACTTAGCTCGCTAAGCTCGCCCTTACAAACTAATGATTCGAACTTTGTAAGATTAAACTCTCTTTGGGTTTTAGCTTTGAATAAGCTACGCTTGGGCGTATTCAATAAACAAGGACGAGCGGAGCGAGTTGGGAGTCACGCATCGAAGTCAACAAAGAAAATACGTAAAAGTTCATTAAAAACTAGAAACGTTTTTATAAGTGAAATATTGCGTCGTCAAAATCAACTTAAATCAAGGACGAGTCGAGCGAGAAGGCATAGACTTTTATTTATTCCACAAGAGTTTTATAAGTTGAGCAACCATCGTATTAAAACGACTCATTTTATAACAAATACTAGAACGCCAGTTTTACTCTTAACAAATCGTCAAGCAACATTCGCGCTTTCGCATAATTCTTCATTAGTTCGCTGCGGTGCTCACCGATTTTCAACTCACGTATTCGCTACGCTCATCCTTGACTCGCAAATAAAAAGGCACGCCTTTTTTAAGGACGAACGCAGTAAGCACGCGAGTATTCAAAATACTACAAAGAGTTCTACAAAAAGCTTCGAATCCAATTTTTATATAACTTACCAAAAAAGGTACAAAAATTATGTTGAAAAAAATGTGAGAACGTTAAAATCATTTTGTTATTTTACAAATTTTTATCAAAAAAATGATCCAACTGGAATATTTTTTGCTGAAAAAACTCTAAAACGCGCTGTACATAACGACGTACTTAAACAGAACAACTCGCGTACTCACTGCGTTCGTCCTTTACATTTTTATAGGACGAGCGGAGCGAGTTCTCGCTACGCTCGCCTTGACTCGCGTAGCGAATACGTGAGCACGCGAGCACGTAAGTTGTTTAAATTTTTGAAAAAAATGTGTTTTTATTTGGATTATGCTCCTGATATAATCCAACAAACTTTTATACTTTTCTTTACAAAGCGTCTTCACAATTCACATGCTATCTATGCAAAAGAAAGAAAAACAAATCATATCAAAGCTTGTGGTTTATTTATAACAGTTAAACGTGCAGAGCATGTTGCTCTGCCTTATAATTTGCAACGTTCGAGAACTAACTCTCCGGCTACCAGCACAGGCGAACTTTTAAACTCGCTATGCTCGTCCTCGCGTACTCACCATAAAATTCAAAAGGTTCGTCCTTCCTTATATAATGGTCAATATAGGTTTTTTGTTGAGCTTAGTGAACCGCGAGCTCTTAATATTAGACTCTTAGCTTCTGCTAAGCAGCAGACGTCAATGTTATATGCTTCACACTCCGGGCGAGTTTATTCGCCTGAGAATCTTCTTACTCCTGGTCAAGTAGTTTCGTTTAATAAGAGTGGAGAGCCTTCTAATTTAGCATTTAAAAAGGGTTGGATTTATTTTCCCCTTAAGTCACAAAACATATTACCTTATCATAAAACATTAATTTTTCCTGGCCAAATTATAGCTAATAATTTATGCTTTGCTAATCAAATTGTATATCTAGAATGTATTAAAATCTCGTTTGTGAATAAACCAGACAAAAAAAAAGATTTCAGAGCTCACGAATTATCTACATTCATCCTTCCAGAAAATAACGAAACAAGCAAATCGTTCGAATTTGGGAAGTGTTCCGATAGAATAGCGGAACAGAATGGGCTTCTGCTTACTATGTCCGCGACGCAAACACCTTTTGAAAGAGGACATTCATTGCATCATTCTCATTCAGCTGGCGACAAACCAACACCAACACTTTGGATTCAAAGACGTACCTCTCCTCGTTTTCCAGTAATCGCTACGAAAGCAAAAATGTTATCTCAAGACAACCACTCTAATACTCGTTTTAGCATTGAAAACGGAGATCATTTTGTTCTTTTAATAAGAAACGTCACAGAACAATCGCAGGAGCGAATTAATGAACTTAAAAACGAGATTACAATCTTCAACAAAAATTCTTCTTTCGGTATTAATCAAGTTCCAAATATAAGCCAATATAATATTGGGCGAGCACGTAAGACCATTTTTAGATGCGAGTTACATAAAGCTTTTTGCTTCTTCAGAGCCTTTTATTTGCGAAGCGAGGCGCACAGACCAAAATTCACTGAAGCAAGACGTTTAGCGAAAACAAAAGTCAACAAAAGTGTTAATACAAGAAAAACGAGTTACGTTGCAAATTATAAGGCAGAGCAACATGCTCTGCACGTTTATGCTAAAACTAGAATTAAACATGGAAGAATTCAAAACAATAAATTCTTAACTCACAGAGCTCACTCTACTCGCTATGCTCGTCCTTGTTATAATAGTCTTCAATTATGGAAACAAAATAAAACATCATTAAGGAATAAACAGAGAAAAAGTGCACAAGCTGTCACTAAATTTCCAAATATCGATTTCAAAGTTATATCAGGAGGCTCTCCAGAGGCTCGCCCTGTTTTTCTTGGAGAATATAGTTCTAAAGCTAAAGAACAAAGAAGTAAAGGCGTTTACGCGAAGCAAGAGGACGAACCTTTACATAAGGAAAGGACGAACCCTAAAAATATAATGCCGCGAAGCGGACAAGGCGAGCGTAGCGAGGATGAGCGTAGCGAATTCGTGAGTACAGCGAGCGTACTATCTATGCTTGTTTTTCGTAAACCAATTAATTTCAATCCATTATTGATTACCTATGAAAACTCGTATGGCGCTACCGCGCCTTTCAAAGAATTAAAAACTTATTTTGGAACCTGTGCTAGCAAGACTCTAGGAGGCTCGTTAGAGACTCGCCCTAAAACGCGCGAAGCGTGCATTAATAAACAAGAGAGTTTTGATAATAAAGAAAAAACAACTCACGTGCTCGCTGACTTTTATGTCACGTCGCTAGACTCGTGTTTTTCTGCTTTCTTATCCTTTTCTTTAAATTCAAAATATTTAAAAAATCAATCGAGAACAAAATTATTTGCTTCAAAGAATCAAATTGGATTCAAAAATCAATATTTAATATCATCACTATCTATAAACTCTTCGAGCTTACTTTCTCCAATAAGAGACTCTTTTTTTCGTATTGCTCACTCTAAGTCCCCATTTTCCTTAACGAATTATTATAGTCCTTTTGAAGGTGAAATTCTTTTTTTTGGAGATAGGACGGACGATGTGAGTACAGCCATTTTTAATGAAATGAATTCAAGAGATTCGTCGCAAAAGATAAACAACTCACGTATTCGCGGCTCACTAAGCTCGCAAATAAAAAAGCTCGCCTTCAAGAAAAAGACTAAAAATCCAAAAAGAAAACAGATGTCTCAATTTGATGTTAACAGAGCTCACGGTTCACGTGCTAAAAGAAATAATGTCAGTAAAGAACGAAATTGTTTAATTTTAACAAAAAACGATTGTATTAGTTATTATTTAACATCAAGAGCTGAAGTGACGAAGTGGAAACACTCGCTTACTCACTGCGTTCGTCCTTTACATTTTTATAGGACGAGCGGAGCGAGTTTGAATGAGCAACGAACTTTCGAAGGCGAGCCTAGCGAGCTCCAAGAAAACAAGCCTCGCTTCTCTCGGCCCTTCGCTTACGTTCGCCTTAACAAGAATAAGCAAAGCAATTACTATATCAATGACATTATAATTGCTTTAGATAAAGGACATCTTAATAATCCAAGTGTTCGTAAATATTTGTTGAAGTCTTCTCAGTCTTCTTTGGCTCCCGAAAGTGCAGATAGCTTTGTTATGACGGAAAAAACGGTAGCAAAAATCAGTATACTGGACGCAGGTACACCACAACCGAGGGATCGAAGCGAACAATTAGGTGACTATGTCGCCTATGGTGATAACATTAATTTCAATATAGCAATACAAACTCCTGGGCAAATTATTCACATTAATAATCAAAAAATAACTATAAGAAAAGGACAACCCATCTTTATCTCACCAAAAGCAATATTACATAAATATAATGGAGATTTCATCGAAAAGAAAACACCCGTAATTACATTAGCATATCAACAATTAAAAACAGGTGATATTATTCAAGGGATTCCTAAAGTTGAACAATTTTTTGAAGCAAGAACCACAAAACGTGGTCGTTTATTTAGAGATAGTTTACCAAATTTATTAAAAGGTTTATATAACCGTTATAATTCGCTATTACCGTTAGAACAAGCAGTACGTCAAAGTTTTTATAAAATACAACAAATAATTGTTGATGGTGTTCAAAGAGTATATAAATCACAAGGTGTTACAATCGCTGATAAACATTTAGAAGTAATTGTCAAACAAATGACTTGCAAAGTTCGGATTCTTGATGGAGCACAAACTGGATTTTTCCCTGGTGAAATTGTTGATATTGAATTTGTTGAAAAAATTAATAGTTTTTTAATGAAAAAAATCACATATGAACCTATTGTTTTAGGAATAACTAGAGCTTCTTTAGAAGTTGATAGTTTCTTATCAGCTGCTAGTTTCCAACAAACTACTCGTGTTTTAAGTAAAGCAGCTATAGCTAGAAAAAAAGATTTCTTAAAAGGATTAAAAGAAAATATTATGTTAGGCAATTTAATGCCAGCTGGTACAGGTTATTTAGTTTCTTTAAATGATAAACGTTAGTTGTTACATAGTTCCAAAGACCAAATTGTTAGCGTTGCTAACAATTTAGATCACAGAATCGCTTGCGCTCCTTTATTTTGCCTGAACCACTTAAATATATTTAAGCGTTAACTAAAATATTATAAATAAAGGAGCGCAAGCGAGTACGTGGACTATGTAGAGGTGTTATTTATTAAAGAATTGCTTGAGAGTTAGCCAAATTGTTAGCTTTGCTAACAATTTGGCTAACTCTCAAGCCTACGTCATTGGAAAGCCATCTGAACCGAGCTTGATTCATAAACGTGTTCGGTACTCGCTTCGCCCTCTTCGAGAGCAAAAAAAAAGAAAAAACTTTTTAAAAAGGCGAATCTCACTACGTTCGCCTTTTTAAATGCATATCTTGAGAGCTCGCTGACTTTTATGTCAATATTAAGGTGAGTTCGCTGCGCTCCCAAAACTGTGTTTGGGCGTTAGCTATGGTAACGCCATAGCTAAACTCGCTATGCCTTAAAATTACCAAAAAGGATGATTTAATCAAATAAAGGACATATAATCTGTGAGTTCTGACACAATATGTACTTCTATTTCGCTAAGCGCGTAAGGGCAAGCGTAACGAGCATGATGAACCGGCGCGTTTGTCGCAGAACGCGCCTTGCGCTACTACTTGACAAAAAAATTAAAAAAAAATAAAATATTTTATAAAAAAGTCAAATAAATAAACTATAAAATAGAGTACTTGATATATTTATATAGTTAGTATTTATATTAACTAACTATAATTTATTCTTCCTCTGGCGAGGAAGAATAAATCAATTTTTTGATTTGGGGCGTCGCCAAGCGGTAAGGCTGCGGTTTTTGGTACCGCCATTCGTAGGTTCGAATCCTTCCGCCCCAGATAATAGTCCTTATTAAGACCAATCTGCGTTATTGATATGACGCCATATCAAAGCTACTTCCTGTAGTAGGAACTGAGCTCGCTATACTCAAGTGCTCGCTGACGCTCGCCCTGCTAACGTAGTGAGCTCTACCAGCAAGTGCTGCTTTTTTCTATATCAGCTAACACTGGTGATTAGCACCGGCTCAATTGTAAATAAATAACCAAAACTAACGCGTATGCTCCTAAAACAGTATTAAATGTATTGCTTCTCAATATATTTATGATATAATAATAAAAATATGCATTTTTGATTTTGAAGGGTCGGTGCCCGAGTGGTTAATGGGGGCGGATTGTAAATCCGTTGGCTACGCCTACGCTGGTTCGAATCCGGCTCGGCCCAATTAAAGATTTTCACTATCTAAACGACTGTATTGTTAAAAATTGAAGTCCCAACAGCCTGTTAACGCTTTCTAGAATAGTTCAACTAATGCTGAACCTTAAGCTTCGTAAATAAAAAGGCTCGCGAGTTCACACATTTATGAACGCGTACTCACATAAAATAGCTCATTACATTCGCCCTCGCAATGCAAATAAAATGTATGGCTATCTATGTTTGTCCTCTGAGCTAACACCCAAATGCTCACAATAGCTTGCATTAGAATGGAAATCGTTAGCACCAGTTAATACTGGTTTTTAATGTCTATTAATAACTATTTTTTTTTTTTTGACTTGATATAATAAAATTAGATATAGACATTTTTTTTTTAGAGTATTTATCTCTAAATGTATTAATAGGAAAATAGAAACAAAAAATTCTTCGCCCTTCGGGTCCGTAATCGACGGTTATGAATCAAAAAAGCATAGACGAAATAGCGCAAAATTCGTTTTGTTGTGAATGTTTTGGATTGAAAAAGCTAAACTCGTTTCTTAGCAAAAGCACACTTTATGCTCAGACAAGAGCATAAGTTCTAAAGCATTCTAAACATAGCAAAAATAGACAAGCTAATGCAAATAGCTCACTATGTTCGCCCTCGCTGTACTCACGTGCTATCTATGCCGCGAAGCGGACAGAAGCCGAGAATTCGGTGAAGGCGTACTATCAATGTCGCGAAGCGGACTGAGACGAGAGTTCGCTCTGCTTCGCGTAAAAATGTAAAGGACGAACGCAGTGAGTAAGCGAGATGTGCTCACTTTAACTCGTTCGCTTCGCAAATAAAAAGGCTCACATAAAAAGTTCGTCCTCGCTACGCCTTTTTATTTGTTCGCTGTGCTGCCCAAACTGTGTTTGGGCGTTAGTTCACATCGTTCACCATAGCGTTACCGTGGCGAAGCTATGGCTTCACCATAGCTAACGCCATGGCAACGCCATAGCGTTGCCATGTTGCTCTGCACATTGCAGAGTTCGCTGATACTCGCTAAGCTCGTCCTCAAAATTTCACTTTCTATGAAATTGTCGAGTGCTCACGCACTTGGAATTCACGTGATCGCTAGTTCACTGAACTAGCGAGGCCTCGCAGAGCGAGGCGCTCTAGCGAGAACTCACTTCGTCCAAAATAATATTGGCTTTTTATTTGTGAACTAGCGAGCTTTTAAGTGCTAAATAAGCAATATCAACTTTATTATACATTTTTAATATGGCAAGACAAACCAGAAAATTATCGACTCCAAAAACAAAAAAACGTATTTATCGAGGAATAGTTCATATTCAAGCAGGCCATCACAATACAATCGTCACTATTACAAATATTCGTGGGGAAGTTTTATGTTGGAGTTCAGCAGGTGCTTGCGGTTTTAAAGGAAAACGTAAATCAACAGGATTCGCCGCTAAGAAGGCAGCAGAAACAGCTGCTAAAAAAGCTCGCGATTTTTCAATGCGAGAAACTAAAGTATTAGTTACAGGTCCAGGTCAAGGACGTGAAAGCGCAATTCGTGAAATTTTTAAAGCCGGAATTAAAGTCAATCTTATTCGTGAAAAAACTGGAATTCCACATAATGGATGTCGTCCACCGAAAAGACGTAGTGTTTAAAAAAAGAAAAGCTTAAATTTAGACAACACGCTTGCCCGCTTCGCGGCATAAAAAAAGCCTTTGGTCCGCTTTGCGGCCAAACGGAACGCCATAACTCACAAATAAAAATCAACTATCTTCGCTTTTTTTTGTTCGTCCTCGCCTCGCTCTCACTACGTTCGCAAATAAAATGGCTTTATTTATATTATTTTAACTAACGAACTAGGGCTTCACCATAGTTTGTTGCACTCACCATGGCGTTAGCTATGGCGAACGAAGTGAGTTGTTCTTGCGAAGATAGCCTTTTTATTTGTTGAAAAAACATAACTTTGCTATTTGGCGCTAACATCCGTTAAAAGGTAAACAGCGATCTGTCGTCAGCTTTGCAACTTCCGTTTTGGATTCTTTATTTGATGGCTGCGAAGCGGCCATCGAACATTGGATCACTAATACGTTATAAATTTTTCAACTCGCTATTCATTTAACTCGCTCCGCTCGTCCTCTGGACGATAATTCGCTTGCTCAACTCGTTCTTTATCTACTCGACTATCTTCGTTTAGATATTATTCAATTCTGAAAAAAAAAAGAACTTTTACCTTTTTTGTATGTAATGCTAATGCGTCAAAGACATCACGTAATAATTTAATCCCAACAGCTACGCCTTGATAAACCATAGAATATCTATAAGCATTATCTGTTATTATTTTTAACTCCGTTTCGCCAGCTATTGCTTGATGGCGAACGAAGTGAGCGCTTTGGCAGCGCTAGCTTTAGCGAAGCGACAAAACGAGCGAAGCGACAGGACGAGCCATAAATTTTTAAAGCGAGCTCAGTGAACAGCGAGCTAAAAAACTCTTGACGTTATAATAGCTAACGTCATGTTGAGTTTTTAAAAGGTCCCAATTATATATATATTTTTTTTTGTGAATAAAACGTAATTATTATATAATTACTTTAATTCATTGTCTCTTAAAAAGATCTCATCTCGCTACGCTCTCCTTTCTTTTATAATGCCGCGAAGCGGACGCGAGCGATGCTCGTCCTCGAGAAGATAGTTGAGCTAGAGAGCGAGCATAAAATTCATTCGCTACGTCGTGCGCGCCCCTACTCGAGTACTCACGTACTCACAAATAAAAAGGCTTTTTTATCTTATTAAAAAGGGCGAGCGTCAGCGAGCTCGCTATTCATTAGACTATCTTCGCTCGTCCTCTAGCGAGAGCTCATTCCATCGCCGTTTTCTATTTTTGAGCGTAAGCTATATAGTTCAATATTGATTTTTTATGAAAATGTTAAGAAAAAAGCCTGCAAGCGCTCATTCGAAAATACTGGATTACTCTTAAAACGGTAAATAAAAGTCCGTGTAAAGCAGAGGAAAATATTGAAACAATAGAAAGGCGTTTACGCGAACAACATGCAGAGCATGGCGTTAGCTATGGCGAACTTTTTATGTGAGCTATGGCTTCACCATAATGAAGCCATAGCTTAGCCATGGCGAACTTTTACATAAGGAACGAGCGTAGCGAGGAAGGAGTATAAATGGTCAGTAGCTCACTGTTCACTTAGCGAGCTAAGGTATCAGCACTTTGAATAACAATGTTTTCAGAAAAAAACAAATTCGCTTCGCTCCCTCGCAAAGCTAGCCTTTTCAAAAACACTTAAATTTAACTTTATTCATAAAAAAAAAGAATTCAACTTCGTTTCAATTATTCTCGTATATGCAAAAATTCCAGATTTATTTATAGAAAGAAAGAAAGTTAAATGTATTAATTCAATAAGATTACTATAAATAGTATATTGAAAAAGCCAATCCCATTGGCTTTTTTTAAGATTTAATGATTTGGTAATTTTTATTATGTGTCTTTAATCGAAGACACATAACTAATAACGCGATTAACTAATAATTTAGTTAAATAGTGAGTCCCCCTGAGCTTTAACTCAGGGGGATCACAAAAGCGAAAGCAAATGACAGTGCCTTAACGGCTAGAAAATCAAAAAGGATCTTGTTTGTGGTTTTTCATTCTAATGTTTAGAAATAAAAAGGTTATATGGTTGCCAGAGCGTTGCTATGGTGTTACCATAGCTAACGCCATGGCATATAAACTTTAGTTTATATGCCTGAGTTTGTTGTTCAGCTAACTTTTAGAGAGTGTGCTAAAGCACCCGAGTTAAAGCGTAGTCATTAACATTAATAGCATCGAACTAGAATTCTAATAGATATTAAAGGAGCTCGTAACTTACAAAAACAACTCACGTATTCGCTACGCTCATAGCTCACCATAAAATTGTAGCTCATTACATTCGCCTTTTTAAAAAGTTTTTTAAAGGGTGACGCCATAGCTCACATAAAAAGTTCGCCATAGCTAACGCCATGGTATGCTCACGAATACTCGCTACGCCTTATATTTGGCATAGCGCTCACCTGTTCGCCTTTTTATTTGCAACGAGGATGAGCTTAGCGTCCTCTAGCTACGAATAGAATGCCGAGAAGCGGACCGAGCCTGTGCCAGAGCTCGCTGACACTCTACATCTAACTCGTTCGCTTCGCTCGTTTTGTCGCTTCGCTCGTCCTAATTTAAAAATGAAGCGTCTTGAGAGACTGAGGACGAACGCAGTGAGCCATATTTTTGAACCAAGTAAGTTGAAACGCCAGCTAACGCTGGCGCCTTTTAGCAAGCTTAGCACTAAACGTCTCAGAGAGTTAGCTGAACTCACACTGTGCATCTCAATGTTCTTAGCCTCGGCAAGAACAAAGTACTAGTGCTTTCAACTAGTACTCATTCTTTACTCAAAATAAAAAGGCGTACTCACATAAAAAGTTCGTCCTCAAGGGCCAGTGTGTAACACTGGTATCAGACGATAATAGAACTCAATTAATTTTCTAATCAATTAAAGAAATATATTCGCGTGCTCACTGCGTTGGTACTAAACACTAGCTCTTAACTAGCCCCGTTCGTGGTATAAAAATGTAACTCGCTATGCAAAAAAAAAGGCTAATGCTATATCTACGATGGCTTTAGCTCAAAGAGTTAATAGCTTCAGCAAAGGACGAACGCAGTGAGTAGGCAAAGCTTTACATTTTAATTAGCAACTCACTCTTTAAACTTTTTAAATTCTTTGCTAGCAATTTGGTGCTAACGCAGGAAGCTCGCGCCATTTGGTCAGCTTTGCAGCCAAAAAGCTTGCGCGCTGCTTGCTAAGTTAGTTCACAAGTGCTAAAGGTTTTTAAATTTCCTAATTATTCGATATTGAGCGTAAAAAGCAAAGAATTTGCTTATTCACAATTAATGCAGGAGTAAGAAACTATTATGGCAACTAAGCTGTTTCCGAAATTTAGCCAAGGTCTTGCACAAGATCCTAGTACCCGTCGTATCTGGTTCGGGATTGCCGTAGCTCATGACTTTGAAACACATGATGGCATGACTGAAGAAAATCTTTACCAAAAAATATTTGCTTCACATTTTGGTCAATTAGCTATTATTTTCTTATGGACATCAGGTAACTTATTTCACGTAGCTTGGCAAGGAAACTTTGAACAATGGGTGACTGATCCAGTTCACGTTCGTCCAATAGCTCACGCTATTTGGGACCCTCACTTCGGTCAACCAGCTGTTGATGCATTTACACGTGGTGGTGCTTCTGGACCAGTAAATATCGCTACTTCTGGTGTATACCAATGGTGGTACACAATTGGTTTAAGAACAAACCAAGAACTGTTCACAGGTTCAGTATTCTTAGCTTTATTATCAGCAACTTTCTTATTTGCTGGTTGGCTTCACTTACAACCATCATTCCAACCATCTTTATCTTGGTTTAAAGATGCAGAATCACGTTTAAACCACCACTTAGCTGGTTTATTTGGTGTAAGTTCTTTAGCTTGGACTGGTCACTTAGTACACGTAGCGATTCCAGAATCTCGTGGACAACATGTTGGTTGGGATAATTTCCTATCTGTTTTACCTCACCCGCAAGGCTTAACTCCTTTCTGGACAGGTAATTGGGCAGCTTATGCACAAAATCCTGACACAGCAAACCATATTTTTGGTACTTCACAAGGTGCTGGTCAAGCAATTTTAACGTTTTTAGGTGGTTTCCACCCACAAACACAAAGTTTATGGTTAACTGATATGGCACACCACCACTTAGCTATTGCTGTTATTTTCATCGTAGCAGGTCACCAATATCGTACTAACTTTGGTATTGGTCACCGTTTACAAGCGATTGTAGACGCTCACGTTCCACCTAGTGGTAACCTTGGTGCTGGACATAAAGGTTTATTTGACACAGTAAACAATTCATTACATTTCCAATTAGGTCTTGCTTTAGCTTCTGTTGGTACTATTACATCATTAGTAGCACAACATACTTATTCATTACCACCTTATGCTTATTTAGCTATTGACTTTACAACTCAAGCTGCACTTTATACACACCACCAGTACATTGCTGGTTTCATTATGTGTGGTGCGTTTGCACATGGAGCTATTTTCTTTATTCGTGACTATGATCCAGAACAAAACAAAGGAAACGTTTTAGCACGTATCTTAGATCACAAAGAAGCTATTATTTCACACTTAAGCTGGGTTTCTTTATTCTTAGGTTTCCATACTTTAGGTTTATATGTTCATAATGATGTAGTTCAAGCCTTTGGTACACCTGAAAAACAAATTTTAATTGAACCAGTTTTTGCACAATGGATTCAAGCTTCTCATGGTAAAGCTTTATATGGATTTGATATTTTATTATCATCTTCTTCTAGTGCTGCTTTCTCAGCAGGTCAAAGTTTATGGCTTCCTGGTTGGTTAGACGCTATTAACAACAGCCAAAACTCTTTATTCTTAACTATTGGTCCTGGTGACTTTTTAGTACACCATGCTATCGCTTTAGGTCTTCACACGACTACATTAATTTTAGTAAAAGGTGCATTAGATGCACGTGGTTCAAAATTAATGCCAGATAAAAAAGATTTTGGTTATAGCTTCCCTTGTGATGGTCCTGGTCGTGGCGGTACTTGTGATATTTCGGCATATGACGCATTCTACTTAGCTGTTTTCTGGATGTTAAATACAATTGGTTGGGTAACATTCTACTGGCACTGGAAACATTTAACATTATGGCAAGGTAACGTTTCTCAATTTGATGAATCATCAACTTACTTAATGGGTTGGTTACGTGACTATTTATGGTTAAATTCATCACAATTAATTAATGGCTACAACCCATTCGGTATGAATAGTTTATCAGTTTTCGCTTGGCTATTCCTGTTTGGGCATCTTATTTATGCTACTGGTTTCATGTTCTTAATTTCATGGCGTGGATATTGGCAAGAGCTAATTGAAACTCTTGTTTGGGCACATGAGAAGACACCACTTGCTAACTTAGTTTATTGGAAAGATAAACCAGTTGCTCTTTCTATCGTTCAAGCTCGTCTTGTTGGTCTAGCGCATTTCTCAGTAGGTTATGTATTTACTTATGCTGCGTTTGTTCTAGCTTCAACTTCTGGACGTTTTGGTTAATACGAATTTTTGTTCGTGCTCACGTATTCGCTCTTGCTTTCGCTCTCGCTTTTTTTTATTCAAAAACCAGCGTTAGTTGGTGACTGCGAGCTCACGTACTATCTACACCGCGAAGCGGACTGAAGACGAGAGTTCGCAGAATGCTTTTTTGATTTTTGAAAGCATACGATATGACAGCTATATAAATCTATTATTGAGTTTATTCGCTACGTCAAAATAAAAAAGCGTAGCGAATGCAAAGCATAACGTTAGCTATGGACGTCCTTTATTTTCATTCGCGTCCTCGCTATACTAACTTCGTTTGGTGCTCGCTATGCCTTATAATTGGCTCACCATTCTATTTTATGGTGAACTATATATAAAGCCCCCTTCGGGGCCAGCGAGCGAAGGCGCATTGCAGAGTTCGCTCGTCCTCGAGCGAAAGCTAACGCTCTGTGTCAGAGCCCGCTGTTAACTTAGCTTGCTGTACTCACGTGCTATCCATGCTCGTCCTGTGCCAGCGCTCGCTGTTAACTTAGCCTTATATTTGCTCACATAAAAATATTATTTTTTTTTTTGAATTTGCGAGTTGGTCGCGGTTTACTTCCTATGCAAATAAAATGTATGGCTATCTATGTTTGTCCTCTACTGAAAATCAAAAAAAGCAAATCTGTGAGCTCGCTATGCTCGACAACTCGCTCCGTTCGTTTGACTTCGGCCCTTATTTACCACGTGGACGAACCATAAAATAGAATAAATAAATGAGAGTGTTAAAGAAACTACTTTTATGGATTTACTTGTTTATTATATTATTATTTAATATTAATATCTTTTTTATAAATTAATAGGAATATTAAATTTCAATCCTCCTACACAGGTCCGAGACTTCGGTTTTGCTTTAAAAAGTAACGACTTATATTAGTAAAGTTCTATTCCATAAACAAAAATGGAAATAAAGAAATTTAAGTCAGAATAAGAGCTTGTACTAGTTGCTCTTAATAGAAGGATAATGCTTCAACGGTTGGTGGCAAAGTAACAGAACTATGTGGATCCATCAGCACGGTTTGATATAACAAGGATGAGCGTAGCGAATACGTGAACCGCCTTTTTATTTTTGAGTTCCGATCTTATTCTAGTTATCTTATCAACCAAAGGATCTCGCAGAGCTTGCCCTTTTGGTCCGCTTTGCGGCCAACCAAATATTTACTCTGCTCGCTAAAGCTCGCCCTTCTATTTAATTAACTGCTTATAGGTTTTTAAAAGCGCCAGCGTTAGCTGGCTCTTCAAAAATTCCTTTTTGTTCAAAAATACTGATTCAATATGACAACAAGAAAATCAGCAGAAGCTATTACTTATCCAATTTTTACAGTTCGTTGGTTAGCTATTCATGCTATTGCAGTACCTACTATCTTTTTCTTAGGTTCTATTACAGCAATGCAATTTATTCAACGTTAATTTGAGAAAAAAAAACACAGACTTTTTATGACAACGTTCTCATTTAATAGAAGAGGACGAACGAGGGCGAGCGTAATGTACTAGCGAGCACGTGAACAGCGAACTTCGCCGTAAGCACCTTTCAACGCTTGCCATCTATTGACTTTATATTTCATGGGTGCTAAATTTTTAGATTGGAAACTTCGTTCTATAAGTAAAAGAAATCAAGAGCTACAGAAACAAAAGAAAAAAGTTAAATAGCTCATTACATTCGCCCTATATATAGATATATATATATATATATATATAAATAAGTGAATGAACTTAGCTCACGAAAAGGCGGCTCGCTATTCACATGCTCGCCAAAAAAAATGTATTTTTTTGTTTGGAAGTTAAATATGAAACATCCGTTTAGTCGCAGATGTGAATGATCCATTGCAGAGTTCGCGTACTCACGGCGTTCGTCCTAAACGGTGTCTCGCAATGCTTGTCCTGCTGAACTTACATAAATGTTATTTTGCATTTTCTATGAGTAACATTTCTAATGTATAATTCTGATAGACTCTTTTATCAAAAAATTTTTATGGCTAGACCAAATCCTAATAAACAAGTAGTAGAATTAAACCGTACAAGTCTTTACTGGGGATTACTTTTAATTTTCGTATTAGCTGTATTATTTTCTAGTTATATTTTCAACTAATAAAAATTAAAAGGCATAGTGATTTGACTCACTATGCCTTTAAAAATTATGGAATTGACTTAAGGACGAACGAAGGACGCGAAGCGGAGCTTATTTTATTTGAAAAATAAGCTCTCACTACGTTCGCCTCAGAATCCAAGGCTAAGCTTGGCTGTTAAGTACGCTACCGCGCCTTTTATTTCATTGATAGTACGAGAGTACAGCGAGCAATGCTCGTCCTCGCGAAGATAGTCGAGTCTTTATATTTGCGAGTAAAGAAAAAGGCACGAGAATAGCGAGTACGTTAGCACTTCGCTGCGCTCATAGCTCACCATAAAATTGAAAAGAATTTAAAAAGTTTAAAAAAACAAAAAAAAAGGGGACCGAGCACAGCTAACGCCATAGTATGCTCATTCCTTATGTATGGCGCATTATAAATAAAGCCCCCTTCGGGGCCAGCGAGCGAAGGCCCGAAGGGGAGCAACGAGAGCTTGCTGAGGGCGAGCGTAGCGAGCATAATGAACCGAGAGCCCCCGGAAGGGGGAGCGAGCACTTGAGTACGCTCGCAATGCTCGCCCTTTTTAAATGTCTATTTTTAGCGTTAACAACCAATTAAAGATTTGATATATAATAATATATAGAGTTTAGAGTTACTATTAGTCATAGTAGTTAGAAAGTTTGCTACGCTCACCATCTTCGAGAGCTCGCTGGCGCTCGAAGAGGACGAGCTTAGCGAGTACATGAGTTATCGGATAGATTATTCTAGGATCGTCAAAAATTGTTACATTTATTTTATAAATGGTACCACAAACTGAAACTAAAGCAGGCGCTGGCTTCAAAGCAGGTGTTAAAGACTATCGTTTAACATATTACACACCTGATTACGTAGTAAAAGAAACTGATATTTTAGCTGCATTCCGTATGACTCCACAACCAGGTGTTCCACCTGAAGAATGTGGTGCTGCTGTTGCTGCTGAATCTTCAACAGGTACTTGGACTACTGTATGGACAGATGGTTTAACTAGTTTAGACCGTTACAAAGGTCGTTGCTATGACATCGAGCCAGTTCCAGGTGAAGAAAACCAATATATCGCATACGTAGCTTACCCAATCGACTTATTCGAAGAAGGTTCAGTTACTAACATGTTCACATCTATCGTAGGTAACGTATTTGGTTTCAAAGCTTTACGTGCTCTACGTTTAGAAGACCTTCGTATCCCTCCAGCTTACGTTAAAACATTCGCTGGTCCTCCTCACGGTATTCAGGTTGAACGTGATAAAATTAACAAATACGGTCGTGGTTTATTAGGTTGTACAATTAAACCTAAGTTAGGTCTTTCAGCTAAAAACTACGGACGTGCTGTTTACGAGTGTTTACGTGGTGGTTTAGACTTTACTAAAGACGACGAAAACGTAAACTCACAACCATTCATGCGTTGGAGAGACCGTTTCTTATTCGTTGCTGAAGCTATTTACAAAGCACAAGCTGAAACAGGTGAAGTAAAAGGTCACTACTTAAACGCAACTGCAGCTACTGCTGAAGAAATGCTTAAACGTGCACAATGTGCTAAAGAGTTAGGTGTACCTATTATTATGCATGACTATTTAACAGGTGGTTTCACTGCTAACACTTCTTTAGCAGCTTACTGCCGTGACCACGGTTTATTATTACACATCCACCGTGCTATGCACGCTGTAATTGACCGTCAAAGAAACCACGGTATCCACTTCCGTGTTCTAGCTAAAGCTCTACGTATGTCAGGTGGTGACCACCTTCACTCTGGTACTGTAGTAGGTAAACTAGAAGGTGAACGTGAAGTTACTTTAGGTTTCGTAGATTTAATGCGTGACGACTACGTTGAAAAAGATCGTAGCCGTGGTATTTACTTCACACAAGACTGGTGTTCAATGCCAGGTGTAATGCCAGTTGCTTCAGGTGGTATTCACGTATGGCACATGCCTGCTCTAGTAGAGATCTTCGGTGACGACGCATGTTTACAGTTCGGTGGTGGTACTCTTGGTCACCCTTGGGGTAACGCTCCTGGTGCTGTTGCTAACCGTGTTGCTCTTGAAGCTTGTACTCAAGCTCGTAACGAAGGACGTGACCTTGCTCGTGAAGGTGGCGACGTTATCCGTTCTGCTTGCAAATGGAGTCCAGAATTAGCTGCTGCTTGTGAAGTTTGGAAAGAAATTAAGTTTGAATTCGATACTATCGATAAACTATAATCTTGTTTTATTGAATATGTTTTTTCTTTTAAGATAAAAACAAACACCTGTTAAATTCAGGTGTTTGTTTTTTAGAACACATAAAGAAGTCTTAAAATAATTATAAGACTCAATTTTTTTTCGAAGCGAGGGAGAATGATTGAAAGTCAATAGAATCACATTGAACGTTAGGCGTTCGCCCTTCTCACGTACTCGATATGCAAAAACGTCAATTTTTTTTCAAAGCTCGTGTCTGCTTCGCGGCATTCTTTTCATAGCTCTAGTTTTTTGTTTTGATCGAAAGTGGCTGAAGACTACGTAAAGAAGTCCGCTTTGTAGCCTGTCGGAACAACTTCGGTGATGACGAGCATTGCAAAAAAAAAGACAGATAAACTATAAACAAATCACGTTACTCATCTGCTTTAGCGGATGTTTATGTAGTCTCTTCGGACACTAATAAAAAATATAAAGAGCTTGTGCTTCACTTTCGTACTCCCTTTTTCATTTTTATCTATGCTTGTCCCCTGGACGAGAGGTGCTCATTACGTGTTCGGTACTCGGTCAAAAAAAAAAAATAAAAAAAGAAAGAAAAAAAAAAGTAAAAAGTATTTCTTATAACGCAAGCTTCCCAAGATTATATTGGCGTCCTCTCCTCGCTCCGCTCGCAAATAAAACGGCTTTTTAAATGCTTTTCAATTTTATGGTGAGTTCGCTGCGCTCCCCAAACTGTGTTTGGGCATTAGCTATGGTAACGCCATAGCGTTGCCAGGGTGAGTGCAACGAACTATGGACGTCATTTATTTCCATCCGCGTGCTCGCGACTCGCTCCGCTCGTCCTTTAAAATGTATGGTCGCAAATAAAAACGCTTTTTTATCTTATTAAAAAGGGCGAGCGTCAGCGAGCTCGCTATGCTCGTCCTCGCTGCTCATCTCGTTCGCCCTAAAAAAAAAAAATTGACGAACAAATGGAACGAGCGTAGCGAGTTATTATCTAATTAATATATAATTAGATAATAAAACATAAGTGTCTATTAGATTACTAAAAGTCGAACTAAATTATGATAGAAACGGCGGCATGACGTCAGCAGTAGCTTCAGCAATGGTGTATTCGAAGTAATCAGCATATTATAAACATGCTAAGGAGTGCTCAGAGTTGAAACCTTCTTTGAGGACGAGCGGAGCGAATTGTAACACTCGTGTTACAAAAAAGCTTGCGTTATAAGAAATAATCTTAAAGCTGAAAAAACAAAAAAGAATTATAAAACGTTATAAATTGAATTTGAAAAAAGCGAATTCGATAGTTAATATCGTGCTTTCGAAACAAGAAAAAAAGGAAATCTCGAAGAGGTTGCTGCGCGGATTGTGCTTTTCTCGTTTGAACAATTTAGTTCGTTATGTCTCAATTTCTGGGCTATAAACTCAGATTTTCTGGCACGAAGTGTGAAAACGTACAGAGCATGGCCAACGTTAGCTGGCGCTAACACAGTCCAAAACTGTGTTTGGGCGTTAGCTATGGCTAATTATAAAAAGTGAAAAGTGGTGAAGCCATAGCGAAGCTATGGCGTTAGCAACAGCTAACTTTTAAAATATTATGGTGAGCTATGTTGCTCTGCGTATAGCATAGCAACCTTATTAAGTGAAAAACAATATAAAAGCGGTTTGATTTGTAGCTTAGCAATAGCTTTAACACTCAAAAATTCGACAGAACAAAAATCGAAGAATTAAGTCAAAAAAATGTACTCTTCTTAAAATTTTATGGGATTACCTTGGTATCGTGTACATACAGTAGTAATTAATGACCCGGGTCGACTAATTTCTGTGCATTTAATGCACACAGCATTAGTTGCTGGTTGGGCTGGTTCAATGACTTTATTTGAAATTGCAGTATTTGACCCTTCTGATCCTGTATTAAACCCAATGTGGCGTCAGGGTATGTTCGTTCTTCCATTTTTAACACGTTTAGGTGTTACTCAATCATGGGGTGGTTGGACAATTAGTGGTGAAACAGCTACAAACCCTGGTCTTTGGAGTTATGAAGGTGTTGCTGCTTCACACATCGTTCTATCAGGACTTTTATTCTTAGCTTCAGTTTGGCACTGGGTTTATTGGGATTTAGAATTATTCCGTGATCCTCGTACTGGTAAAACTGCTCTAGATTTACCAAAAATTTTTGGTATTCACTTATTCTTATCAGGATTATTATGTTTTGGTTTTGGTGCTTTCCACGTTACAGGTGTTTTTGGGCCTGGTATCTGGGTTTCAGATCCTTATGGTTTAACTGGTAGCGTACAACCGGTTGCTCCTTCTTGGGGTGCTGACGGTTTTGACCCTTATAACCCGGGTGGTATTCCAGCACACCACATTGCTGCTGGTATTTTAGGTGTTTTAGCAGGTCTTTTCCACCTTTGCGTAAGACCATCTATTCGTCTATACTTCGGTTTATCAATGGGTAGTATTGAATCAGTTTTATCTAGTAGTATTGCTGCAGTATTCTGGGCTGCTTTCGTTGTAGCTGGTACTATGTGGTACGGTTCTGCTGCTACTCCAATTGAATTATTTGGTCCAACACGTTATCAATGGGACCAAGGTTTCTTCCAACAAGAAATTCAAAAACGAGTAACAACAGAGTTAGCTTCAGGTGCTTCATTATCAGACGCTTGGGCTAAAATTCCTGAAAAATTAGCATTCTATGACTATATCGGTAATAACCCTGCAAAAGGTGGTCTTTTCCGTACAGGTGCTATGAACAGTGGTGACGGTATCGCTGTAGGTTGGTTAGGACATGCTGTTTTCAAAGATCAAGAAGGACGCGAACTTTCTGTTCGTCGTATGCCAACATTCTTCGAAACATTCCCTGTTATTCTTTTAGATAAAGATGGTGTTGTTCGTGCAGACGTTCCGTTCCGTAAAGCTGAATCTAAATATAGTATTGAACAAGTTGGTGTTTCTGTAACATTCTACGGTGGTGAATTAAATGGTTTAACATTTACTGATCCAGCTACTGTTAAAAAATATGCACGTAAAGCTCAATTAGGTGAAATTTTTGAATTTGACCGTTCTACTTTACAATCTGATGGTGTATTCCGTAGTAGTCCACGTGGATGGTTCACTTTTGGTCACTTATCTTTTGCTTTATTATTCTTCTTTGGTCATATTTGGCACGGTGCTAGAACAATCTTCCGTGACGTATTTGCTGGTATTGATGAAGATATCAACGATCAAGTAGAATTCGGTAAATATAAGAAACTTGGTGATACTTCATCATTACGTGAAGCTTTCTAATTTAATTATTAACATTTTTAGACATACAAAGCCTCGTCGAGCCCCTGCCACTATGCGCTAGGGGTCGCGAGCTTTTGGAGTTCCGACCAAAGTTAATAATATTCTGCCAACCAGATATTTGGTTGTTTAAAACGCGAGCAAATATAAGGCTAAGTTCACTGAGCTCGCTAGTTCACTGACCTCGCCCAATATTATATTGGCTTATATTTGGTTTTCCAGCTAGCGCTGCAGATAATATTGTTAATTCTGATCGTTCGCGTTAACTAACGCGGACTATATACTTTATGAATTTAATAACTAGTGATTTCGACAGATGGGCTTAAAATTTCTTTAAGCAAATGATTTTTTTATCAGGGTGAGCGTAGCTAGTTCAGTGAACTTAGCGAGGCTTCACAGAGCGAGGCTTAGCGAGCACGTGAATTGCGAGCCATAAAATAGAATGATGAGCGTAGCGAATACACGAGCAAAGCAAGCACGTATTTTCTTCTTTTTTTTTGTGAATACGCGAACTCGTAGCGAATTCTCGTCTTCAGTCCGCTTCGCTGCATAGATAATACGTGAGTATAGCGAGCTAAGTGAACTTAGCGAGCACCGAGGTGAGTTGTTATGCTTGCCCTCGAATGATAAAAATTCGAATGAAATGTTCTTTTACTCTCTTTAAATTAACCACCATTTATGGAAGCTTTAGTTTATACTTTCTTATTAATTGGAACGTTAGGTATTATCTTTTTCGCAATCTTTTTCAGAGAGCCTCCACGTATTGCAAAATAATGTTTTTATTTATAATTTGTAAACTTTATCTTAATCTTAATAATGTATTACAAATACATTGAGCTAAAGCCCAAATCAATTTTATCTTTTCAAAGCGAGCTTTGTAACACTTTTATAAGTGAACTGGCTCGCTATACTCCTCAGAGTTAACCTAGAAAAAGCGTCTATCTTTCAAGAATGCTCGTAGCCATTTATCTAAATGTAAATAGTTAGTACACGAGCGTTAGCAAAGTTTCAATCACATAGAACGTATGCATAGACGGTCCGCACTGCGGACCTGTCATAAATTATTATTTAATCCTCATGTTCTTCAAACGGATCGCGTAATTTTTTTGAAGGTGGGCCGAAACTAACATATACAGAATAACCTGTTGCACTTAATAAAAGAAACCATAGAAAAAAAGTAAAGAAAAAAGCTGGGCTGTCCATAATTTAGAGTTCAAAAAAAAAAAATTATTCTCCATATATATATTATATTACAGAAAGTCAAAAAATTTTCGTCAAAAAATCAAATGGCAACTTCAAAAACTAAATTTACTCCATCTTCTTCATTACAAGAACCTGGTATTCAAACTCCGTTAGGTACTTTACTACGTCCATTAAATTCAGAAGCTGGTAAAGTTTTACCAGGTTGGGGTACTACTGTTCTAATGGGTGTTTTTATTTTACTTTTCGCAGTATTTTTACTAATTATTTTAGAAATTTATAACAACTCGTTAATTTTAGACGGTGTTACTAACAGCTGGCAATCTTTAGCGAAAGTATCGTAATAATTTCTTGATTTCTTTTTTGTCTTAATCAAAAAAGAAAATGAGCGTAGCGAATACGTGAGCTGCGAGCCGCCTTTTTCGTGAGCACTTCTGCATTTGCATTCTCAACTTGAAAAAATAAATCGCTAAATTCTACAAGCCTTTTTAAACAATTTTTTTTATCGAGCAAGTGTCTACTTAATTACAGGATGAGCGTAGAAAATACGCCTTCACCGAACTCTCGTCCAGAGCCCCCTTCGGGCCTGTTTCAGGGCGAATGTAATGAGCTCTCGCTAGAAGACGAGCATTGCGAGTATCAGCGAACTCTGCGTACTCACATAAAAAGTTCGTCCTGTACTTACTTCGTCCAAAATAATATTGGGTATATTCGCGTACTCACATAAAAAGTTCGTCCTCCATTGAATTTTTATGGTGCAGAGCATGTTGCTTCAACGAAAACTTCGTGGTATATTCGCTACGCTCACCCTCTTCGAGAGTTCGCTGGCCCCTTTCTTTCTTTTTTATTTAGGCTTTTTATTTATTGATTCGATTTGATGTCGAACAGTGAGCGCTAAAACTCCTTTTTAGGCGAACCTTCTAAATATTATGGTGAGCCATAGCTCACCATAATATTTAAAAGGTTCGCTATACATTTGAAATGAACATTGCGAGTATTAGCGAACCTTTAAATATTATGCTCAGATTTTTCTTTTTTAGCTTTGGCTAATGCCAGAGCAAATGCCTCCGTTTAGATTTGTTAGCTCTCCTTTCAATTGGTTATAGAAAGCCACTTCACGGTTTGACATTCAAAAAGGCTCGCAGAGCGAGGACGAACAAGTGAGATTAAAATCTTTTGATTTTGCTTTTTCTAAGCCATAGCTGATTGTCTATATAGCTATATGTTTTCTGCTAAGGCTTTTGGCGCCAGCGTTAGCTGGCCAAAGCAAACAAAAACTGAAGCTATGACGTTAGCTTTGGCCAGCTAACGCTGGGGTGTTACAGCTTTGTGATCGATAGAATCTTGTTCTAGATTCGCTTCTGAAACTCTTGACTTAACAATTATCATATTATATAATTGTTATAAACAATTCAAATTTATTACTCCGCCCCCATCGTCTAGAGGCCTAGGACATCTCCCTTTCACGGAGGAAACGGGGATTCGAATTCCCCTGGGGGTAAATAAAAAAAGTTACATGAAATCATACTTTATGATTTGTTTTTACAGCGAGCGAGCTCATTATGCTCGCCCCTGCTCGATCTGCGAGGCCTCGCTAACCGCTTCGCGGCATTCTATTTTATGGCGTTAGCTATGGCCGAGCTTTGATACCCAGATAATAGAATGGGAGCTATAGCGAAGCTACGACCAGCGTTAGCTGGCGCCCACACAGTCCCAAACCGCTCACCATAATATTGAAAAGCCATACATAAGGATGAGCGTAGCGAATAGTGAGCACGCGAGTTGGGCGCCATAGCTCACTTCGTCCGTCATAGCGAACGCCATGGTGAGTGCAACGAACTATGGTGAAGTCATAGCTAACGCCATGGCGCTCACTATGGACGAGTGAGCGTCGCGAGGAAAAGCAAAAACGCTGTACTCGCTATGCTCGTCCTCGCTCCACTTCGCGGCCTTCGTTCGTCCTAATATTTAATAAGATATAATTAAATATTATTGAATATTTTTTTATTTATTTGTTATTTAGGATACAAATCGTTAAAAAATGAATCTAAGCAATGCTTAGGAGGAGTCCATTATGGCTGGAAAACCAGTAGAACGTCCTTTTTCTGATATTTTAACAAGTATTCGTTACTGGGTTATTCATAGTATTACAGTACCTGCTCTATTTATTGCAGGTTGGCTTTTTGTTAGCACAGGTTTAGCTTATGACGTATTTGGTAGTCCACGACCAAATGAATATTTTACAGAAGACCGTCAAGATGCTCCACTTATTACAGATCGTTTCAATGCATTAGAACAAGTTAAAAAACTATCTGCATAAAAAAATTTTATAACGACAGCGTGCTCACATACTCGCTATGCTCGTGTTTTTTTTTTTTAGAAAAAAATGAGCGCAAAGGTGAGCACGCTGTATTGAGTCTTTAATTAGCTGACGCGAGTCAGCGCAATTATTGAATTTAAACTCAAAAATTGAGTTGGTTTTAGGCCGCGAAGCGGACAAACGGCCCACGTTCGCAGGACGAACGCCGTGAGTACGCGAAGTTTAGTGTTGTGCTTCGAACAAGCGTCTTATTCTGCAATCTACGGTTAGCAAGTAGGAGCTTTGAGCCAACAACGGTTATGCAGTCGACGTGCTCGCTGTTCACGAATAAAAAGGCTCACATAATATTGAAAAGCATTTAAAAAGCCTAAATAAAAAAGAAAGAAAGGGGCCAATGAGCTCATTTCTCTTGTGAGTACGCGACTTTTGTAAGAACGAAGTGACGCCATAGCTCACATAAAAAGTTCGCCATAGCTAACGCCATGATAAGCTCACTAATGCTCGCAATGCAAATAAAATGTAATATTTTAAAAGTTCGCCATTGCTCACGCTATGCTCCTGCGGTAGCTGGTGCTAACACACTACCCAAATAGTGTTTTGTTACTCGCATAGTAACACATGGAGTCTTAGGGCGAACCACTTTTCTCATTTTAAAGAATTTTAAAAGACTTTTTTTATGCCAATTTTAAGGCTCTGACATAGTAAATAAATGTGAACTAGCGAGCAAGTCAATTTTCTTTTTTATTTATTCGATTTTTTTTTGAGTCGATGAACGACAAAATTATTATTTAAACTCACAAATACTTCGCAAATAAAAAGGATTCGTTTCAGAGAGAAGTAGCAACGTTCGTTAATACTCGCGTACTCACATAAAAAGTTCGTCCTGTCGTTATGACTAAATAAAAAGAGGACGAACCTTTTGAATTTTATGGTGAGTACGCGACTTTTGTAAGAACGAAGCGATAATGTCTTCCAGAGTGGCATACACGCCTTTTCTTTTTTGTCGACTTAGCGTTCACGCTAGTTGCTGTGTTATGAAAGTATTTTGTTTTTCCAGTTTTAGAGACACGTGTTGTTTAACTTTATAGAATTCAATTCGCTTAAATGTTAACATAGCTTACCATAATATAAGGAAAGTTCGCCATAGCTAACGCCATGCCGCCGAAGGACGAGCATAGCGAGTACCGAGGCTTAAAATATAATGGTGAGCGTCCCCACAGTACCAAACTGTGTTTTGGCTATGGTGAGCGCAGCGAACTCTGCAATGTGCAGAGCAAAATAGCTCACATAAAAAGTTCGCCATAGCTAACGCCATGGTGAGTGTAACGAACTATGGTGAAACCATAGCTTCGCCATGGCAACGCTATGCCGCCTTTTTATTTATTATGGCGGTTTTCAATATTATGGTGAACTAACGCCATGCTCTGCACCATAAAATAGAATGGTGAGCTCTCGCTAGAGCTCTGGAACAGAGCGTGAGCAAATAAAAAGGCAGCGAGTACGTGAGCTATTTGGCATTAGCTATATTCTTCGAAAAGCTCACTCTTTAAACTTTTTTTATGAAAAGAAAAACTTGTCTAATAACAACAATCTCTATAAAAAAATAAAAAAAAGAGTTTATCTATAAAAACTTTGCTCTGCTATATGCAGAGCAACATGGCAACTCGCAAATAAAAAGGCTCCATTCAATTTTTATGGAGAGCTCATTACATAAATGCTTTTCAATATTATGGTGAGCGGTTTGGCTTTTTATTTGCGAGGGCGAACGTAGTGAGCACCATGCTCTGCTTATTGAAGTCGTTCGCTTCGCGTACTCACTCGCTCCGCCTTTTTAAATGCTTTTTGAATTGGCTCACTATATCAAAGTACTAACAGCCAGTGTTCAAAAAATATTTTATTTGCTCGTTACGCTCCCCTGCGCCAGCAGAATGGGCTTGGAGAAAAACAATTTGGATAGTGTTAGCTGATGCTAACCGCCAGTGCTTGCTGACAAAAAATGCTAGGACGAGCGAAGCGAGTAAATAAAAAGCATTTAAAAAGTTTAAAGGCCTCGCAGAGCGAGCACGTGAATAACGAGTATGTGAGCACCGCAGCAAACTTTGTTAACTAAACAAAGATTCTTTTTTTTTGAGTCAATTTCGAATGGAAAAAAAAATATATATATATATATTAAATTAAATAGAGAGTAAAAAATCATAAAAATATGGAAATATTATCAAGAGCTGTTGGAAGAAGAAAAGAAGCTGTTGCTCAAGTGCAAATTGTTAAAGGAACTGGTCAATTTCTTATTAATAATATCGCAGCAGATCAATATTTACAAAATAATACATGTACTATGATTTCAGTAAAATCACCTTTGTATGCATTAGGAAGCGTAGCGAATGAAATAAGTCAACCGCAATCACAAATTGATTATTCACGTTTAGATACAATTGTAAAAGTTAAAGGTGGTGGTTTAATTGGGCAAGCTGAAGCTATTAAATTAGGATTAGCAAGAGCCCTGTGTTTATTAGATAAACAACTCGCTTCGAATAACAACATTAATAATGGTACTCCGGAAACTAATGAAAACAGTAATCAACCAAAAATTCGCGAAATTCGTAAAATTTTAAAAGATAAAGGGTATTTAACACAAGATTCACGTGTTAAAGAACGTAGAAAATATGGTTTAAAAAAAGCAAGAAAAGCATCACAATATCATAAACGTTAAAAACGAATAAATAAAAAGGCAGAGCATGTTGCTCTGCACATTGCAGAGCAACGAATACTGCGTGTTGTTTGCTTTATGAATAAAAGCCGAAATGGCCGCAAACCGGCATAAATAAAGATAGAAACGTGCGACTCGAGAGCTCACTTCACCTCAGGTTCGTCTTTTTATTTGCGAATTCCAATCGTATTTGCAAGTACATCGTGTTGTAAATGGTTATCGAGTACTCTTGGATAATTTGCTTATGTTGCTCTGCAATGTGCAGAGCAACATAGCTCCCACTTTTTCTTTTATGTGAATTTAAAAAGCCAATATAATATTGGCAAAAAAAGCCTAAATAAAAAAGAAAGAAAGGGGCCAGCTAACGCTATGCTCTGCACGTTCACCTTATCTTAAAAAGATAACATTATGCTTGTGCGAAGCACTAGCACTTCATCCATATAATAATATTGCTTTAGCTAACTTATTAGCTTTGCACTAAAGCTCTATTATTTAGTATAAATTTTATTAATATGTATCCAAATAAAATGTCTAAGCTAAATTCAAATAATTTAATATCAAGTCAAAATTTAATTCGACGTTATATGATTGTAGGTGAACGCCGTCCTAGTAATTATTGGTGGGCCTTTTTAATCTTAGTAGGTTCTAGTGGTTTTTTATTAACAGGTATTTCAGCGTATATCGGAGTCGCTGTGCTTCCTTTTATAAATGTTCAACAACTTTCTTTCTTCCCACAAGGATTATTAATGTCTTTTTATGGAAGCCTAGGTTGTTTATTAAGTTTTTATTGGTGGTTTCTTATTTTTTGGAATGTAGGAGCTGGTTTTAATGAATTTAATAAAAAAGACGGTTTTATACGTATTTTTAGATGGGGATACCCTGGTAAAAATCGTAGAATAGATTTGTCATATTCTTTAAAAGATGTTGAAGCTATAAAAGTGGATATAAAAAACGGATTTGACTCTCAACGAACAATTTCTTTAAAATTAAAAGGCGAGCGTAGCGCGGGAACACAAAAACGTGAAATTCCTTTAACTGGGATAGGAGAACCCTTAACATTAAAAGAAATTGAAAAACAAGCTTCTGAATTAGCTAATTTTTTACAAGTTTCGTTAGAAGGTCAATAGCTTTATAGCGAACAAAGAAATAGTTGTTTTTTGATTTTGACGTGTGAGTTATAGTCATACATTCATAACGAGCGAAGATAGTCTTTTTATTCGCCTTTTTATTTGAATGGAAATAAATGATGTTCTTTGGGAACGAAGTGACCTCTCAACTTAAAAAAAGAACAACTCACTTTTTTTTTGCTTGTTTTTTGAAAAGTTCGCTTCCGCTTCGCGGAGCGAGTTGCGAGCGTAGCGAGGAAGAGCAAATCCAGTATGTACTACTGTTTGAAGACTAAGTGATAACTCTTTAGCTTTATCGTTAACATTTGCGCTAGAATTTAAAAATTGTTTTTATACGTTAAACTGTTTGTTTTGGACAAAAAAAACTAAGTACTATTAAAAGAACGCTTATTAGAATGAGCGTAGCTAATACGTGAGGACGAAGTAATACATTTCTCTTGTGAGTACGCCTAGTGAACTACGAACAAATAAAATATAAAGTATTTGCTCGCTGACGCTCGCCCTTTTTAAATGTACTCGCTACGCAATAATATCTTGTAAATAAATGGCGAACAGGTGAGCACCTTAGCGAGCATTATGAGCACCTCTCGCTAGAGGTTAGTTTATATGATAGCTTCGCTATCGGGAGAACAAAGTAAGTTATGCTTAGATTTGAATTTAGGTCCGCGTACTCACTCGCTCCGCCTTTTTAAATGCTTTTTGAATTGGCTTTTGTTAGAACACCCATGCTAATACAATATTTAACAGTTTAAATTTGCAATACATTGTTAAAGCAAGTTCTCAGTTTTGCGTTTGCTTGTAAAAGCAAACGCCTGTGCGCGTACGCGAAACTCAGCGCACACGCAAGTGCTCTTAACGAATGTTATTAGCACTGGCTTTCTTATGCATGATGCTTACGTATTCGCTCCACTTTGTTTTTTTAAAGAATTTAAACTTTTTAAATGCTTTTTATTTACCGAGTTGCTTGCTAACGAGCACAAAAAAAAGAAAAGGCAAATAAAAAGGACGAACGAGAGCTTGCTACGCCTTCTTTTTTAAGTGACTTTAGAGACTATTATATTGTTTAAGCAAACAAGTAGTTTGTAAAAAACAATAACTTTTTAAAAAATTGCAAAAAAAAATATATATATAAAGCTAAAAACCAATTTTGTATGTACATACAAGATAACAAACGAGACAGTGTTTGTTAACTTAATCTTAGACTAAACTAGATATTAATCTATTTTAGTTATGAACGAAGGAGGTGCTGTTATCAACTAACTAGGATCTTTCAAATCAATTTTGTGTAAGACGATTTTTTGTGCAGTCACTATAAAGTAGGATGAGCTTAGTGATTTCTTTGCTTGCAAAGGAAACTCTAGAACTAGAACTAATATGATGAGAACAAAATACGCGATGCTCGAGATATGCTTATAGGATGTTTAGCAGTTGATAGCGATGACCATTCCAGGCTTCTTCATGGTTCTGAACTAAAGTTTATTTGCGAGCATAGCGAGCTCTCGTCCAGAGCCCCCTTCGGGGCGTTTAACTCGCCTTAAAAATGTACGGCAATCTATGCTCGTCTAACGAGCGAAGATAGTCGAGTAGATAAAGAACGAAGTGAGTAAGCGAGTCGAGTCTTCTTTTTTTGATTTTGGCTTTTATTTCACTTTTATTTTTTAAAGAGCGAGCCAGTGAGTTGTTCTCGTGTAAATAAATGTCTGAGTTTGTTGCAGATTTGTATGTCTAAAAATTTACGGTTTTTTAGTTTTTATGTCTCTCAGATATAAATAAATTATGCCAAGAACCCAGCGAAATGATAATTTTATTGATAAGACATTTACAGTAGTTGCTGACATTTTATTAAAAGTTTTACCAACATCTCAAAGAGAAAAACAAGCATTTTCTTATTATAGAAATGGAATGTCCGCCCAAGCAGAAGGTGAGTATGCAGAAGCTCTTCAAAATTATTATGAAGCTATGCGTTTAGAAATAGATGCTTACGATCGAAGTTATATACTATATAATATAGGTTTAATTCATACTAGTAATGGAGAACATGGTCGAGCTTTAGAATATTATTATCAAGCTTTAGAAAGAAATCCATCTTTACCAAGTGCTTTAAATAATATAGCGGTTATCTATCATTACCGTGGAGAACAAGCTATTGAAAATGGTCAATCTGAAATTTCTCAAATTTTATTTGAAAAAGCAGCAGATTATTGGAAAGAAGCTATTCGTTTGGCACCGACTAACTATATTGAAGCACAAAACTGGTTAAAAATGACTGGTCGTTGGACTAATCTTGATTAATAAATTCAAGTATTGACTTATGTGTGCAGAGCATGTTGCTCTGCACACACAAGTCAATATTTAGTTCTAGTAATTCATTAGTACTCGCTATACTCGTCCTAGTAGATCTTTTTGGATTTTTAAAATTGGCTATTCAATAACATTTAGTAGCAAATTGTTTTGGTAGAACTCACGTACTCGCTATACTCGTCCTGATCACGTAGATGATGGTTCGTGCAGAGCATGTTGTTTGCAACGAATACCCAAAGTCTTACTATCTTTGTAGTAGCCTAGTTTTTTCCTTGAGTACAGCGAGATTAGTGAACTAGCGAGCACGTGCTCATTACATTCGCGTTGTATTCGCTACGCTCATAGCTCACCATAAAATTGAAAAGCATTTAAAAAGCCGTTTTATTTGCGAGCGTAGCGAGGAGAGGACGAACTTTTTATGTGAGTACGCGAGTACAATGAGCTCTCCATAAAAATTGAATGGAGGGCGAAGCGAGTTGGTGAGTGTAACGAACAACGCTATGGCGTTACCATAGCTAACGCCATGGTATGCTCATTCCTTATGTATGTCGAACTTTCCTTACCCAAACAAAATAAAAGACGTCACTTCGTTCCCTTATATTATGGCCAGCTAACGCTGGCGCCTCACCTGTTCGCCTTTTTATTTGCAACGAGGATGAACGTAGCGTCCTCTCGCTACAAATAGAATGCCGAGAAGCGGACCGAGCCTGCACCAGAGCTCGCTGACACTCGACCTCTAACGAAAGCTCATTATGCTCTTTAAAAATGTATGGCATTTTTAAAGTGATTCTAGTTTTTTTTTTTGTTGTTTGTTATAATAAAAAAGAAATATCTAGAAATCGGGGATATGGCGGAATGGTAGACGCTACGGACTTAAAATCCGTTCAGCGCAAGCTGGTGAGGGTTCAAGTCCCTCTATCCCCAATATAGTGCACTAAATAAATTTGAATTCTATTGAATTAATAGAAATTTCGACTTTCTATAAGTTAAATGTCTGTTCTTAAACAGGTAAAAAATCCCGTTAGTAAAAGTGATTGTTAGTTAGAATAGAATACGTTGCTTTACACGTTCATCTCATCGCGCGAATCGTCTTTATGTAGTTCTTATAAGAAGCAAAGTGGTTTCACTAATTAGATTAGTGACTTTTGGTTTGGACGAGTAGAGCGAGTTGCTCTTTTTAAATTCTTTTAAGGTGCTCACCAGAATATTTAAATGGTTCGCCAGTTCGCTGATACTCGCAAATCAAAAAAGCTCAGTGAACAAGCGAGCCCTTGCTATGGTAAACAATGCTAATATTTAAACTAACGCCTCTCTTACTACTAAGATTAAGGAATAAACAGAAAGCCAAAGCCTACTATTGTAAAGTTCCATCGTTTAAACTCTTTTTTTAAAAAAAAAAAAGTGGGTCAACGTGTTCGGTACTCGCAAATCAAAAGGCTCGCTGACTTTTATGTCAATATTAGGGTGAGTTAGCTGCGCTCCCAAAACTGTGTTTGGGCGTTAGCTATAGACGAGCGTTGCGAGCCCGCGAGTCTAGTGGGAGCTATGGTGAGTGCAACGACCCCTCTAGCTCTCACTAGACTCGCTCGTTACATTTTTGTAAAGGGCGCCAGCGTTAGCTGGCCATAGTTCGTAACACTCACTCTTTAAAGATATTTATAAGCGTTAGCTAACTTTTTAAAGCCTTAAAATTCGCAAATAAAAAGGCTCACTTGCGAAGCGAGGGCGAGCGTAAGCGAGCACTGGCAACTATACTCAAATAAGTAGGACGAAGTAGAACATAGAAATTATGAATATTTCTCAGTCGTTTAAAATAAAAAGCTGATTTGTTTTCGGTACTCTTTTTTGTTATCACCTATTTTAGATATAATATAAATACATGGCGTTAGCTGTACTTGCTGCGCCCTCATCGCCTCGCTACGCTCGCAAATAAAACGGCTTTTTAGGTGAGCTATGGCGCCCAACTCGCAAATTCTTCTTTTTAAATGATGAGCGTTAATAGTACGTGAGGACGAGCATAGCGAGCAAATAAAAAGGCACTTATTGTCCAGAGGACGAACTTTTGAATTTATATGTGAGCCTTTTTATTTGCTCACAGATTCGTGGTTCACGTATTCGCTTGCGCTCGCCTTCAGTGAGCACTTGCATGGTTGACTCAGTTAATAAACTATTAGATTTTATTAGCTTTGTAAATAATATAAATGATATTCATTTCGTAATCTTGTTAGTTTTATTTGTTGCTTAATTGAAATTTCTCTTGTGAGAAATTCGCATAAATGCGAGACTATAGAAGGACGAGCATAGATAGCACGTGAGCTGCATAATAAATAAAAAGTAAATAATTATATTTGTTTTTTATTTGCGAGTTGAGCTAGGGGGCGAGGCCTCGCAGAGCGAGCACGTGAATTGCTCATTAGTACTCGCTATGCCCAATATTATATTGGCTTTTTAGATGTTCGCTTTTTATGTCTTTTTAGAATCTAGATTGATGTAATGTTAAATATTTATCTAATGCAAATATTTTTATGAAACAAAATGAATTCAAACTTGAGAAATCAATACTATTAAGGAGTTCGAACGTACAGAGCAACGTCCGCTACGCTCACCCTGTAAAGAACACAACATCGCATAACTCGCTGCGCTCGGTGCTCACTGACGAACCTTTACATAAGGAAAGCGAACGTTGCTCTGCAATGTGCAGAGCAACATGCTCTGCACCATACATTTTAATATTGAAATCGAACCAAAAACTGTTTCTATCTAGCCGATCTACAAATTCTTTTGTTGTTCGCTTCGCGAATCTAAGTGATTCTAGGACGAGCAAAGGCGAACGTAGTGACCGCTTCGCGGCCTCACTTCGCACAATTTCGCTGCTACCACTTTCGCAAGGGAACGAAGTGAGGCCGCGAAGCGGATTTCAAAATCGAGCGAAATTGCTAGCTCGCGGTGCTCACGTGCTCGCTCAGAACGAATCTTTACTTTTTTATAGGAGTGAGCACGCTCGCAGGAGTGCATTTATGAACCGCGAGCCTACCGGTTTACGCGTTCTTTCGACAAGAACTTCTCGCATAATGCGTGACAGACACTCAACTCTCTTATGTGAATCTATAAAAAACCCATTGAATTTCACTTATAACAACGATCTATCTGAGAAAAATCAATTAACTCATTCTTGTGAAACCGGAAATTATCATACGTTTTGTCCAATTAGTTGTGTTTCATGGCTTTATCAGAAAATAGAAGATAGTTTTTTTTTAGTAATAGGAACAAAAACTTGTGGTTATTTTTTACAAAATGCAATGGGGGTTATGATTTTTGCAGAACCTCGATATGCAATGGCTGAATTAGAAGAGAGTGATATTTCAGCTCAATTAAATGACTATAAAGAATTAAAAAGACTTTGTTTACAAATTAAACAAGATCGTAATCCTAGTGTTATTGTTTGGATAGGAACATGCACAACTGAAATTATTAAAATGGATCTAGAAGGAATGGCTCCTCGTTTAGAACAGGAGCTAAAGGTGCCTATTGTCGTAGCTCGAGCTAATGGTTTAGATTATGCTTTTACACAAGGAGAAGACACTGTTTTAGCTGCTATGGCTCAAAAATGTGGTGCTAGCACAGCCCCCGAAGGGGGCATAAAATATAATGCCGCGAAGCAGACAGTAGAGACCTCATTACAAGTACCACTTGATACAAAGTTGTCGTCTTCGACAAATTATTCGGATGACAGGACGAACCATATCAGCGCACCACAAGTCGTTTTATTTGGCTCTTTACCTACAACAGTGGCTAATCAATTAACTTATGAATTGAAAAAGCAAGGAATTGAAATATCCGGTTGGTTACCTTCACAACGTTATAAAGATTTACCAGTTTTAGATGAAAATACATATGTTTGTGGTGTAAATCCTTTTTTAAGCCGAACAGCTACAACATTAATGCGTCGTCGAAAATGTAAATTAATTAATGCACCTTTTCCTATCGGACCCGATGGCACAAGAGCTTGGATCGAAAAAATTTGTCAAACATTTTCAATACAACCAAAAGGCGTAGCTGAACGAGAATCACTTATTTGGAAAAATTGCGAAGAATATATTTCTCTTTTAAAAGGCAAATCTGTTTTTTTTATGGGAGATAATCTTCTTGAAATCTCTTTAGCACGCTTTTTAATTCGATGCGGGATGATTGTTTATGAAATTGGAATTCCTTATATGGATAAACGATATCAAGGAGCAGAATTAGAATTATTAAGAAAAACATGTTACGATATGAAAGTACCATTTCCACGTATTGTTGAAAAACCGGATAACTATTCACAAATCCAACGAATTAAGGAATTAAAACCTGATTTAACTATAACTGGGATGGCTCATGCTAATCCTTTAGAAGCAAGAGGGATTACAACGAAATGGTCTGTTGAGTTTACTTTTGCACAAATTCATGGATTTTCTAATGCTCGAGAAATTTGTGAATTAGTTAGCAGACCTTTACGCCGAACAATGGAAACATATGGAACTACTTTAATCGAAAAATAAAGCCAATTCAAAAGTGAGTACGCTTTTTTGGCCGCAAGGCGGACCAAAGGACGAACGCAGTGAGTACGCTTTTTTGGCCGCAAAGCGGACCAAAGGACGAACGCAGTGAGTACGCTTTTTTGGCCGCAAAGCGGACCAAAGGACGAACGCAGTGAGTACGCTTTTTTGGCCGCAAAGCGGACCAAAGGGCGCAAGCTCCCTCAAAAACGAACCAGTGAGTTGTTCTCGTTCGTCAAGACGAGCATTGCGAGTACGTGAGTATAGTGGCTCGCAGTTCACTTAGCGAGCCTTTTTATTTACGTTAGCACCACAGTTCCAAACTTTGTTTGGGCGAAGCTATAATCTGAGCATATGCTCAGATTTTGTTTTTTTTTTTTGCATAGATAATACGCTTTCTGGGAGTATAGCGAGCACTCCTCCGCTTCGCTCGTAAATAAAAAGGCTTTTTATTTGCGACAAAACGAGTTAAATGAATAACGAGCACATGAGCACCTAGCGAGTTTGCAGTGCTCGCTACGATCGCCCTTGCGAGCGATGTGAAACCGACGAGCGAAGATAGTCGAGTAGATAAAGGTTGAGCTTGTGAACTAGCAAGTTAAAAACTCTGAGCGAAGCTCTTAAACCTCTATAGAATATTAAGAATAAGCGCAGCGAACAAATAAAAAGCCAATATAATATTGGGCTAGTTCTACTTAATTTCACTGTTAAGACTAATAACTCTTGCTTTTCTTAAGGAAATATATTAAAATAATTAATAAAATTTTACAATTTAAAGTTATTTATCTTTTTGATTTTGCCTGCTTAGCTCAGTTGGTTAGAGCGTCCGTTTCATAAGCTGATTGTCACTAGTTCAAATCTAGTAGCAGGCAATCTTTTCAAATTATAAACAGTTCCGAGGGCGAGCTTAGCGAGCGCTCATGTACTCGCGGTTCATTATGCTCGCCCAATATTATATTGGCTTATATTTGGCACGTGAGTATAGCGAGGATGAGCGTAACGAATACGTTAGCAACTTAGCGAGCAAGAATTTTTTTTTGTTAAACAAATCATCAGATCGCTTCTGTCTGAATATCAAATTGTTAGCAAAGCTAACATTTAAAAAAACTTTTTTGAAAAGCACAAGCCACGCTATGATCTCTTGTCCGCGTACTCACTGCGTTCGTCCTGAAACCATTCTATTTTATGACTATCTAAGAAAAAAAATGTGAAGACGAACGAGAGCTCGCTATGAATAAAAAGATAAGGGTATTAAACGATTTTTTTTTTATGATGTTGAATATAAACTACAGCTAAATCCCTTCGGTCCTAGTATTTGTATTCCTTCGGTGTCTGGTAAAAATCAAAAACTAATGTATTGATTGACGATATCATAGAAATATTAGTAAAAAGTCAAGATCCGTTATTTTATTGAATTTAGATTCCGATGATTAGTTATCTTTTTAAATTCAATTTTTAGCGTAATTCTTAATTTTTGTATTCGAAAAGTTTATCTTATGAGTAAAAGAACAAAAAAATAATATTCTCTAACATACACGCAATTCACGTGCTCGTCCTCGCGACGAAGCGAGCGAAGCGAAACGTTCCTTTTCAGCGATGGCGATCCGAAATAAGCAGAAGGACGAGCATAGATAGCCATAAAATAGAATGGTTTCAGTAAATAAAGGACGAACGCAGCGAGTTCAATGAATAGCGAGGACATTTAAAAAGGCGAACGTAGTGAGATTCGCCTTTTTAAAAAGTTTTTTAAAGGGTGAGTACGCGGACAAACACAGTTTGTTTCGCTACGAATGTAAAAGTTCGTCATATTTTAGAGCGAGTATTAACGTGAATTGCTAGTATGCGGACTCTAAAGCACTGTTAACCAAATAAGTTTTTGAAGTTCGCTACGTTTGAATATTTCCAATATTTGGAACTCGTTGAATAAAAAAAAAATTAGAATATCAAAACTAAGTGGAAATAAGAGAGCTACACTTGCTCTTACAGGACGAACCACTTCCAACTTTTTAATAAAATGGTACATTTAGCCTTTTTTTTTGCGAGTGTGCCTCATGTACTCGCAACGCTCGCCCTCAGCGAGCGCCTATTGATTTTTCTAAAAATCAACGAAAAAAGAAAAAATTGAATAGTAACTTATGACAAATTTTTTTATCACGTGTAAAGAATCACGAATTGAAAATAATAGAAGTTTTTATGGTTGTTTTTATCTTGGTCCATTTGAAGCAGGTCAAAGTATTACGGTTGCTAATGCTTTAAGACGTACATTACTTTCCTCTATTAAAGGAATAGGTATAACTTCTGTTCAAATTGAAAATGCTTTTCATGAATATTCAACGTTGACAGGAGTACGTGATTCTGTTCTAGATATTCTTTTAAATCTTAAAGAAATTGTTTTGAAAAAAACAACTTCTAAAAAACTTTTAACGATCTACTCCGGTCACTCTCACTCACGTAACCGAGAAGCTAACGCTCGCCCTGTGCCAGAGCTAGCTGACGCTCTCCCTGAACTTAATGAATCTTTTAATTCTCTAAAAAGACCGCAAGTTGGTTATTTAAAAGCGCGCGGACCTGGTATTATAAAAGCTAAAGACCTTCGTTTACCACCTTTTATTCATTGTGTTGATCCAGAACAATATATTGCAACTTTAGCAGAGGATGGCGTTTTAAATATGAAGTTTTTGATTTTAACGAACTCTATGGGGTCAAGCGATTCTCGTACAAATATTAGCTCATCGGGGCGAAGCACTAATGATCATGCAACACGTTTTAAAAAGGCGTTAGCGAGCTCTAATATTCCATCAAATGATTTAGAATGTTTAACGCTAAAAAATCGAAAACGTCGTTTATTGTTAAAAACTATAAAACATGAATTAAATGAAGTTAATTTAAAAACTCACGTGCTCGCTGACGCTCGCTCTGCAACTCCATCTAGTTTAACGAATATAGTCTCTCTTAACGAAGCAAGTACGAGTGAAGCTCCTCAACCGTTAGGAGACTCTGCGATGAAAACAACTATTTTTAATAGCACTAGGTTTCGAACAAAAGATTCTTTCCCAAAAACCAAAATCTCTCCAGTATTTAATGACTCAAATCCATTAAAAATTGATACGGTTTTCAATCCAATAACAAAAGTGAATTATATTATTGAAGTTAGTGATTCTAAAGTTGTAAATAGTTCATTTGAGAAAGGCAAATGGTTATCTAAATTAGAAAATATAATAAATGGTTCAGTAATTAATCAAAACCAAAATAACTATCATATAAGTGACCGTACTATTGATAATAATTTAAAAGCTAACGAAATGAATAAATTAAACTCGCTACGCTCGCTTTTTATTTCCGAAGTGAGTACGCTAAGTGCACTTAGCGAGCACGGGACTAGCTCTTATGTGAATTCTAGTGAGCTTCAAAATTTGACTGAAGTTTCCTCGCTTTATTGTTCTCAAATAGAAGCTAATTCGATTAAACAAAACGTTATTTTAGAAATATGGACCAATGGTAGTATCCATCCACGTGATGCTTTTTATATAAGTTTAAAACATTTAATTCGATTATTTAGAACTTTAGTTATATCTACTAATCAGAACAGACAAGTCTCGGAGAGGTAAATAATGTTTATTTTTTATTTTAGCGCTCATTTCAAATGTATGGTGTAGAGCATGGCTCAACTATCTTCGCTTTATAAATAAAGGACGAACGCAGTGAGTACGCAGAGTTCGCTGATACTCGCTATGAAAATAAAAAGGGTGCTGAGCATGTTGCTCTGCACATTGCAGAGCAACGAGAGCTCTTGTACGCCCGCGTACTCACATAAAAATATTATTTTTTTTTTTGAATTTGCGAGTTGGTCGCGGTTTACTCGCTATACAAATAAATGTATGGCTATCTATGCCTTTTTATTTATTCGCTTTTTTTTTTGAGGACGAAAGCTCGCTATAATTACGTGCTCGCTAAGGACGAACAAATATAAAGGCGAAGATAGTTGAGCCTGCACGCTCGCAGGAGCTGATTTATGAGCCACGAGCCTCAGAACTTCGACAAAATCAGAGCCTTAAAATTGGCACACGTACTATCTATACATTAAACTCGCCAATTATAAGGCATAGATAATACGCTTTCAGGACGAAGTGAGCCTTTTTATTTACGTTATGATTGCTTTGTTATAGCACGAGCATAGCGAGTTTTGACTGATCTTTTTATAGCGCCAAACTTTATAAAGTGTGAGTTTTTTTTTTAGATTTTACAAAAACTAGAAATAATAAGTACTAATTCAAACTCTAAATATTGTTAAAAGTTGATAATTGGATAGTTTTACGATAAAATGAATATATACTTAAAATTCAATCAAATGTGAAACTTTTGTAATCCTTTTTTTTGATTTTGGCCTGAAATCATTCTATATTATTCAATTTGCTTTTTTTTCTCAAAATATAGAAAATCTAGAGGAGAGATGGCTGAGTGGTCGAAAGCGGCTGATTGCTAATCCGTTGTACAATAAATTTTTGTACCGAGGGTTCGAATCCCTCTCTCTCCGATTTTTTTCTTCGCGACCTAAAAATATTTATGGAAAAAGAGAAGACAAAAAGCCCATAAAAGGTCTGATAAATAAAAAACCAAAATGATAGGATAACGATAGTGCTCGCGTGCTTGTGCTTTGCACAAGAACCCATATAATTTCAGGATGAGCGTAGCGAATACGTCTTCAGTCCGCTTCGCTCAACTCGGTAAATAAAAAGCATTTAAAAAGTTTAAATTCACATAAAAGAAAAAGTGGGAGCTCTCGTCTCGCTTTTTTATTTGTGAAAATAAATGACGTTCATAGTTCGCTTCGCGTACTCACTGCGTTCGTCCTCGCTACGAATGTAAAAGTTCGCTTTAATAGCGAATTCTCGCTCACCATAAAATTGAAAAGGTTCGCTTGCGAAGATAGTTGAGCTAGAGGTCACTTCGTTCTCGAGCGAATAGCTAGAGGTCACTTCGTTCTCGAGCGAATAGCTAGAGGTCACTTCGTTCTCTAGCGAATAGCTAGAGGTCACTTCGTTCTCTAGCGAATAGCTAGAGGTCACTTCGTTCCCTGAAAGCGTACTCGCTATGCTCGTCCTAACTGCCAGCTAGCGCTGCAGATAATATTTCAGCTAAGTTTGCAAAGCTCGCTATATAGCGAGAAATAAGAGAGCTATTCATTGAACTCGCTAACTCACATAAAAAGTAAATAAAAAGCCGCGAAGCGGACAAGGCGAGCATAGCGAGAAATAAGAAAGCTATTCAAAAGTAACTCGCTAACTCACATAAAAAGTAAAAATCAAAAAGACTTTTTTGATGTCAATTTTATGGTGAGTTATAGGTTACCACCACGAGCAGATAATAAAACAACAACTAAAGGACCAGCAGCAACAACAAGAAGTAAAGAAGTTAATTGAAGAACTAGTTCAAAATTCATAATAGAAAGAAATAATCAAATTTTTTCTCTAAAAAATCAAAAAGTGTTTTTATTCAAATTATATATCACAAATTGTTTGAAAAAACGAACACGCTACGCCTTATATTTGGCTCCATACATTAAAATAGCAAAAAAAACAAAAAAAAAAAATAAAAAAGAAAGAAACTTTTTAAAATGTATATTCGGTCATATATTTAAGGACGAACCTTTTGAATTTTATGGTGAAAAAAAAAAGTAAAAAGCCTAAATAAAAAAGAAAGAAAGCTCGCTGACGCTCGCCCCTTTTTAAATGTCTATTTTATCTCGCGTACTCACATAAAAAGTTCGTCCTCTCCTCGCTACGCTCGCAAATAAAACGGCTTTTTAAATGCTTTTCAATTTTATGGTGAGCTATGGCGCCCAACTCGCAAATTCTTCTTTTTAAATGAGCGTAGCGAGGGCGAGTTTGAAATAGTAGGTAAAAAGATGAGATATTTACTTTTTTCGCTTCGCCTTATATTTTGCTTGTGACCATAGACCATTTATGGTATAATATTATTACCAGGTTTCTACAGAAGCTTGATAGACTTTAAACGTTATCGGAGAAAATACATATTTTTATTCAATTTAAAAACTATGACAGCTATTTTAGAACGTCGTGAAAGTACTAGCTTATGGGCTCGTTTTTGTGAATGGATTACTAGCACTGAAAACCGTTTATACATCGGTTGGTTTGGTGTATTAATGATCCCAACTTTATTAACTGCAACTTCTGTATTTATCATCGCTTTCATTGCTGCACCGCCAGTAGATATCGATGGTATCCGTGAACCAGTTTCAGGTTCATTATTATACGGTAACAACATCATTTCAGGTGCTGTTGTTCCAACATCTAACGCTATCGGTCTTCACTTCTACCCAATTTGGGAAGCAGCTTCTTTAGACGAATGGTTATACAATGGTGGTCCTTACCAATTAATCGTTTGCCACTTCTTCTTAGGTATCTGTTCATATATGGGTTTCGCGGCCCACCAAAGGGGTGACCTTTTGTTTTATACTGACTCAACCTAATCATTAATCCCTAGCCCGGGATTGGTTTTGGGGCTTACTAATGTTTATATTCGAATAAAGCGTGACCTGGGTATTCTTAAAGGTCTAACACCCGAAGAATTCGTTGCTCTGCAATGTGCAGAGCAACATGCTCTGCACGAAAACTTTCAGGGCGTTAGAATATCGAATAGAGAAGCCGGTACTTATTTCAATGATAAGCCGGAAGACTTAAAATTGCTCAAGAAAAAGCTTCTACCCAATAAATATAAACATTTGTAAGTAACGGTGAACCCTAAGGCTATTGCTTTCTAGTGCAATAGCTAAGGGAATACCGTGGGAAGAATTAACAGTCATTTAGAAACCAGATTTAGCAAGTCCTAACACAGTTTAGACTGTGTTAGCAAGTCCTAATCCGACACGCGCTAACCAAAATTAAAGATTTTTGTTTTTTTTTTACGAATTTAACGAAATTTGACGTTTTATGACGTTTTATGAAGTTAGATTACGTCATCAAACGTCATCTTTGCTTTGGAATGTGAAGCGTGCGTGTCCAGCTGTTAATTCCCTGTAACGACTGATTCGAAAGAAGAGAGGTTTCCCTAGAGCTTCGAAAGAGGATTTCGACGGGGGCCTAACACGTCAGCACTCATCAGGTTTCAGCTTACTACGCACAATAAAATATTGTCGATTCATAAAAAGTTTTCCGAGGATCTAAGGTAAGTGATGAGTTGAAGGTATAGTCTAAACCTAATAGAAATATTAGGATCTAGCATAAATTGCTAGGGAGCTAATGTTCCACTTCGCCTCCAAGCTATCGCTCTGGTGCTTTGCTTGTTCGCTAAGTACAGCGAGCACGACAGCGAGTGTTTACATAGTCTCTTATTTTGCGTGAGTGGGAACTTTCTTTCCGTTTAGGTATGCGTCCATGGATCGCTGTTGCTTACTCAGCTCCAGTAGCTGCAGCAACTGCTGTATTCATCATCTACCCTATCGGTCAAGGTTCATTCTCAGATGGTATGCCTTTAGGTATTTCTGGTACTTTCAACTTCATGATCGTATTCCAAGCTGAACACAACATTCTTATGCACCCATTCCACATGTTAGGTGTTGCTGGTGTATTTGGTGGTTCATTATTCTCAGCTATGCACGGTTCTTTAGTAACTTCATCTTTAATCCGTGAAACAACTGAAAACGAATCAGCTAACGCTGGTTACAAATTCGGTCAAGAGGAAGAAACATACAACATTGTAGCTGCACACGGTTACTTTGGTCGTTTAATCTTCCAATACGCTTCATTCAACAACTCTCGTTCATTACACTTCTTCTTAGCTGCTTGGCCAGTTATCTGTATTTGGTTCACTGCTTTAGGTCTTTCAACTATGGCATTTAACCTAAACGGTTTCAACTTCAACCAATCAGTAGTAGACTCACAAGGTCGTGTATTAAACACTTGGGCTGATATTATCAACCGTGCTAACTTAGGTATGGAAGTTATGCACGAACGCAATGCTCATAATTTCCCTCTAGACTTAGCTTCTGTTGAAGCTCCTTCTATTAACTAATTGATTTTTTTGAATAGAGTGACCGTTATATTCGGTCTCTCTATGTACTCAAAGATTCGTTTGCGTCACGCAAACGAGACTTCGCAATAATATCTTGTTCTTTTTTTGTATATTCGCGTACTCACATAAAAAGTAAATACATATTTTTTTTCCCATTCTATTTTATGGCTCGCTACACTCGGTCCGCTTCGCGGCATAAAAAAGTCTGGAGGACCCGCTTTCTTTTTTTCCGAACGCAGTGAGTTAGCGAGATCAAAAAAAGAAGACACATTTATTGACTCACTGCGTCAAACAAAAAAAACAAAAAAAATAAAATAAAAAGCTCTTTTTTTAAGGCTCTTTTTCTTCTGCGAAGTTGACATTGCAGAGTTCGCTGATAAACTATCTTCGCTCGTCCTAGCGAGCTCTCGCTACGCTCGTAAATAAAGAATGTGACGTGCAGAGCATGGCAACGCTATGGCGAACCTTTATTTTTTTTTTTCGCCAATTTTAAGTCAATATTATGGCGTTACCATAGCTAACGCCATGGTGAGTGTAACGAACTATGGTGAAACTTTTTTTTTTACTTTTTATTTTATTTTATTGGGCACTCGTGTTACAAACGTAACGCCATAGTTCGTTATCGTTAGTTATTATATTATATGTGTAACGAACTTGAAAAAGAAACCCATTATATTTGTTCGTCTTTTTAAAGACAATATTATAAATACTTTTTATTTGCGAGTTGTTGTGAGGCTACGTGGCTACTGCGTATTCGCTACGCTCATCCTTTTTAAATACTTTTTATTTGCCCTCTAGCATAGATAGCCATTTTGTTTTTTTTCTTTATTTGCGAGCGTAGCGAGTCGCAAACGAGACTTCGCAATAATATCTTGCTCGCTCTTTAAACTTTTTAAATGCTTTTTTTTGAGAAGCGAGGATGAGCGTAGCCTGCGAAGCGAACGAGTAACACCTTTTTTTTTGCGGCCCTTCTCTAGCTATTCGCTAGAGAACGGGCTTTAAAATGTATGGTCGCAAATAAAAACGCTTCGCAAATAAAAACGCGTACTCACCACTTTTCACATTTTAATAAATTTATGATACGTTTTTATTTAGTTAAGACTAGTCACATAATGTATATTACGTGACTAGTCACAGTCACATTTTAATAAATTTGTGATATATTTCACAGGTTCAACATGAGGTGTGTGACTCCATCACACATGCAAGGTTTCAGCCTGTGACACAGGTCACAGTCACAGTTTACAAGTAAAGTGTGACATTTACAAGTCACACTTGTAAAAATTAAAGTGATAATATCACTTGACAAGAAAAAAATTTTGTTCGCCTTTTTATTTAAAAAAAATAAGAAAAAGAAAATAAAGTTTCGTTGCTCTGCTTATATTTTTATAGGTGCAGAGCAACATGCTCTGTGAACAATATAAGAACCGCTTCGCGGCGTCCGCTTCGCTTTATTTGAACCGCTTCGCGGCGTTCGCTTCGTCTTCGAAGTACGTTAGAACTCGCGCCTCTAGCAAATAAAAAGTATTTGCGCAGCGAGAGCGAAGCGAGATTATAAAAGAAGAATTTGCGAGATCAATATTTACTTCAAAAAGTTACAGGCTCAACTATCTTCGCTTTTTTATTTGCTCGCTTTCATTTATTTCCAGTTCGTCCTTTAAAATATTATGCCGCGAAGCGGACTTTTTTTGAGTTCGTTATCGTGCAGAGCATGTTGCTCTTTTTATTTTATTTTTTCGTCCTCAACTATCTTCGCTTTTTTATTTCATTTTTTTTTATGCCGCGAAGCGGACGCGAATGTAATGAGCTCGTTATGCTCGTCCAGCTATTCTCTAGATTTTTACAGCGAAGCGGTCGTTGCTCTGCAATGAAAAAAAATGACGAGCTTGTTTTTCTCTTTGAGCCATGCTCTGCACCATAAAAATAGAATGCCGCGAAGCGGACATATGGCTCGAATGCGACGAATACTTTATATTAGCAAGCGAATATACCACTTTTAAAATGCCATAAAAATATAATGTATTAGAATGTGCGAACTCGCTTTTTTATCTTATTAAAAAGGGCGAGCGTCAGCGAGCTCGCCTCGCTGCGCTCGGCCCTTGCTCGCTCTGCGAGGCCTCGCTGCAAAAATATGTGAAGACGAGAGCGTGCTCACTGTTCTTTTTTTCTCACATATTCGCTACGTCGAGAACGTTTTTTTCTTCGCGAGTACGTAAGCTCATCCTCTCAATATTATATTGGCTTTTAAAAGTGCGAATATACCACTACCAACATATTTTTATGGCATTTTAAAAGCCAATATAATATTGGGCTCATTGTACTCTAAAAAAAGAGCAAAAAAAACAAAAAAAAAAAATAAAAAAAGAAAGCCGTTTTATTTGCGAATGTAATGAGCTCAAAAATAAAAAAGCGTACTCACATAAAAAGTTCGTCCTCTCCTCGCTACGCTCGCAAATAAAACGGCTTTTTAAATGCTTTTTATTTATAAAGCGAAGATAGTTGAGTTCGCGTCCGCTTCGCGGCATTTTCGCTTCGCTCGTGTCCGCTTCGCGGCATTCTATTTTATGCTCGCTACGCTCGCCTTTTTTAAAACCCCAAACGGGGTTTGGGATAATAATTTGATAGTAAACTATTGGTTCGCCCTCTAGCGAGATATGGCGAACTTTTAAAATAAAGCAAATAAAATGGCAAACTTTTAAAATAATTCGCTATGCTCGTCTCGCAAATAAAAACGCGAACGTTCGCGTACTCGCTGCTCCCTGAAACCATTCTATTTTATGGCTATCTCTGGACGAGCTATGCTCGTCGGAACGAAGTGACCTCTAGCGATTCGCTAGAGAACGAAGTGGTGTCAAAACAAAAAAACATTACATTCGCCCTGGCACTAGGACATCGGTTCCAGACAGGCTTCCGTCAAGTTACGATGTCCCCTCAGCTTTTTCACAACCAAGTTCGGGATGGATTGGTGTGGGTCCAACTGAGCCTAGAGCACCAAGGACGTAGTCTGAATCATTGCTAATGATTCAGCACGTAGTTCTCTGCCGAAGTCCGCAAAAAAAGACAGAGAGCTAAAAAAGAGAAGCCCGGGCGCCAGCTAACGCTGGCCAAAATCTCAGCATACGCTGAGATTATAGCTTTGCTTGCTGGCCTGGGCGCCAGCTAACGCTGGCCAAATTGTTCGCAAAGCGAACAATCTAGCAAATAAAAGATCAAAATCAATCGGTCTTTAGTACGTCTCGGCTGAAGCCATTACTGACTGTAGACCTAACGCCTATTAAACGGCTTATCTTGCCGCGACCTAATGGAGAGTACTCATCTTGAGGTGGACTTCCTACTTATATGCTGTCAGCAGTTATTCCTTTGAGCATAGCTACTTGGCGTTTACCGCTGGAGCGATAACCAATACACAAGTGGCTCAACAAACCGGGGGTCCTCTCGTACTATGGTTTGCTCCTCTCAATACTCTTGCGCTTACACCGGATATGGACCAAACTGTCTCACGCATGATAACCTCTTGCTTTCGCAGAGCATGGACTATGTCTTCATCCCGAATACTCAGGAGTTGGCGTATTAAGCTATAGCGAAGCTACGGCTTCTCGAACAAAGTTCGAAGTCTCTACGGGGATTGTTTTCGTTTTGCTTTATATTCACTTGATTGAAAATAAGAAGTCACGTTTTTTACTGCTTGCGTGCCGCCAGTTCTGCGTTTAATCGCAGATAGCTCGTCTACAAGAGCACAGACTTCTAAAAACTTTGCTTCATCACGTGATTTCATCGCCGCTGATTTTTGCTCAAGAATCTTCAGTGCTAGGTCCGCTTGTTTTTGAATGAAAAAGAAAGGACGCAATTGAGTAAGCAAGTTATGAACTTGTTCTTCTTTAGTTAGAACAAAGTCCGCAACATCGCCACGAATCCTGATTTTACCAACGCCCACAATATCTTTAACATATTCCAAAATATCCAAAAACTTCACAGATTGTGTTACTTGGAAAGTAACTTCTATCTGAAAACCAAAATAATAGTTAGAGGTGTTTTTCTTAGCTTGTGCGTAAATGCTGCCATCGCCATCAACCATGCCTGCTAACCATATAAGCTTTTCCTTTATTTAAAAAGTGTCATATTGTATTTAATTGTGTTATTATATTTGATGAATTAATTTTATTAAAGCAAACTATCGCAATCTTCCCTCGGCATTACCATCTATAGCAGTTTGAACTATAGGAAGGCTTCACCGATATAAGCCAATACTTAGTAGGTATTGCTACCTACACACGCAGTGTGTCTACGTTTTGAACCCAGCTCACGTACCACTTTAATGGGCGAACAGCCCAACCCTTGGAACGTACTACCGCTCCAGGATGTGATGAGCCGACATCGCAAATATGTTCATTTAATAGATAAGATGTTACAGATTGCCATAATGACCATCCGTAACTTTATAACGCATACAAGGGACTAGATAAGGTTTAATGATTTCAGCAAAATCTAAAGCCGAGCCTTCATTCAGCTAGTAAGTCTTGCTGTTCTTGCGTTAATTTTATTAAGTTTGTCATATTTTTTATGAATTTAAATGTTTTCTCTATTAAATGTGCCGCTATCGCGGCCTACTGCTCTCACAGTAGTTCAGACTATATCACCACCCTCAAAATAAGAGAGCTTCGCCCTCTTATTTTTTAATGGAGGGTGTCCGGCGTGTAGTCGTTGAGGGGTTACACCAGTTTACTAGTGAACTTCCCTGCTGATTAAGCTTCGTTTAAGAAGAAGCTTTTCCCAGCATATAGCCAGATTGCCATCCTCACATTACTGTAAGGAGACCCCTGATGTGTTGAGGTGCCAAACCTTCCCGTCGATGTGAACTCTTGGGGAAGATCAGCCTGTTATCCCTAGAGTAACTTTTATCCGTTGAGCGACGGCCCTTCCACTCGGCACCGTCGGATCACTAAGGCCGGCTTTCGCCCCTGCTCGACTTGTTGGTCTTGCAGTCAAGCTCCCTTTTGCCTTTGCACTCAATGTCTGATTTCCGTCCAGACTGAGAGAACCTTTGCACGCCTCCGTTACCTTTTAGGAGGCATCCGCCCCAGATAAACTGCCCACCTGAAACTGTCAAGTGTCTTGATATAAAGATCACCATTAGGATTCTAGCTCTTCCAGAGTGGTCTCTCAATGATGGCTCCGGTCCCCCCGGAAGGGAACCCTCATAGCCTCCCACCTAGGCTGCGCAAGAAAAGCCCGAACCCAATTCCAGGATACAGTCAAGCTTCATAGGGTCTTTCTGTCCAGGTGTAAGTAGTCCGCATCTTCACGGGACAAGTCTATTTCACCGAGTCTCTCTCCGAGACAGCGTTCTGATCGTTACGCCTTTCGTGCAGGTCGAAACTTACTCGACAATGAATTTCGCTCAGATAATCCTAGTTCTTTCAAACAAGGCTGGACTCTATCTTAAGATAAGAACAGAAACATTAATTACGTACTCTTAAGTTAATGGCTTTTGTTCGAATTTCTTCGAACCCTGCAGGTGTTAAGTGATAACTTTGTTTCATTAGCAAACAAATTTCACGAAAACGTTGAAACTCAATCGCACGTTTTCCCTTAAGCTTGTGCTTTTCAAAGAAGGGAATGATTATATTGATAAAATGATCGAGATTTTTAACACGCCAATGGTATCGATCACCGTGATTCACTCCAACAGAGCCACAACCGAAATAAGCTTTCAGTGCAGCAAGCAACTGAATATCTCGTTTATGCTGAACTACAGTGAACTCAGGTTGAATTTGATAACCATTCGTCATTGTTTTATTCTTAATAACACCAACATAGAAACAACCTTCACCGTCAACAAAGCCGACGATCCATTGCGCATTTAAATTTGCAGTCATAATTAGAGTTTTGTATTGATATTTTTGTTCCGCTCTTCTAAACGTTTGGTCTCTGAGGGTTATGTTTATTGAAGTCGACCGAATATGAGTTGCCAAGTCACTCTGCGTGCTTCAAACATTCTTCCCGGCTGATTGCCCCCATGTCCAGACAGTTGTCACTTACCTAGGCAAACAAGATAAGTATGTCGTGGTTTTTGCGAACATCTGTAAAAGACATTCACAGCAATGCGTCACTGCGATGCAAGCACTGCCGAGGGTTTTCCAGCATATAGTTTAGTTTTACTAAGGCTAGCGGTTAACCTTAGGACCGTTATAGTTACGGCCGCCGTTCACTGGGGCTTCGGTCGTCAGCTTTTCTGTAAAACAGATAACCAACTTCCTTAACCTTCCAGCACTGGGCAGGCGTCAGCCCCCATATATTGTCTTACGACTTTGCGGAGACCTGTGTTTTTGATAAACAGTCGCCAGAACCTGGTCACTGCGACCCTCCTTTGATAAAGGGCGCCCCTTCTTCCGAAGTTACGGGGCCAGTTTGCCGAGTTCCTTAGAGAGAGTTCTCTCGCGCCCCTTGGTATTCTCTACCAACCTACCTGTGTCGGTTTCAGGTACAGGTGATTCTATTGTATTGGTGTTCAAGCTTTTCTTGGAAGTATGACATCACTGGCTACTCTATACTAAAAGTATAGAGTAGGGATCACGTCTTAGCTCGAGTATAGTTTTTATTCTAACTCTCAACACCTAAACGCTTCCACTGAAATCCACAAGCAGTTCCAGTTTAGCCTTCTTCGTCCCTTGGTTCCCAATAGAATCAGTACAGGAATATTAACCTGTTTGCCATCGACGACGCCTTTTGGACTAGCCTTAGGTCCTGACTCACCCCCCAC